ATCCAGAATTAATTAAGTTATTTAGGCAAGAACTATAACAAGTTGAGTCCTTTTCTGCCTCTCACTAAGTAACTATAGACTACTCTTTTCACATCTTAATTGTCAACCCCTAAAGGAATAAATTTAATTATTAATTTTCAATGAGCATTAGTAACTTACAAAAAATCGACAAGCAATATAATAATTGAAAAATGCGAATATACAAAAAAGTATCAAATAGGGCAATAAATAAGGAATATAGTACGATACTATAAATATGGTATTAGTTACATATATGATACGTATTAAACAACTTGACGACAGGGATTTAGTCTACCAATTAGATTTTATCATTCTAAAGTAATACCTAACGTAATAAATCAAAATAATATGCTCTAAAATTAGATTATAGACAGGAGTTATAGGTAAGTTGGATAATCAGAAGGAAAAAATACTCGTAGTTGATGATGAAACAAGTATAAGAAGAATTCTTGAAACTAGACTATCCATTATTGGATATGAAGTTATCAGTGCTTCAGATGGAGAAGAAGCACTAATGCTATTCCGAAAAGAGTATCCAAGTTTAGTAGTATTAGATGTTATGATGCCAAAGTTAGATGGTTATGGAGTATGTCAAGAACTCAGGAAAGAATCAGATGTACCAATTATAATGCTCACAGCTCTAGGAGATGTTTCAGATCGTATTACAGGTTTAGAATTAGGAGCTGATGATTATGTAGTAAAACCATTTTCGCCCAAAGAGCTAGAAGCTAGAATAAGATCAGTACTGAGAAGAGTAGACAAAGTCACGATCAACCCAGGTATTCCAAGCTCAGGAATTATACACATTGGTTTCTTGAAAGTTGATACTAATAAGAGACAAGTTTATAAAAATAACGAAAGAGTCAGACTAACAGGCATGGAATTTAGCTTACTGGAATTACTTGTAAGTAGAGCTGGTGATCCATTTTCAAGAGCTTCAATTTTACAAGATGTTTGGGGTTATACACCTGAAAGACATGTTGACACAAGAGTTGTGGATGTACATATATCGAGATTAAGAGCCAAACTTGAAGATGATCCAAGCAACCCTGATTTAATTCTAACGGCTCGAGGTACTGGATACCTTTTCCAAAGAATTACAGAAATTAGTAAACCATAGAAAGAAATAAACATAGCATTTAAAATATATAATGGAACAATTCTTTTGAAGCAAGTTATGATTCTTTAGACGTTTTTTGGCCAGCAAACCTTTCTTCAAATATACATAAACAGAAACAATTAGACTGACGAATCTCTTTGGGCAAAAGAAGAGGAGAATGGTATTTAGAATACACATAACTAATCGATCTATCACACCTCATTATATCTCCAGTAATGATGACGTTAGAACAAAATCACTAAGTGGTTACTTCTCTATACAATCCCAAAGTAGACAAAGCCGATCAAAATCGTGCCTACAAATACAGAAAAGAAACAACAAAGAACTAAACGAGAACTATTAGGGAAACAAAAGAATACAGATAAAAGAATATTTGAAGACATTAGAGATAAATATAAATAACTATAAGAACACATAAGTGTAATAAGATAAATAAAGAGCATCGCCCTTTATAACCTTATTTTTTAAAAAAGTGTCTTACAAATCACACAAAACGTCTTAAAAATAACACAAAGTGTCTCACAAATAACAACACATGTCCTGAAAACAACAAGAAGTTTTCATTTTTATAATTTGTACAAAAGTATAAATTCTTGTTTAGAAAATAATTATGTTTTCATACTTTTCAAAGTTGTTTTAAATATCGGCTCAAGCTACCTGTTGAATATGGAACTGCTAAGTTTTTCTGTTTAGAACTTCGAGTCAGAAATCCTTTCTCAGCTAGCTTTAATGATAAATTTTTCAGATTTGTAGATGTACGACCATCGTCTAAGTAAGTTTTCAAAGATTATATTAGAAATTCCTTGTCGGTTCCAAGATTTTCTTGTTGATGTAACTTGACTGAATTTTTTCTTGCTAATGTAATTGAACTATGTTGATTGCTATACATTGCATTATCTGCAAAATATCTTGTGATGAACACTGTTTCAAAAAATCAGTAAACTATTTCATCTGTTAGTCATTTATTGGCAACCACGGTACAGGCATTTTCTGTAAGCCAGATTGTTCTTTTCTTTTACAGAAAGCCAGATACCTTAATCTTGCTTTGCTTTTTGCTCTGAAATATTTATATTTTTCGTACATAATATTACCACCAAAAATACAGTATAATGGTATAGTCATAATCGAACAAATAAAGCACAAGAAAAAGGTCTGAGTGACGTTTAATCCATTTCTTGGCCATATCATAAGAAAAATACTGAGAAGGATTTTTAGTAAGTCCTCTAGACAGGGTTTTCCTGAAGTAAGAGTTGACAAGATGAGCATTTTTCAAAAGATAGGGAAAAAGATAAGTCAACTTAGAGAACTAATATAAATATTAAATAACAAGAACGGGAAATTTCATGGAAGTTAGTTTATAATTAATTAATCGCTAAGAAAAGTAAAATAGTGTAATCAATACCAACTTGAGTCACTTACTTACTTACAAAATTTGCTCTGGAGAGTATAATTATGACCATAGCAATTGGACAAGAGAAAAGCCGTGGAAGGTTTGATCTAATTGATGATTGGGTAAAAAGAGATCGTTTCGTATTTGTTGGATGGTCTGGACTACTGCTGTTTCCATGTGCCTATTTATCATTAGGTGGGTGGTTGACTGGTACGACATTTGTTACTTCATGGTACACTCATGGACTAGCAAGTTCTTACCTGGAAGGATGTAATTTCTTAACTTCTGCTGTCTCAACACCAGCTAACAGTATGGGTCACTCATTACTTCTATTATGGGGACCGGAAGCACAAGGAGATTTCACAAGATGGTGCCAAATCGGTGGTCTTTGGGCATTTATTGCTCTGCACGGCTCATTTGGTTTGATAGGATTCTGTCTTCGACAATTTGAAATCGCAAGACTAGTTGGGATTAGACCATATAACGCTATAGCTTTCTCAGGACCTATAGCTGTATTTGTATCTGTTTTCCTAATGTATCCTTTAGGACAAGCTAGCTGGTTCTTTGCTCCAAGCTTTGGAGTTGCTGCAATTTTTAGATTCTTGCTGTTCCTGCAAGGTTTTCATAACTGGACATTAAATCCATTCCATATGATGGGTGTTGCTGGAATCTTAGGAGGAGCTCTGCTTTGTGCAATTCATGGGGCTACCGTTCAAAATACTCTGTTTGAAGATGGTGATGCTGCAGATACTTTTAGAGCATTTACTCCTACACAGTCAGAGGAGACTTATTCTATGGTAACAGCAAACCGTTTCTGGTCACAGATATTTGGTGTTGCTTTTTCTAACAAACGCTGGCTTCATTTCTTCATGCTTTTCGTACCGGTTACTGGCATGTGGACGAGCGCGTTTGGTATTGTCGGCTTAGCCTTAAACTTAAGAGCATATGATTTCGTATCTCAAGAGTTAAGAGCTGCGGAAGATCCTGAATTCGAGACCTTTTACACAAAAAACATCTTATTAAATGAAGGTATTCGTGCATGGATGGCTGCACAGGATCAACCTCATGAAAACTTTATATTCCCTGAGGAGGTTTTACCACGTGGAAACGCCCTTTAATAGTAACACAAGTGTAGGTGGAAGAGATATAGAGTCTACAGGATTTGCCTGGTGGTCAGGTAATGCTAGACTAATTAATGTCTCCGGAAAACTACTAGGAGCACATGTAGCGCACGCAGGCGTTATGGTATTTTGGACAGGAGCGATGACTCTTTTTGAAGTTGCGCATTTTGTACCAGAAAAACCGTTATATGAACAAGGATTTATCTTAATTCCTCATCTAGCAACATTAGGTTGGGGGGTAGGACCGGGTGGTGAAATCACAAATATATACCCTTACTTCGTAGTAGGTGTTTTACATTTAATTTCATCAGCAGTACTAGGGTTTGGAGGATTATACCATTCTTTAATTGGACCTGATACTTTAGAAGAATCATTTCCTTTCTTCGGTTATGATTGGAGAGATAAAAATAAAATGACTACGATTCTTGGTATTCACTTAATCTTACTAGGAATCGGATGTTTCTTACTTGTCATTAAGGCGCTCTTCGTAGGTGGAGTATATGATACATGGGCACCTGGTGGCGGTGATGTAAGATTTATCAACAATCCAACACTTAATCCACTCATCATTTTTGGCTACGTATTTAAATCACCTTTTGGAGGTGACGGATGGGTAGTAAGTGTAGATAATATGGAGGATTTAATTGGAGGACATGTATGGCTAGGAGTCATATGTATAGCTGGTGGTATCTGGCATATCTTAACTAAACCATTTGCTTGGGCACGAAGAGCATTCGTATGGTCAGGTGAAGCTTACCTTTCATATAGCCTTGGTGCTTTATCAATAATGGGGCTTACAGCTTCAAACTTCGTATGGTACAATAACACAGCATATCCAAGTGAATTTTATGGACCTACTGGACCTGAGGCTTCACAAGCACAAGCTTTCACATTCTTAGTAAGGGATCAAAGACTTGGAGCTAATGTAGCATCTGCTCAAGGTCCTACTGGATTAGGTAAGTACTTGATGAGATCACCTAGTGGTGAGATAATATTTGGTGGTGAGACTATGAGATTCTGGGATTTAAGAGCTCCTTGGGTCGAACCTCTTCGAGGACCTAACGGTTTAGACTTGAACAAGGTCAAAAATGATATTCAACCGTGGCAGGAAAGAAGAGCTGCTGAATATATGACACATGCACCTTTAGGATCACTTAACTCAGTAGGTGGAGTAGCTACAGAGATTAACTCTGTTAATTACGTTTCCCCTAGAAGCTGGTTAACTACATCTCACTTTTTTCTAGGGTTCTTCTTGTTTATTGGTCATTTATGGCATGCAGGAAGAGCTCGAGCTGCGGCTGCTGGTTTTGAAAAAGGTATTAATCGTGAAAACGAAGCAGTATTATCAATGAGACCTTTAGATTAGAAGTAACATAAAAATAATTAACAACGTTTCATTAAATTTGTTAAAACCCTATCTAATAATATTAGGTAGGGTTTTTTAAATAAAATATCAGTAATGCAACATCTAAAATATACTTAAAAAAATTAAATACAGATCTAGTTTTCAAAAGTGGATATGTTATAGTTATTATTAAAATATACGATATGGAATAAATAATACAACTTTACTAAGATTGCTTTCTAATCATGTCAATTAATATATATACTGTCAAACACCCACTAGTATTACATTGGAACAGTTACTTAAACAACCCATCTATAAATGATAATGAAAAGTATGAAGTCTCCAATAGAATCAACATGGCTTTAATTTATGAAGCTTCAAGAAAATCATTAAAAACAGAAAAATTATACATAAAATGTATTAATAATATAGAAGAAGTTTCTTTGATATCTAAGCGAAATTTTTATTTATTCTGCAGTGATTTACATATATCTCAAGGCATTAGTAAAGAAGCAAAATATTTAATTCCTAACATTAATATCTACAATTTCTTGCTATATTTTAAGAATAAACAATGGGACATACTAAAATCGCATAGTATTCTACCCAAAGTATTAAAGAATAGTGATATCATTATTCTAGAAAAACAGCTAGATACAGCTAAGTTAATACCGGTGCTAGAATATGCTCTACAACATGAAGATTCGAATACAACACTTCAGATTTGTTGCACTAAATGTAAACAAATAGAATTGGAGGTCTTGAGCAATATATATCCTAAATTAAGTATATACACATGTTTCATTGAAAACACTAATAATTAGTTAATAGATAATAATTAAACTGTTCAATTAACTCATTAAATAAATAATTTCTCACACAAGAACCTTTGTAGTAAAATAAATAAAATGTCAGTAAATATTTTCACTATAAATCAGCTATGAATATTGTTACAAACTCTTTTAATCTTATATTTACATCTATAGCAAGCTTTTCAGAAATATATTTAATATTACTTTTACTGAAGCTATCTCTAGCATGGTTCCCTACTGTAAATTGGTATACTGAGCCTTTTTGCTCACTAAATAGGCTAACGGATCCATATTTACGTCTCTTTCGAGGAACTATACCAATGATCTTCGGTATGGATATATCTCCTATGTTAGGTATTATTTTTTTACAGTGCTTAATGGTAATTTTCAATAACATCAGACTTGAAACAATATCATAATTGAAACAAACCGTTAAACAAGATATCATATTTCGCAAGGAGTCTAATATATGATACAATATGAACTACAAAAACAAAATAATAAGTTTTATGCTTAAAATCAGACTAAAAAAATATGGGCGCAAAAAACGCCCGAGTTACAGAATAGTTGTAATTGACAGTAGGAAAAGAAGAGATGGACGTCCAATTGAAGAGCTAGGATTCCATGATCCCCTAAGCAATCAAACTACATTAAATCTTGAATTAATACATGCATATAAAAATAATGGTGCTCAGACAAGCAAAACTGTAGAATCAATATATTTAAAAGCAATACAGGCACAGAATTAGTATGACAATAAGGTTAACTATAAATATAATATGGTTTGCCCATTAAAAAACTCACAAAAAGGAGATTTAAAATTGCCCAAATTTACACTCAAAATCTTATGGCTAGAAAATAATATTGCGATTGCAATTGATCAGATAGTTGGCAAAGGTAACAGTCCATTAACTTCATATTTTTTTTGGCCACGTAACGATGCGTGGGAACATCTAAAAGCTGAACTTGAATCAAAGCCATGGATTCCTGAAACAGATAGAGTCACACTTTTAAATCAAGCCACAGAAATTATTAACTATTGGCAAGAAGAAGGTAAAAACAACTCAATTAGTAAAGCTCAGGCTAAATTTCCGGAATTCTCATTCTCGGGTACCAATTAGACAACATTATATATTAATGTACGCATAACTTAGTTATAGTATTCTCAACATGATATCAATATGAAAACTCATCTGTTTCTTTACCATAACTATGACATGCTTTTAATTGCGATACAAGCTTTAGACCCCTATGCTTTGGACAAGCTCACTGATCAGTCATGTAATCTTAATATTCTTGAACTATTTGCAATAAGAACAAACAGCATAATGAGATACACAGATAATCAGTACTCTCATAATTTATATTATACTTTAGCCCTTACACAAGATGTTTCTTCCATCTTATTAAATATGTATATACAACAAAACGTATATAAAATTTTACAAGATATTGCTCAACACCAAGAAGACTTGGTATTTTACTCGTCTCATACTCTCAATTATATCAACAGATTCAAAATTCATTATAGAAAATCATTCGGGCCTTACCTAGTAGGATATAAGTTTTATTCAAATGATAAATGGCTAATCAAACTTAGTCTGATCAACCTTTTTGTGATATATAATATATATGAAAAGGATGGCATTTACTTCATATATTTCTACCTTTTGTATAGCAGCGATAAAACATAAATAGTCTTATCATTAAATTCATTTTTCGGCTTCTAACATACTATCGACAATAATACAATCAGTAGTCAGAATCATAGATGCAATAGAAGCTGCATTTTGTAATGCCGATCTTGTCACTTTTGCCGGATCTATGATACCTTCTAAAAACATATCAACAAAAATACATTTGTTTACATTATAGCCTATCTCAAAATCACGCTTCATAACTTTCTCTACAACTACTGCACCATTTACGCCTGAATTTTCAACAATTCGTTGCAATGGTGCCGTTAAAGCTTTGTTAACAATTGAAGCACCAATTAACTGGTCCCCTGAAAGATAAGTGTTTGACCAATCAGCTAGATTCGATGCTAAATGAACAAGAGTAGAGCCACCACCAGGCACAATTCCTTCTTCAATAGCAGCTCTAGTAGCATTAATTGCATCTTCTAAACGAAGTTTCTTGTCTTTCATCTCAGTCTCTGTTGCAGCTCCTACTTTAATAACTGCAACACCTCCAGACAACTTTGCTAGCCTTTCCTGCAATTTCTCTTTTTCATAATTATTTGTACTAGCCTCTAGCTGTCGCTTAATTTGATCACATCTAGCCTTCAATTGAGCCTCATGACCTTCAGCAATAAGGGTTGTGGAGTCTTTTGTAACAACAATTCGACGCGCTTGTCCTAAGTGATCTAATGTAAGATTATCAAGGGTAAAACCTACATCTTCAGAAATAACAGTTCCACCCACAAGGACGGCAATATCTTCTAATAATAATTTACGACGATCACCAAAACCAGGAGCACGTACAGCTACAACATTAATAATACCTCGTAATTTATTAACGATAACTGTAGCCAAAGCTTCTTTTTCAATATTCTCACAAATCACAAGGAGAGATCTTCCGGTTTTAGCGACTTGCTCTAATATAGGAACTAATTCTTGCTGAACTAATGTAATTTTTTTATCCGTCAACAATATATAAGGATTATCTTGTACCACTTCCATCCTTGTTGGGTCTGTTACAAAATAAGGTGAAATAAAACCTTTTTCAAATGACATTCCTTCAGTAATTTCAAGCTCAGTTTCTGTAGACTTTCCTTCCTCCAATGAAATAATACCTTCTCTTCCAACCTTTTCAATTGCTTCAGAAATCATTTCTCCAATATTTTCTTCATTACCTGCAGAAATTGAAGCTACTTGAGCTATATCGCGACGATTTGCTACAGGACGTGAATAATCAGATATTTGACTAACTATAAATTGAGTAGCCTTTTCTATACCTTTTTTAATCTCCATAGGATTTGATCCTGCAGCAACATTACGCATACCTTGCTTTACAATAGCATGCGCTAATACAGTTGCAGTTGTTGTACCATCACCTGCAACATCATTGGTTTTAGAAGCTGCTTGGCGAATCAAAGCAACACCGGCATTTTCTAAATGATCTTCCAACTCTATTTCCTTTGCAATTGTTACACCATCATTTACAATTTGTGGCGCACCAAATTTCCTCTCTAAAACCACATTTCTACCTTTAGGACCAAGAGTTACAGACACTGCTTCAGCAAGAATATCCATACCTTGCTCTAAAGCTTTTCTTGCACTGTCTTGGTATAAGATTTGTTTACTCATAAAAAATTAGGTCCAGATTTATAAACAGATAATAAATTAATATACCTAGATTGAAGCTATATACTCAAAATTATGCATATAACACTATTTCATATTCAATATATCATAGTTATCAAAAATAGTCCCTTAAATGAAGAGATAATTAGTATACTAATCTAGCAAAAAATGATATAATTGGTTGAGGGCTTGTAGCTCAGTGGATTAGAGCACGTGGCTACGAACCACGGTGTCGGGGGTTCGAATCCCTCCTTGCCCGCTAAATATAGTGTAAAAACAGTATAACACTTGTTACATTTACTAGAGAGGATATTTCATGATACAGTCTGTTAGAGGCATGCACGACATATTGCCAGATGAAATAAAATACTGGCAATATATTTATAATACAGCCTTTAAAATCCTTGATACAGCCAACTATCAAGAAATACGTACACCCATCGTTGAATCTCAATCTCTATTCCTAAGAAGTATTGGTGAAAATACTGATATTGTTGGGAAAGAAATTTACACATTAATAGATCGCGGACAAAGAGAACTCGCTCTACGTCCAGAAGGTACGGCAAGCATAGCACGAGCCATATTAGAACATAAATTATGCGATCAAGGAAAAACTCAAAAATTATGGTATTTAGGGCCAATGTTTCGCTATGAACGTCCTCAACAAGGTAGACAAAGACAATTTCACCAACTTGGGATAGAATGTTATGGCAGTCAAAGCCCTGTATTAGATGCTGAAGTTATATATCTTGCGTACAGAATTTTAGATCAATTAAATTGCCCTTCTTTGTGTATCGAACTTAACTCAATAGGAAATAATGCAGAAAGAACAAGATACGAAAATAGCCTTAGAGAATATTTACAGATGTATATAAATGATCTGGATCCAGAAACAATCCAAAAAATCAATAGCAATACACTTAGAATTTTAGATTCTAAGAATCTACATATTCAAAACATACTATCAGAAGCACCCAATCTAGAAGATCACCTGCAAATAGAATCAAAAAAACATTTTGAAGACGTACAACAATATTTACAAGACCTAAATATTAAATTCACACTAAACAGTAAGCTAGTAAGAGGGCTTGATTACTATAATAACACTGTCTTTGAAATTAAAACTCAAGAACTTGGGGCACAAGATACTGTCTGTGGTGGAGGAAGATACGACAATTTAACAAAACAATTAGGGGGAAATGCAATTCATGCAATGGGCTGGGGTATAGGAATTGAAAGGCTATTATTACTAGTGCAGAACCAAGTATCCGTATCATCTACAAAGATCTGCTTTTATATCGCCACACAAAGACATGAATATGTCACATATGCTCTTAACCTATTACCTATAATACACAAGAATAGTTTAAAGTATGAGTTAGATATAAGTGGACGTTCATTAAAAAAACAGATGCAGAAAGCCAACAAGCAAGATGCAATGATATGTATAATTCTAGGTGCAGAAGAAATTGCACAAGAGAAAATCACTTTGAAATGGCTGGATACACATAAACAAAAAACATGTTCTATAGAAGGATTCATGGAACTAATACCTGAAATTATAAAAGATTACAATCATTTGCAGAGTAGTAAAATATTAGAGTTAAAAACTTAAAGTAAAAAGTTGACATCAGATCCAAATCATTGAATAATAACGGGAGAATTAATGTAATTGGGGTGTCGCCAAGTGGTAAGGCAGCGGACTTTGACTCCGCCATTCGCAGGTTCGAATCCTCCCACCCCAGAATATATAGTAGACAGAATTGATTATATGCAATAATATAATTAAGATCTATCTTGTTTATGTGATTTACTGAAAAGCCAATGGTATGATATCTCATAAGTTACAAGTGCGTAATATCAACTATATAAGGGGACAATTAACTATTCATGGCTGTTATACAATTTATTAAAGGAATCAATGAAACTGTAGTACCCGATGTAAAACTAACTCGATCAAGAGATGGAAGTACAGGAACCGCAACATTTAGATTCACTAATCCAACAGTCCTAGAAGTTGGTATGGAAAGTAAAGGCGAAATTACTGGAATGTATCTATTAGACGAAGAAGGAGAATTAATTACAAGAGATGTAAATGCTAAATTTGTAAATGGTAAACCTCAAGCTATTGAATCTGTATATATAATAAAAGATCCTTCTAACTGGGATAGATTCATGAGATTCATGGAAAGATATGCAAATGAGAACAGCTTATCATTTACAAAAGCATCTGATTAACTATAAAAATGCAACTAAGAGAATAAAAAAATACATATTATACATGAATATTTCTTGGCAATGGCTGGGAGAGCTAGTACGACTTAAGCATATTACACCCGAACAATTATCAGACAAGCTAACTCTTGCCGGTTTTGAAATAGAAAATATAAATATCAGTAAGAATAAAGAAGTCATCTTAGATATTAGCAATACAGCTAATAGATCAGATACAACTAATCTTGTTGGAATGGCAAGAGAAGTAGCAAGTTTATTCAATCAAACACTGCAATTGTCTGATACACAAACTAACCTGACAATAATAAAAACATCAAATGCTGATGATATGTTTGACTACAAACATAAACTAACCAGTGTCGTCTATAATATACAACTAGAAGAATCACCTGAATGGCTTCAAAAAAAACTATCAACATATAATATCGACAGCATTAATAATATCAACGATATTATTCAATTAATTAGCATAAAATGGTCTCAACATTTACAGATATTTGATCTAGATAGAATAATGAGTAAAGTTGACTGTCAAGAAATAGAGACAGTTGAGACGCATCTAAAAATCAGCGAACAACTATCAAAAATTGAAGCGCCTATCACAAAAGATACAAAAAATATTTTTGTAAAAATGAGCATACCATGTAATTCATTGAGACAAAAATTATATAAAAATACTACCATAGATAACAATCTACGTTATATATATAAGAAAGAACAGAGCTCACGTAGCTATGAAATTGCTGATGCATATAGCGAAGCTATTATGTTAATCACCAAATTATGCAAAACTCAACAATATACAAAAGTCATATATATATCCAACGTACGCAATATTAAACCTACTATAAAAATTGACCACCAAAAGATAGATCAGATTCTCGGGCCAATAAAAAGAATAGATAGTTTGAACACAAAAAACAGTTTAGAGAAATATAAAAGATACAATATCATAAACAACCTGCAATTCATTTATCATACTAATTTCACTCAATGTTATATCGATATTCCTGATTATAGAGATCATGATATTGAAAGATCCATAGACATATTAGAAGAAATTAGCAGGATATATGGCTTTGATAAATTCTCAGACCAATTACCAAAACATAAATCACTTAAAAACAAGCAGGCATATCGTGCCAAATATAGGATCAATCAAATTCGTACGATTTGTAGAAGTCTTGGTTTACATGAGACAATACATTCATCATTAGGAGCTCAATATCATACTTCGATATATAACCCTCTAACAGTAGAGTACAATAGTTTACGTGATACATTAATGCCAGGCCTAATCAAAAGCACGCTATACAACCTGAAACATAGCAGACAGAATACTGAAATATTTGAAATAGGAAGAATCTTTCAAAGAAACAACAATAGTTATGAAGAAGTCAATCATTTGGCAGGTATCCTAGGCGGCAATAAATATGTAAGAGACCAATGGGAACAACAACCCAAGAGCATTAGTTGGTTTCAAGCAAAAGGCGATATTGAAGAATTATTTGAAAGACTAAACCTTAAAGTTAATTGGCAATCTGCAAACACTGGCACACAAACGTTACTATCAAAAACATCACAAGAGAATTTCAAAGCTAAACGTACGTCCATAATATCAATAAATAATAGATCAATAGGGATTTTTGGGGAAATTAATTTAAATCGAGAAGTATACAATGAAGATGAAGCAATATATGGATTTGAAATATTATTAGATAATCTTATTGTAAAAGATGAAAATGTATTCGATCAAAATTTTAAACCTTATACTAAATACCCATCAATTGTGCGGGATATCAAAGTTACAGTACCTAACCATATGCAAGTAGCATATATTTTTAATACACTGAAAATAATTAATGAACCTTTAATCGAATCTATCAAACTTTTTGATGTATATAGTAATAAGAACAATAGCTCACATAAAAGTCTAGGCTTTAGAGTGACATACAGTAATTCTAAAGGTACTCTTACCAATGAACAAGTAGATATCATAGAAAAAAGAATTCAATCTTGTATGAATAACATAAATTTTTAAAAGTTTATGACCATAATCTATAGAGTAAAGTCATAAGCCGGATTCTGTTCTTCTATAATATTTTCAAATAAGCAAGAAGGGTAGTTATTTATCTAAAGTAGTATCATATAAAATACTACTTAATGCGGTATTTATTTCCAAGTAATTCTATTCGATAGATACAAATAAATTACAATATCTTTGCTCCTGAACGGGGTTTACCTAGCAAATATCTCGACAATACCTCTGGTGCACTTTTACTGCACCTTTGCACCCTTTCTCAGCATCTATAACTAAGTGGTTTTTTTCTGTGGCACTTTCCTCACGATTACTCATATTGAAATTTATTCAACAATCATTTTCTATTGGGAGTCCGGACTTTCCTCAGATTTTTTAAAAATCTGCAACTACCTATGCTTACTCTATAGATATAATGATAATAGCAATAAAATCATTGAAAAGGAATTAGAATATGTCTTTTAAACAGAAAAATTTTGTAAACGTTTTAAATAAATACCAATACAGCTTTCATACTGGAGATATAATAGCTGGTCAAATTTTCAGTCATGAGAAAACAGGATATTTGGTAGATATAGGTAATCAAACAGCTGGTTACCTTCCTAAAGAAGAAATCTCTTTAAATCATATCCAAGATACAGAATTAAAAACATACGAAATCAGAGAATTTTTTATTCTTGCATATAATATAGATTCAAATCAATTAGTATTATCAATTAAACGACTTACATATATAAGGGCATGGGAACGCCTAAAACAATTGAAACATGAAAATATATCAATTAAAGCATATGCAAAGGGTATAAACAAAGGAGGTGTATTAGTAGAAGTCGAAGAAATTCAAGGATTTATTCCCAACTCACATTTATGCTACAATCAATCGAGACAAAGACTTTTACATAAGTACATACTCTGCAAATTACTGGTTGCAAATGAACATAACAATAAACTTATACTCAGTAATCGTTGTGCAGTAGTTGAGAAAATCATGGAAACAATTAAAATAGGATCCACTATCGAGGCTAAAGTAATAGAGATAACAGATTTTGGCATATTTTTTAATATCTATGATATTCCTTCTTTACTTCATCGATCTGAAATACAAGAAAAATATCTAGTTAATATCAAAGATGAATTTGCGAAGGGTACAATATGGCCTGTGAAAATCATTCACTTAGATCCTGGCCAAGGAAGAATTTCCGTATCTATAAGTAATTCATCCCAGTAAAATCGATAGATATCATCCACCTCCAACTAAGGTCATAATTTCTATTTGATCATCCTGTTTGAGAAATATTACATCTAATTGATCAATATCTAATATTTCATTATTATATTCCACTAAATTAGCTTGAGCATCAATATTTAGATATAGTAACAACGAATTTACTGAAATCGACTGCATACAGTAAAATAATTCACCATTAATTTGTATATTAAAATCTTGTTTTAACATCTTGATATGTAAAAGAATTAATATTATAGACTTAGTATTACAAAAAATACTACAATGGACTAGGTATTATGGCGGGTGTGGCCAAGTGGTTAAGGCAATGGATTGTGACTCCATTATTCGCGGGTTCGATTCCCGTCATTCGCCCTTGTTATCAAATAAACTTTGATGATAAAAATATTGTGAAAGCTGGGTTCTATTTCGAGTATTTGTTTTCGCCAATAAACGGCTAACATATTTTTCTATATTTCTGACAGATACATTTAATTCGGATGCTATCTCTTTATTTGTCATGCCACGTAAAACCAATTGAAGCACACATTTTTCGCGTTCGGTTAATGAAGTTATAGCATTTTTTTTTTGTAAGATCAACTGATCCAATTGAATATCATCAGAATATGACTTCTTTATTATTTTGAATGCTTCTTTTTTTTCTGCCTTTAACAATACATTCCGTATAATAGATACAAGCTCTGCCGGATCAAAAGGCTTCGTCAAATAAGCATAACATCCTAAATCATAACCAAGAATTCTATCTTTAGTCATACCTTTTGCTGTTAAAAAAATGAATGGCAAAGATTCCAATTGCTCTTGGTGCTGCAAATAATGAATAAGATGATATCCATTTTGGCCAGGTAACACAATATCTGACACAATAAGATCATATTGCATACTCTGCAACATCTTTATAGCCATTGATACTTCAGAAGCAGTATCAACGCAAAACCCCTCATCCATCAGATAAGATGACACGGAGTACAATAAAGTTAAATCATCATCAACTAATAAAATTTTGGCCACCATAATAATTTATTAGAATAGTTAAAATGGATAATATTATGGAAGAAACAAAAATAAAACCATGGCATTTGATACACAAATAAGCACATTAAATATTACACCTTGTATGTACAAACTTCATCCTGGTGATTCATTAATTATTCATCCAGAAGATAATAATATATATATAATAATACAAGGATTGTTAATTATACACCAAACCTTCTCTAATGGGACAAAAATCAGTAAATGTATTATAAAAAATGGATACTTTATAAACCAATTATTTCAGAGCAGACAAATACACAACTACTTCTATATTGTCGAAGCAACAAATATATCGTATGTACTTACAATATCCCATAAAGATGTATTCAATGTACAAAAAGTACTCATTCTACACAAGAATCAACTATTATCTTCCAGAAATGTATTAGATGTACTCATACATAAAAACATCAAAGAAAGAATTGTGCATTTAATACTTATGCTGTCAGAATTAGCTGGCCGCTCTTCTAATAATTATATATTCATTGATATCCATTTATCACTTTCAACAATTGCTACTATTGTAGGAAGTAGCAGAAATACAGTCAGCTCCATTATAAATGAATTCCGAAAAAATAAGTTAATTGCTTACCAAAAACAAAAAATCATCATCTACGATATATCTAAACTATTATCTCACAGATCTATATAGCTAATCTTCTTATGAAGATTAGATAGCAAAATATGCTATAATGTATAAGTATGTTAAAGGACATCGAGAAGATACATTGCCAGTAGTCTATATGTAAAAAAATTGTAAGGACCTAAGGGATGTTAATCAATGGGTAAAATTTATGACTGGTTCGAAGAAAGATTAGAAATTCAAGCTATTGCTGATGATATTACAAGTAAATATGTACCACCACATGTTAACATCTTTTATTGTATAGGAGGTATTGTATTTACTTCTTTTTTAATTCAAGTAGCTAGCGGTTTTGCCATGACTTTCTATTACAGACCCACTGTAGCAGAAGCTTTTTCGTCAGTTGAGTATATTATGACAGATGTAAACTATGGTTGGCTAATTAGATCTATACATAGATGGTCAGCAAGTATGATGGTACTTATGCTAAATCTTCATGTTTATAGAGTATACTTAACAGGAGGTTTTAAAAAACCAAGAGAATTAACATGGGTCACAGGAGTAATTCTTGCAGTTCTAACAGTATCTTTTGGTGTTACAGGATACTCTTTACCATGGGACCAAATAGGATATTGGGCAGTCAAAATTGTAACTGGTGTCCCTGAAGCTGTTCCAGTAGTTGGAGGCACAATTGTAGAATTGTTAAGAGGCGGAGTAAGTGTAGGTCAAGGTACATTAACACGTTTTTACAGCTTACATACTTTTGTACTGCCATTATTAACTGCAGTGTTTATGCTAATGCATTTTTTAATGATACGTAAACAAGGGATATCTGGACCTCTATAAAAATCAGTACGTAAATTGCAAAAAGATTACAAACTAAATACATAATAAGGAATCAATATATGTCTATCATCAAAAAACCAGATCTGACAGATCCAAACCTGCGCGCAAAATTAGCAAAAGGGATGGGACATCATTATTATGGAGAACCTGCATGGCCTAATGATTTGTTGTATATGTTTCCAACAGTAATTTTAGGTACAATAGGATGCATTGTTGGTTTAGCTATATTGGAACCATCAGCACTTGGTGAAAAAGCGGATCCATTTGCAACACCGCTAGAAATTTTACCTGAATGGTATTTTTTTCCAACATTTAATCTTCTGAGAGTTATACCAAATAAACTTATTGGTGTATTGTCAATGGCAGCAGTTCCAGCAGGTCTAATAACTGTACCTTTTATTGAAAACATCAATAAATTTCAAAATCCATTCAGACGTCCTATCGCAACAACTGTTTTTTTAGTTGGCACTTTTATAAGTATCTGGCTAGGTATTGGTGCAACAATGCCTTTATCTAAAGCTATTACTTTAGGAGTATTTTAAATACTGCATATAGTATATTTTTTGTATTATATAAATAAATTTTTCCTTGAATCCATTTGAACGTATATCATGCTAATGGATTCAAGGAATTTATGCTAATTAATTTCCACCTTTGCTCCTGCTTCCTCTAATTTTGCCTTCATTTGATCAGCATCTTCTTTTGAAGTACCTTCTTTTAAAACCTTTGGTGCTGATTCAACAAGATCTTTTGCTTCTTTCAGGCCTAACCCAGTCAAAGATCTTACTACTTTCAAAATTGCAATCTTTTTAGGAGCTGGAACCTCAGCTAATGTCAAATCGAACTCTGTTTTTTCTTCGACTTCTGAAACTGCAACTCCTGCTGATGGTCCAGGCATCATTACTGCTGCACCTACAGAAGCTTGAGATGCATCTACATCAAAGGTAGATTCAATTTCTTTGACTAGTTCAGCTGCTTCCAAAAGCGTTAAAGATTTTAAATCTTCAATAATACTAGAAATTTTGTTTGTCATATCAAATATAAAATAAAATAGTAAGCCAGTAAATATAATAAGCAGAGATAATCTCTCATCAGTCTCAAATAAATCAAGTTTAGCGAAAAATCTTTAAATAACTTTCAGACTATTCAGATCCACTGCAATTGATGGTCCCATAGTACTACAAATATAAAAAGTTTTCCAATATTTTCCTTTCGAACCTGATGGTCGGCTACGATCTATCGACTCCTGTATAGTAAGTAAATTTTCAGATAAATCTTCAACCGTAAAATCACTTTTACCAAATGGTATGTGCACAATTCCTGTTTTATCTAATCTATACTCTAGCTTACCTACCTTGAACTCTTTAATTGCCGTTGCCAAATCTGTAGTTACAGTACCAGCTTTTGGAGATGGCATTAAACCCCTCGGGCCTAAAACACGTCCTAACTTAGCAATCAGTGGCATTACATCCGGTGTTGCTATTAACTTATCAAAATTGATATCGCCTTGCAATATTTGATCCAATATCTCTTCAGATCCTACAATATCCGCCCCTGCTTCCAATGCCTCAGATATTTTATTGCCTTTAGTTATAACGGCAACAGTAATGGACTTACCGGTACCTTTAGGTAAAATTACTGTAGATCGCAACTGTTGATCTGCATATTTAGGATCTAAACCCAAAACAATATGAGCTTCAGCAGTTTCAACAAATTTTGCAGTAGAAGTTTTTTTCAGCAAGCCAATAGCTTCTTGATAATTATACAGTTGCTGCTCATCAACAACGTTAGATATCTCTTTAAATCTACGCGACTCTCTGCGTTTACCCATGAATTCATCCTTAATATTATAAATAGCTTTAAGTTTTGATAGTAATACCCATATTTTTGGCCGTGCCTGCTATAATCTTTTTAGCCTGGTCTATATTATGAGTATTCAAATCCTGCAATTTCGTAGCTGCAATCTCAGTGAGTTGTGCATCTGTAATCGAACCTACAATACTCATATTAGGTGTGCCTGATCCTTTGGCTACACCGGCTGCTTTTGATAGCAAGACAGATGCTGGTGGTGTTTTCAACACAAATGTAAAACTACGATCATCATAAATAGAAATTTCAACTGGAATCACGAGTCCTTGTTTATCAGCTGTGCGAGCATTATAGTCTTTACAAAACATGACAATATTAACCCCATGTTGTCCTAAAGCAGGGCCGATTGGAGGTGCTGGTGTAGCTTTACCTGCACTCAAAGCTAATTTTACGATAGCAATTACTTTTTTAGCCATATATATATGTTGTGAAAAATAGATACAGTATAATAACTTGATTATACCAGACTCCAATCTATCTATTAATGAAATATCTTTTCATAAGAAAGATCTTTTCTACAATTATTGTATATTAACTCACTAACAAAAAGATAGTTTTAGGATCTAGTTACTATCACGCTCTGAAGGACTTGAACCCTCGACATTAGGTTTTGGAAACCCACGTTCTACCAACTGAACTAAGAGCGCTCCTGATTATACTATCATAACTTATATAACATGATTGTCTCAACTCAGCATAATATATGAATCATAAAACCCAATACATTACTGAAGACGAATATCAGGTATATGCTAGACATATAGTAATGCCAGAAGTTCAATCAGTAGGACAAAACAGATTAAAACAAGGACGCATTTTAGCAATTGGCGCTGGTGGACTGGGATCATCAAGCTTATTATATTTAGCTTCTTGTGGTATAGGAAATATTGGCATAGTTGACGATGACATTATAGAAAGATCAAATTTACACAGACAAATCCTATATAAAACTTCAAATATAGGATCCTCAAAAAGTTTTTGTGCGAAAGAGAATCTAAAAAACTTAAATCCTTTATGTAATGTGGATGTATTCAATACACAATTTCACCAAAATAATGCTTATAATCTTGTAAAAAACTATGATATTATACTGGATAATACAGATAGTTACCAGACTCGATGGCTAATTAGTGAAACTTGTAAAAAGTTACATAAAATACACGTATATGGAGCAATTTCTTCATTTGAAGGACAAGTAAGTGTATTTAACTACCAAGGTGGACCAAGTTATCATGATTTAAATCCGTTCAAAAGTATTATTGAAAACAACCCGTGCAATAACAGAGGAGTTTTAGGAGTATTACCTGGAATAATAGGACTATTACAAGCAACTGAAATCTTAAAAATAATTTTAGGCTTAGGCAACATCTTAAGTGATCAAGTTATTACATATAATATATTAGAGGCGAAATTTAAAAAACTTACCTTACGACAGAGGTATATAAAAAACATCTTTAAGATAAAAAATAAATATAGTAAACGATTAGAACAAAATTTATTTACTCAACAGATAAAAACTATTTCATTAAAAAACTTTCACAATTTTCGCAATGATATAGGTGAACAGATATATTTAATTGATATCAGAGATGAAATAGAATACAGCACAAGCCATTTATTTAGTGCCATACATATACCTCTCATCAAGCTTAAAAAACAATATAATTTAGAAATGCTACAAACTCGCTGTCATCACAAAATAGTAGTTTTATATTGTAGTTCATTATCAAGATCTTACATAGCAAGCATGTTAATCAGCGCTCAAAATATAAAATGCTTCATTTTAAATGTCTAAAATAGCATAAAATATTTCTTGTATCCATAATTTCTATTTATACCTATCAAGATGGTCAAGAGGAAAGAAAGGGATTCGAACCCTTGTTAGTGAAAACACTAAACAGCATTTCCAATGCTGTGCCTTCAACCACTCGGCCATCTTTCCAGAATTGATGTGTCAAGATTGATAAAAATCTCATAAAAGTCAACTATATCATATTTCACCATTATTGTATATAATAAGAAGATCAATGGCAAATCCATTCAATATCATTCTATATAAATTATGTCTAAAAAAAATATCAAATTAGTACTTAATCAATATACACAACATCTAGGTAATGCAGGAGATATCATATATGTTTCTAGAGGTCATGCTCGTAACTATCTGATTCCCCAAAAACTTGCGGAACCTTTAACAAAAGGTAGAATCAATTATATTGAGAAAATTAAAACTAAAGAACTAATTGCACAAGAAAAAAGAAAGAGACTCAACCTTGATTTACAAAATCAACTGCAAACAATAAATAAATTTAGCCTTAAAAGAAAAATCAGTGATAATGACAATATATTTGGAAGTATTACAGAAAAAGACGTGATTGATATTGTCAAAGACACAACAGGTATTAGCTTAGAAAAGTCACAAATTAATTTGCCTTTAATTCGTACAATAGGCATCTATGATATACCTATCACTTTAATATCAAATATTGATGTGAATATAAAATTGCAAATATTGCCTGAAACAACATAAAAGATTCAGAATACAATTGACAGTTAAATGTTATATATCCTATATGATTAATCAAGATTCTATAATCAAATATCATGAACAATTACCACCACAACATAATCTAGCTGAAGAAATTATTCTTGGTGGTATACTAGTTAACAAAGAAATTATGCAACTAGCAATTAATGAGTTAATTACAGAATCTTTTTCTCTTGAAACTCATCAACTAATTTATCGAACAATTAATGATATTTATCTTAGAGAAAAGTATATAGATTCAATTATTTTAATAAATACATTATGGGAATTAAACCTACTTAGTCACATAGGGGGAATACAGAAAATTCTAGATTTATTAAAACAAGCTCAAATTTTCATATCAACCGACTTAACATATCTTACGGCACAATACTACATTTACCTTATAAAGGATAAATATCTAAGAAGACTTTTAATACAGTATGGATATAATATAATTAAACTTGCCTATGTACCATCTATTAATTCCAAAAATATATTCTTAAAAACAGATAAATATATTAAAAATATAAAATATCAGGGAAATCAAGAAATTCATAGCAATGTTAATTCAATACTAACAAAATTTTTGATTGAGTTAAAATCGAATGAATATCTTGGTCAAAAGAAAAATATACTCTCCGGTTTTAAAGGTTTAGACAGAATCAGCAATGGCTTTGAAGCGGGCGACTTAATTGTTATTGCAGGTAGACCTTCTATGGGTAAAACATCACTAGGACTTAATATAACATTTAATATTTTACAAGCAAATAATATAGGCATCTGTATTTTCAGCCTTGAAATGTCGAAAGAGCAAATACTATACAAACTACTGTCTATGTCATCCCAAATACCCGTCCATCAATTACAGATAGGAAGTGTAACAAATAAGGATTGGACAAAGGTTCAAGAATCAGCAAATAAATTAGTAAAATCAATCATTCAAATTGATGATACAGCTAACTTATCTCTGAATCATCTTAGTTTAAAAGCAAAGAATCTCAAAGATAAATACCCCAAAATTGGTATTATCATGATTGATTACTTACAATTAATTCAGTTTCAATCTATTAAATCATCAAATCGTGCTGAGGAGTTATCAATTATCACTAGATCGCTAAAAATTTTAGCAAAAGAACTGAGTGTCCCTATTATCATTCTCTCACAACTTAATCGCAATGTAGAAAACAGGGTCAATAAAATACCTATGCTTTCGGACCTCAAAGAAAGCGGATGCATGGATTATTATACTAAGATAATAAAATATCCCAGTCAAAATATGCCTTATACAAATTGGATCTATAAAGATAAATCCTATACTCGCATAGATTTACAAGATAGATTAATACACGATATAAAAAGTACATCATTACAACACAAATATGAAATTCATCTATGTGAACACTTAGCATCCATCACGACACATAATCATTTAATTTTCAGTCATACAAGTTGGAAAAAGGTAGATCATATCAAATATAAAAATTCACTAAACAAATCGAATCAAACAGCCACAGAACTTAAAGACGCACACATAAAATTCAGCAACATTAGAATAAGTCTAAAAAATAAATCGTATGATTTAGTCATACCAGAAACACAATCAATATTATCTAATAGTGGGTATATACTGCATAACTCCATAGAACAAGATGCTGATCTGGTACTCATGTTATATAGAGAGTCCTATTATAATAGTAATAATATAGATAAGAGTGATAAGTATATTACAAATCTTATCGTTGCAAAACACCGCAATGGACCAACAGGAACCGTTGAACTTAAGTTTAATCCGACAATGTCATCATTTGATGATATGCAGTAAAGTAGAATAAACATTGCATTCTTTTTATGTTATACTTAATTTGTGTACTCGCCGAGATAGCTCAGTTGGTAGAGCAGTGGACTGAAAATCCTCGTGTCACCAGTTCAAACCTGGTTCTTGGCATTTTGCAAAAAGCTAAATCATAAAAATACTTCATTTATGATTTAGTCAATTAAAAGCTGTAACAATATATTAATCTAACTGGAAAGTAACTCAAGTTTTTCGCCCAGAAGTACTGTTACTTCTCCTTCATCTGTAACATCTACAACTGCACTATCACCTGCTTTTATTTTGCCTGACAATACTTCTTCTGCCAAACTATCTTCAAGCAATCGCATAACTGCTCGTCTTAAAGGTCTAGCACCATAACTTGGATTATAACCTTCATCCACTAAGCGATTTTTAAATCTCTCTGTAACATCTAACTGAATTTCTTGTTGCTTAATTCTTTCAAAGACTTCATTCAGCATCATGTCAGCAATTTCTCGAACTTCATCTTTAGTAAGTTGACGAAAAACTATTATTTCATCTAAACGGTTCAAGAATTCTGGCCGAAAATACTGTTTTAATTCTTCATTGACAAGAGTTCGAATTCTATTATATTGAGATTCAACTTGTGATTCACCTAATTCAAAACCTAAACTACCTCCTCCTTTCTCAATCACTTTAGATCCAATATTTGATGTCATAATAAGCAAAGTATTCTTGAAATCTATTGTTCTGCCTTTAGCATCAGTCAATCTACCATCTTCTAATATTTGCAGTAATAAATTGAATATGTCAGGATGTGCTTTTTCAATTTCATCAAAAAGTATTACTGTGTATGGACGCTTCCTTACTGCTTCAGTTAAATAACCACCTTCACTATACCCAACGTAACCAGGAGGCGAACCAATCAATTTAGATACTGTATGTCTTTCCATATACTCTGACATATCTAGCCTTACCATAGCTTCTTCAGCTCCAAAGAAGTAAGATGCTAATGCTTTAGTTAATTCTGTTTTTCCAACTCCAGTGGGCCCAGAAAAAATAAAACTAGCAATAGGTCGTCCAGGATTCTTTAAACCAACACGAGCCCGACGAATAGCTCTAGATACTGCAACTACCGCTTCATCCTGACCTATAATACGACCATGAAGGGTTTCTTCCATATGTAAAAGCTTCTCTGATTCACTTTTAGTCAATTTAGTCACTGGAATTCCTGTCCAAAAAGCAACAATTTCTGCGATATCTTCTTCTGTAACTACAGGGTCTTCCAAGCTTAAATCAGGCTCCGTTTTCTTGCTTTGTGCAATAGCAGCTATCTGCGCTTTGATTTCCATTTCACGAGTACGATATTGCTCAGCTTTTTCATATTTTTGAGCTCTTATAGCTTCATCTTTTGTTTTAAGTACTGTACGTAACTCTTTATCCAATTCTCTTGCTGCTGGAGGTAATTGTGAATTTAATAAACGTACTCTAGAGCCAGCCTCATCAATTAAATCAATAGCTTTATCAGGAAGAAAGCGGTCAGAAATATACTGATTAGCATATTTTGCTGCGGCTGCTAAAGCACCATCCGACATTTTCAATTGATGATGTTTTTCATATCTATCTCTTAAACCAAATAATATTTCGATAGTCTCTTCAACACTTGGTTCACCAACCATTACTGGCTGAAAACGACGCTCTAAAGCAGCATCTTTTTCAATATGCTTGCGATACTCTTCTAAAGTCGTTGCACCTATGCATTGCAAATCGCCTCTAGCCAAAGCTGGTTTCAGTAAATTAGCAGCATCAATAGCTCCTTCTGCTGCTCCTGCACCTATTAATGTATGCACTTCATCAATAACAAGGACTACATTATTAGCCGATTTGATCTCATCCATAATACGCTTTAGTCTCTCTTCAAATTCTCCTCGATACTTTGTACCAGCAACTAATAAACCAACATCAAGAGTGATAACTAGTTTATCTTCCAAAATTGAAGGAACATCACGATTGGCAATTCTTTGAGCAAGTCCTTCAGCTAAAGCAGTTTTTCCAACACCTGGCTCACCAATCAATACAGGGTTATTTTTTGTTCGTCTGCCCAAAATTTGGATAACTCTTTCAATTTCTTTCTGTCTACCAACAACAGGATCTAAAACACCCTCTATAGCAAGCTCTGTAAGGTTGGACCCAAATTCTTCCAATGTCGGTGTTTTACTTCTAGTTTGGACATTATTAGTTCCATTAGAATTTGCTTCAGCATTATCACCAAGCATTTGTATTACTTCAGTACGAATAGAAGAGACATCAACAGCAAGATTTTCTAGTACACGTGCTGCAACTCCTTCACCCTCTCGAACTAAACCCATTAGCAGATGCTCTGTACCAATATAATTATGTCCCAGTTGACGCGCTTCTTCCAAAGACAACTCTAAAACTCGTTTCGCTCTCGGAGTAAATGGGATTTCCACTGCTACAAAACCTGAACCACGCCCAATTATCTTTTCCACTTCAATTCTTGCATCTTTTAAGTTTACATTCATTGACTTCAAAACTTGGGCTGCTATACCAGTTCCTTCACCAATCAATCCTAGAAGAATTTGCTCAGTACCCACAAAGTTATGACCCAGGCGCCTTGCTTCTTCTTGAGCCAACATAATCACTTTAATAGCTTTCTCTGTAAACCTTTCAAACATATCAATACATACAATAAAAATTATTACCTTTGATACTATCCAATATTAGCACAATTCATTCAGGAACTTAATATATAAATAAAAATACTCATATAATATCTAAGAATATCAAACATCTTCTGTGAAAATTTTTTGTTTTACTTTTTAAAGTTTTTAGTTTAATATAGTGAAGAATTATGCAATTACCAGGTCGAAATCCTATGATAATATAACCTAGCCATATATAAAGACTCATAGCACGAAGATTATATGAAGCAACTTGTACGATTAAACAATTATTCAAGATAACTCGACAGTAATATATAGTTAAAATAATAGAGCTATAACTCGTTGAATAACAGTTTGTGAAAATAAACAAAAAATTCAAAGAAGATTCACATATTTCTATATACGACAAATAATAAATATGTCTTAAATTCATATAGCTTAAGATATATAAATGTAAGCAAGAATTAGATGTAACTAATTTAGTATAAGATATATTATAGAACATGAAATATCAAAGTAATCTGTACAAATTGAATTAGTTAATTAAGAAAGTAGAAGTACTTTTATACTTCGCTTCTATACATATACACAATTTTATATCCATATGAACTTTACAGTCAACATAAGTAAAACAAATGTCAAAGAAGTAGAGCAAAAATACTTAAGACATGATATTCCCAAAATAGAAATTGGGGATTCTATTAGGATGGGTCTTCTGATTCAAGAAGGAAATAAAGAAAGAATTCAATATGCAGAAGGAGTTGTAATCTCTAAACATAATGCACACTTAAATACTACTGTTACAATAAGAAAGATAATGCAAGGCGTGGGTGTGGAAAGAGTTTACTTAATACATTCACCTAGAATTCAAAATATTAAAATAATCCGTAGATCTAAAGTGCGACGTGCTAAACTATACTATTTACGGACACGGTCAGGTAAAGCTACAAGGTTGAAGCAAAAATTTTTTTAAGAGACGTTCTATTTGTCATAGCTGGACTAATATAGTGTACAGCTACAAAATCTGCAGGACATATAACTCAGTTGGTTAGAGTACCACGTTGACATCGTGAAAGCCACTGGTTCGAATCCAGTTATGTCCAGATACAATAAACTATTGCATATTATTGAAATAAAAAGAATTATATCCTCATATGTATAAAAATATAAACTGAACAGTTACCAATTGTATTTTAACCCGAACTATGATAGTATATATTCAGGGTCGGTGCCCGAGTGGTTAATGGGGGCGGACTGTAAATCCGCTGGCTTCGCCTACGTTGGTTCAAATCCAACCCGGCCCATATGATAAGATAATAAAAATAAAGAATGCATCTATTTAACGTATTGCCCTCATAGCTCAGTGGTAGAGCATCTGCTTGGTAAGAAGAAGGTCACGAGTTCAAGTCTCGTTGAGGGCTATATATTTTTAATTTAAGTTGGAGTTTTGTTTTTATTTAATTTAATTACTTGTCTTAATGCTGGAAGATTGTGCCTGCTTATTTATTCCTATCATTTGTGCATTGCTTTTACCAGGCGCAACCATTGGGTAACAATTTTCGTCTTCCACTACCTGACAATCCAATAAGACAGGTCCTCTGGTGTTAAGAAATTCATCTAAAATAATATCCATATCTTTTCTTTCTGATATCACCAGACCTTTAATGCCATAGACAGCAGCCAAATCTTTTAATTTTGGTGCACCTGAAGACATATTTGAATGAGAATATCGTTCACCATAAAAAGCTTGCTGCCACTGTCTAACCATACCTTGCCATTTATTATTAATCACCAGAATTTTAACAGGGAGATTGTACTGAGCTATTGTACCTAATTCCTGAAGATTCATTTGAAAGCTAGAATCTCCACTAATACATATAACATTTTCATCAGGAAATGCTATCTGTACTCCTATAGCTGCAGGTAAACCATAACCCATTGTGCCAAGACCGGCACTAGACATCCAATGTCTTGGTAATACATTTAAAAACTGAGCTGCCCACATCTGATGTTGTCCCACATCAGTTGTATAATAGCTGGAAAATGCATACTTATTTAAAGCATGCAAAATCTCTTGTGGTGAAATTCGAGAAATTTGTCGAGGTATAAGTAATGGATATTGATATTTCCACTTTTTAATCCTGGTTTTCCAAGAGTATGTATATGTTTTTTGAAAAAGAGATTGTGTCTTTATAACATTAATTAATTCTTGTAGAACACATTTAATATCGCCTACAATAGCTAATTGTGGTATACGATTTTTACCTATCTCTGCAGGATCTATGTCAACGTGTATGACCTGAGCATTACAAGCAAACTCATCTAATTTGCCTGTCACTCGATCATCAAATCGTGCGCCCAATGCAATTAGTAAGTCACACTCACTGACGGCAAAATTAGCATATGCTGTACCATGCATTCCCAACATCCCCAAAGATAGATCATGTTGCTCATTAATAATACCTTTACCCATTAATGTTGTTGTTACTGGTATTTGACACATTTCAGCCAATTTTAAAGTTTCATCATGTGCATTAGATATGACAGATCCTCCTCCTACGTACAAGAGAGGTTGTCTAGAATCTTCTAACATTTTGACAATTTGTTTCACTTGCATATTATGCGATTGTATTAATGGCCTACATCCAGGTAAATTAACTTTACCTGGGTATACTGGCTTATAGGGGAACTTTTCTAAGCCTACATCTTTGGGTATATCAATGAGAACTGGCCCAGGCCTACCGTGTTGGGCAAGATAAAAAGATTCAGCCACCACCTTAGCCATGTCTTTAGGATCCCTTACAACATATGAATGTTTAACAATAGGCAGAGTTATACCAAAGATATCTACTTCTTGAAAAGCATCCGTCCCAATAAACGCTCGTGCAACCTGACCAGTAATAACCACCATAGGCACTGAATCCATTTGTGCTGTTGCAATGCCTGTAACTAGATTTGTAGCTCCAGGTCCGGAAGTAGCAAAGCATACTCCTATCTTGCCAGTTGATCTTGCATATGCATCAGCAGCATGAGCAGATCCCTGTTCATGTCTACCTAATATATGCTTGATTAATCCTTTACTCTCCCAGGCATATAGCTCATCATATATTGGCAGTATAGCACCACCAGGATAACCAAATATATGTGATACACCATGTTTAACTAGGCTGTCCATTAATGCAAAGGCCCCTGTTTGATAGATGATTTCCTTGTTCATATTATAAATGTTATTAAATGTGGTAGGTAGCAGGTAGTCAATTGGGGACTCAAGTATACTAAAGAAATAATAATATGTTATATATATTATATATGTCCAATTTTATTTCTATTTTAATTGGTTTTAAAAATATAGTTTATCTAGTTATCTGATTTTTAGGTGTAACCTAGCATAAATTTGAATGTGATGTATAGAAATCCTGAAATTAAGCCTAAACTTATAATCACAAAGTAAAGTATTTTTGGATTCTTTGATAACTGGAAAATTGGATAAGCAGCTGTCAAGAAAAAACCTACAAAGACTGAAAAAATGAATTTCGGAAATTTCCAAATATTCTCCCAAAATGTGTTCATGCTATGTCACTAAAAAAATATGTGAGTTGTATTAATATCGTTATCAAGTTTAATATGGAATCGATGTGATTGTATAATATATTTATTTCTTTAATTGATCTCAGTATGCTTTCGCTTTTTATGTTTCTATGCTCTATGTTAAGATCTGCTTTAACTATATATTAATTATACCGATTATGAATGATTCAGACAAGACAGCAATAATAAAGCAGGCCATATGTTCTATTGAAGCTTCTGATAGTCCTCAACTTGTTGTTATTAAATATGGTGGGGCAGCTATGAAAGATGATCATTTAACTCACAAAATGATTGAGAATATTGCTGTACTGCATAGCTTAGGAATAAAATGTATTATAGTACATGGAGGCGGACCATTTATTAACAAATGGTTAGAGAAATTAGATATTATTCCAAGATTTGAGAATGGTATTAGAATAACTGATGCTGTGACTATGGATGTAGTGCAGATGGTTTTATCAGGTCAAATTAATAAAAATATTGTTGCCAGGTTAAATATGAAGGGTGTAAAAGCGGTTGGTTTATCAGGCCAAGATGGTAATTTAATTGTAGCATCACCTATTCAAGAGCTTAGTGATAACCGTGTAGCTAATGTATCGTCAATTAATGTGGAATTAATTAATTTGCTTTTAAATAATAACTATATTCCAGTTATAGCCCCAATTGGGCTAAATAGATCGGGGATATCATATAATATTAATGCAGATCTAGTAGCTGCTGCTATCTCAGAAAGATTAACCGCAGAAAGTCTTCTTATGCTTACAGATACTCCAGGTATTTTGATGGATTATAATGATCCATTATCTGTAATAAAAAGTTTAAAAGTTACTGATATTACTCAGTTCATAGAAAAAGGAATAATATCTGGAGGAATGTTACCAAAGGTTAATGCTTGTATTCAAGCAGTGAATAAAGGAGTCGAAAAAGCTAAGATTTTAGATGGTAGAATAGCAGATAGTATATTGTTAAGTTTTATTAGTGATTATCAGACAGGAACAACCATCTATCAATAGTATTAGTGTTGTATATTTAGAACTATTTTGGTAGAGTGTATATTTATACACTTGCCAAGGCTCAATAGCTCAGTTGGTTAGAGCAGGGGACTCATAAGCCCAAGGTCGCAGGTTCAAATCCCGCTTGAGCCATTATTGATGAAAGATATCATTAGTATAGTCTACCATTTTTTCTGTTAATATGTTAACCTGTAGGTATTGGAGAGATGGCTGAGTGGTTTAAAGCGGTAGATTGCTAATCTGTTGTACATATCTTATTTTGTACCGAGGGTTCGAATCCCTCTCTCTCCTAGGTTTATGGGAATGGACTTGTTCTATTGTTAAGCTGTTATAGCTCAATATTTGTATTTAATAATTTAAGGGACTGTAGTTCAACTGGTTAGAGCACCGCCCTGTCACGGCGGAAGTTGCGGGTTCGAATCCCGTCAGTCTCGTTTACAATATTATATTATAATTGCTTAACATACTCTTGTTTGCTAGGTACTTTGGTATATTCTGAAATAATATCTTCAAGTTGCTTTCCTTCAATTGTTTCTTTTTCAATAAGTAAATCAACTAATTTGTCAATCACGACTCTGTTATCTTCAACGATAGCCAGAACCTGATCATGACATTCATGGACAATATGTTGTACTTGTTGATCAATCTTAACAGCAATTTCATCTGAATACTCATTGCCAGAATTCATTCCTCTTCCTAAAAAAGGATTACTGTCTTCGCTTTCTAATGATAATGGACCGATATTAGACATTCCAAAACGTGTTACCATTTGTCTAGCCATTGAAGTTACTTGTTGTAAATCATTGCTTGCTCCAGTAGTTACCTCAGTATTACCGAATACAATTTCTTCTGCGGCGCGTCCACCCAATGCACCCATGATCCTTGCTTTTATTTGCCCTCTAGAAATCAATGATTGGTCTTCATTTGGGATAAACCAAGTCAATCCCCTTGCTTGTCCTCTAGGAATTAATGTTACTTTTTGTACACGATCATGATCTGCAAGGAGAGTACCTACAATTGCATGTCCAACTTCATGGTAAGCAATCAATCTTTTGCTCTTACTATTTGTTAATGGAGTACCTTCCATACCTGCTACTACTCTGTCTATTGATGCATCAACTTCTGCCATGGTAATAGCATCTTTGCGACGTCTCGCAGTTAAAATAGCTGCTTCATTTAGTAAATTTGCTAAATCAGCACCAGAAAATCCAGGTGTTCTTCTTGCTATTGTTTTGATGGATATGTTGGAATCCATTTTTTTGTTACGTGCATGAACATCTAAAATTGCTAATCTTCCGTTAAGATCCGGAACATCAACAGTTACTTGTCTGTCAAAACGACCCGGTCTTAGTAAAGCAGAGTCAAGGATATCGGCTCTATTTGTTGCTGCAATTACAATAATCCCTGTATTACCCTCAAAACCATCCATTTCAGTTAGTAGCTGGTTTAATGTTTGCTCTCTTTCATCATTACCGCCACCAATACCGGTTCCTCTTTGTCTGCCTACAGCATCGATTTCATCTATAAAAACAATGCATGGTGCATTTTCTTTAGCTTTTTTAAATAAGTCTCGGACTCTCGATGCACCAACTCCGACAAACATTTCTACAAATTCCGAACCAGAGATGCTGAAGAAAGGAACATTTGCTTCACCGGCAATTGCCTTGGCCAGTAAAGTTTTGCCGGTTCCAGGCGGTCCTACAAGTAAGACACCTTTTGGTATTTTTGCACCAACTGCAGTAAAAGAATCTGGCTCTTTTAGGAAAGTAACTACCTCTTGGAATTCTTCTTTGGCTTCATCAACTCCAGCTACATCATTGAAAACAACACCAGTTTTTGCTTCCATTTGAAATAATGCCTTTGACTTACCAAATGACATTGCTTGGCCTGGTCCACCAGCATTATTATTTGATCTACGGAATAATATAGCAAGTCCTCCAATAAATAATAAAGGGAAAAATAAATTCCCAATTAAGTTAAATAACGCTCCATTATTTTTTGATGGATGAGCATCAATATCAATTTGAGCTTTACGTAGTTTTGTAATTAATTCTGGCGCACTGGCCGGTAGTTCTACCCGTATTTTTTGGACTCTGTTGCCAAGTTCTGGTCCTATTGCTTCAACTATAGCAGTATGACCATTATCATACATGTCGACTCTCTTAATCCACCCCATATCTAGATATTCTAAAAAGCGTCCATAGGTCATTCTAGAACTAGCAATATTATTATTAAGGTCATTTGTGTTTGGAGTTAAAAATCCTTGCCATAGGAAAAATCCAATCACTAAAAATGGTAGTGACCAAAGCATAATAGTTTTCCAAGATACTTTCATTATTGTTATACCTCTTTTGTTACGGATTGATATGATTCTTTAGCAAATGTAACAGTTCTGGTCGTTGTTAGGCAATTAATTTCTGACTTAGTCATAGATATAGAATACTTAACTCACTAATCTTTTTAAAAGTTATTATTTTTTTATGTAAATTATTGTATCCTGTAACTTAGTATTTATATTAAATACAAATATAAATTATTAACTAAGAATATAAGTTATGGTTAAAAAAGGAAGTACCGTAAAGATTGTAAGAAAAGAATCTTATTGGTACCAAGATACGGGTACTGTGGTTAAAGTCGATACAGGTATTAAATATCCTGTTTTAGTGAGGTTTGAAAAAGAAACATATAGTGGTGTAAATAGCAATAGTTTTGCTGAAGATGAAGTGGTGGAAGTTAACTAAAAGTAGAGAGTTGGCACAATGATACATCATAACATAATGTTATGATGTACCATTGAAAAATTATTTCAATATTTTAGCTGCCTAGTGTAGCCCAATCAACATCAACATTTTCTAGTACTAATGATGAGTTATATATCTGTAAAATAATTAAAAGAAATAGAAAAAATAATAGCATGAAAACAGCCATAATTGGTGTTGTTCCCCATCCTGGTGCTACTTTTCCATATTCTGAATTTAACGGTCGTAATATTTCTCCTAATCTAGTTCTTAATGCCATAAATTTCTTTGGTTCTTTTTTTGTTATAATTTATATTATATTCTGATGTTTATCGGAATAATAAAATTTTATTCCTATCAATATTATGGAAACAGCAACTGTTTTGAGCATTTTTATCTCTAGTCTTCTTCTCGGTATAACTGGCTATTCAATTTATACTGCTTTTGGTCCATCTGCTAAAGAGTTACGCGACCCTTTTGAAGAGCATGAAGAATAAATGAATAATTAAGATAATCTACACAGTATATACTGTGTAGATTAAAATAATGATATTATTTTGCAATTCTTGGTGGATCACGGAAAAATATTGCAAAGAATATAACCATCAATGTTCCTGTAAGCAGGAATACATATACAAGAGCTTCCATTTTTTTCTCCTAATGATATAATGTATGTTATACAGCACCCTGTTTTTTACTACTTCTGTCTCCAAGTTTTTGGAATGCGCCAAATTCAACTTGTTCTGTAACTTCAGCACCAATACCAGCAAACACATCTCGGAAAATTGTTCGTGATCCGTGCCACAGATGACCAAAGAAAAAGATAAGAGCAAAATTAGCGTGACCAAATGTAAACCAACCTCTAGGACTACTTCTAAATACTCCATCGGACTCTAAGGTTGTTCTGTCAAATTCGAAAACTTCACCAAGCTGAGCTTTTCTAGCATATTTTTTTACACTTGGAGCATCATTAAAGACTTTCCCATTTAGCTTGCCACCATAGAAATTGACAGTCACACCAACTTGTTCTATGCTATATTTTGATTCAGCTCTTCTGAATGGTATATCTGCACGAATTATGCCATCTTTATCTACTAATATTACAGGGAATGTTTCAAAGAATGCAGGCATTCTGCGTACGGTTAGTTCTCTACCATCTTTGTCTTGGAAAATTGGATGTCCTAACCAAGCTTCAGCAATTCCATCTCCTTTATCCATAGGCCCGGATCTAAATAGTCCGCCTTTTGCAGGGTTGTTACCTATATAATCATAAAATGCTAATTTATCTGGAATCCGTGACCATGCTTCTACGGGACTTAATCCTTCTGTTAAAGAATTTTCAACCCGTCTCTCAATTTCTTGTTGAAAGTATCCACTATCCCACTGGTATCTTGTTGGACCAAATAATTCTAATGGTGTTGTAGCAGATCCATACCACATCGTTCCACAAGTAATGAAGGCACTGAAAAATACAGCTGATATACTGCTGGATAGTACAGTTTCAATATTCCCCATTCTTAAAGCTCTATATAACCTTTGAGGAGGTCTTACTGTTAAATGAAAAACTCCAGCTAAAATGCCCACAGTACCCGCTGCGATATGGTGTGATGCTACTCCACCGGGATTAAATGGATTAAAGCCATCAGGTCCCCAAGCAGGAGCAACAGGTTGTACTTTACCTGTAATACCATATGCATCGGATACCCAAATACCAGGGCCAAACAATCCAGTGGTATGAAAAGCACCAAACCCAAAACACAGTAAACTAGATAGTAACAGATGAATACCGAAGATTTTTGGTAAATCTAAAGCAGGTTCACCTGTTCTGGGATCGCGGAATAATTCTAAATCCCAGTAGACCCAATGCCATATAGATGCTAAAAATAGCATTCCTGAAAGTACTATATGGGTTATTGCAACACCTTCAAAACTCCACAGACCTGGGTTGGATACACTTTCTCCAGTTATACTCCATCCGCCCCAGGAATCAGTTACACCAAGTCTTGCCATGAAAGGCATTACAAACATGCCTTGACGCCACATTGGATTGAGTACTGGGTCAGATGGATCAAAAACAGCTAATTCATAAAGTGCCATTGAGCCAGCCCATCCTGCCACAAGAGCTGTATGCATTAGATGGACAGAAATTAGTCGACCCGGATCGTTCAGAACAACTGTATGTACGCGATACCATGGTAATCCCATTAAATTTATATACCTCCAGGTAAAAATAAATCAATCTTATTTGCTTTCTTACGTATTAGACTGTATTATTTTACTCTAACTGGTAGCTTAGTATATATTGCTTAAGTTTTTTGATAAAAAAATTAAACACTAATTACCTTAATATATATATTATAACATTCTTAGTAGATTTAATTATAGATACTAAACTAGTCTTCAAATTTATTGGCAATTAATTGTCGTCCCATAAATATTGAGATAAAGTTGGTTAGTATCAAAATAAATATTATTTTTTCGATACTAATCGTACCCCAAACATTACTAATTACAACAGACTTTATACTATATGATGAATTTAAGTATGCAAATCTTATCATTTCTATTGCATAGGTCAATGGGTTTAGACTAGCAATTACTTGTAGCCATGAAGGCATAAATGCTAAAGGAGCTAAAGCGGTACTTGAAAAAAGTAATGGTAAATTAATAATTAATAAACAAGCTAAAAGTTCTATGTGGCCAGGTAATATAAAAGCCAAAATTAAACTTACAATAGTTACACTATTAATTAAAGCTAAAAGCGTTAACAAGACTATCGCTGCACTATATATATCTGGTATAGAGTTTCCGAGTATTTTGACAGTACATATAATGCAGAGAACTTGAATGCAGCTAGATAATATTATATTTAATGATGATGCTACAATAATAGAAGAACGTGAGAAGATTGGTGCACTCAGAATCCGATTGAAGAAACCAAATTCTCGGTCAAACATAATAGGTAAACCAGCATTTAAGCTTGAGGTGAATCCTGTGAAAACAATAATACCACTGCTTAGAAAGTCACTATATCTTGTTGTATAGGTAAATAGTTCAATAGGAGCATTTTGAAATAAAGCACTAAATAAAAGTAACCATAATAGTGGTTGAATGATTCCGGTAATAAATAATGATGGCCTGCGAATGGCTTGTATAATTAGTCTGAAGGTTAGGGCAAAAATTTCTTGTTTCCTTGTATACAGCTGTGGTACTTGGTAGCGGTACCCAAAATTTGGTTTTAGAACAGAGTAGCATTGATTCGTAAGATATTTGTGTGACATATTAGTTTTCTGACACATATGGTTTTTTAAACAATATAAATATTGTAAACTTATAAGAAAAATATTTATATGATTTTATGATTATACAATAAATAATCATATTCTTGTTCTCTTTCTTAAATATTAAGAGAAAAATTGTGTATTGTTATGTGTAGATCAGAATAAATTATTAAGGAGTATCTTATGGCAGAGTATAAGGTTAAACTAATTATGGAAGATGGAGAAGAAGCAACAATTGATTGTGCTGATGATGTATATATTTTAGATGCTGCGGAAGAGCAAGGCTATGATTTACCATATTCTTGTCGTGCTGGTGCTTGTTCAACATGTGCAGGAAAGGTTATAGAAGGATCAGTTGATCAATCAGATCAATCATTCTTAGATCAAGATCAAGAAGATGCCAACTATATTCTTACTTGTGTAGCATATCCTACAAGTGATTGTGTTGTGAAAACTCACCAAGAAGATGGCCTTTACTAAAATTTATATGTAACTTGACGAAAATATAGAGCATCTAAGTTTATGAAAATACACTTAGATGCTCTTAAGTATTATTACTGATTATAATTTTACTTCAATATCAACACCTGCTGGAAGATTTAATTTCATTAAGGCATCAATTGTTTGAGAAGATGGATCATATATATCAATAATTCTTTTATGTGTACGTAGTTCAAAGTGTTCTCTAGAATCTTTGTCTACATGTGGTGAACGCAAAACACAATAAATTCTTCTATGTGTAGGTAGAGGAATTGGTCCGATAGACTTTGCATTTGTTCTATTTACGGTATCAATTATATCATCACATGATGTATTTAGTAAAATATGATCATAAGCTTTTAACCTAATTCTAATTTTTTGTTTTTGTTGTAAAGTCATTGTTTACTACTGATAAATCTTTTACTTTAGATGAGTTCAATTATTCTAAGATTTTTGATACGACCCCCGCACCGACCGTTCTTCCTCCTTCCCTGATTGCGAATCTCATTCCTTGTTCAATAGCAATAGGATTGATTAATTGAGCACTCATTTTAATTCGGTCTCCAGGCATAACCATTTCTGCTGCTGACCCATCATCAGCTGTAAACTGAGTAATTGTACCTGTTACGTCGGTAGTACGCACATAAAATTGTGGTCGATAACCTGAAAAAAATGGTGTATGTCTTCCGCCTTCTTCTTGAGTTAGGATGTATACTTCTGCTTCGAACTGAGTATGTGGTGTTATAGTACCAGGTTGTGCTAATACCATTCCTCGTTCAATATCTTTTTTCTGAACACCTCTTAACAAAATACCAATATTATCACCAGCCATGCCTTCATCTAAGGTTTTTTGGAACATTTCCAAGCCAGTAATTGTTGTTGTCCTAGTTTCTCTTAGACCAACAATTTCAATTGAGTCTCCAACTTTTATGATGCCTCTTTCAATTCTTCCAGTAGCAACTGTTCCTCGTCCAGTTATAGAAAATACATCTTCTACCGCCATAAGAAAAGTTTTGTCAATATCACGTTCCGGGGTTGGAATATAGTCATCAACAGCATCCATTAAAGCATGAATTTTATCCACCCATTTATCATCTCCTTTCTTGGTATCAGGATTTTGTGTTACATAATCTAATGCTAGAAGCGCAGATCCAGCAACAAATGGAATATCATCTCCAGGAAAGTCATATTGTGCTAACAGTTCTCTAACCTCTAATTCTACTAATTCTAGAAGTTCTTCATCATCTACCTGATCTTCTTTATTTAGAAATACAACAATATTGGGAACTCCAACCTGTTTAGCAAGAAGAATATGTTCCCTTGTCTGTGGCATAGGTCCGTCAGCTGCAGATACAACCAATATTGCACCATCCATTTGTGCAGCTCCTGTAATCATGTTTTTCACATAATCAGCATGCCCTGGGCAATCTACATGTGCATAATGTCTGTTGTCAGTTTCATACTCTACATGTGCAGTATTAATAGTAATTCCTCTTGCTTTTTCTTCTGGTGCTGCATCAATTTCGTCAAACTTTTTTAATTGAGTACTACCAGATACTGCTAAAGTTGCAGAAATTGCTGCCGTTAAGGTAGTTTTACCATGGTCTACATGTCCGATGGTACCTATATTAACATGTGGTTTCTTTCGCTCAAATTTTGTTCTTGCCATAATATATTATAAATTATTAACGTTTCAATTACTTTTAGCGGTTTAAAATTAATGTGTAGATTGTTTAATAGCGATAGTGAGCAAATGCCTTGTTTGCCTCAGCCATTCTATGTGTTTCTTCACGTTTTCTTATTGAACTTCCTGTTTCAGTAGATGCATCCATGATTTCATTTGCAAGTTTCATCGCCATATTTTTACCTGACCTTTCTTTGGCAAAGCGTGTGATCCAACGCAGAGCTAAATTAGTACCTCTATATGCTCTTACTTCAATAGGTACTTGATATGTAGAACCACCTACTCGGCGTGCCTTAACTTCAACTAAAGGTGTTGCATTTCTGACGGCTTTCTCTAAAATATGTAAAGGGTCTGCATCAGATCTATCTTTAATTAGCTCTAAAGATTTATAAATAATTCTTTGCGCTATACTTTTTTTACCACTTTTTAAAATTCGTACAGTAAGCATACTGACTAGTTTGCTTTTATAAATTGGATCAGCCTGAACCACTCTCTTTTTTGAGGTATTTCTACGAGACATATTTTAACTTAATAATAAAAATTGAATATATATTGCTTATAATTTTGGTTTTTTAGTACCATATTTTGATCTACTTTTTTTGCGATCTTTTACACCTGCTGAATCTAATGTACCTCTAACAATGTGATATCTTACTCCTGGTAAATCTTTAACTCTGCCACCTCGAATTAGTACTACTGAATGTTCTTGAATATTATGTCCTATTCCGGGAATATATGCAGTTACTTCGAAGCCAGATGTTAATCTTACTCTAGCTACTTTCCTTAAAGCAGAGTTCGGTTTTTTAGGAGTAGTGGTATAGACCCTGGTACACACTCCTCTTCTTTGGGGACATGCTTTTAAGGCAGGTGATTTAGTTTTTCTTTCTATCTTTATTCTCGATGATCTTACTAATTGTTGTATAGTTGGCATTAACTTATTTTGTAATAGTTAGATTTTATGAGTTTTTACTACACTTGTATTGTATCTTCTTGTTAAATTTAGTGTCAAATGCTCTATGAGCCAAGAAATTTATGTTATTCAGACCCCTGATTTTTCAGTTTATATTTACGCATAAATCTTTCAACTCTTCCTTCTGTATCAATAATTCTTTGGGATCCTGTGAAAAATGGATGATTACCCGACCATATATCGACATGTAGTTCAGGTTTTGTAGAACCAATTGTCATAATGTGTTTGCCATCACAATATACTTTAGCATCCGGATACCATTGTGGATGAATGTTTGGTTTAGCCATATGAATTTTTTGTAAATAAAATGTATCGATTTATCTTTTTGAAAATTGTGGAGCTTTTCTTGCTTTACGTAAACCATATTTTCTTCTTTCTTTTACTCTAGCGTCACGGGTTAAATGACCTTCAGCTTTTAATGCTATACGGTTTTCAGGATTAATGCAACATAGAGCACGCGCGACTCCTAGTCTTATAGCATCTGCTTGTCCTGTTAAGCCGCCTCCTTGAGTATTAACAAAGATATCATAATCATTGGTTAAACCCAAAGTGTTTAATGGACCATAAGTAATCCTAATATAATTAGGACTAAATTGTAGATAAGATTCACCAGGTAACCCATTTATAATTAGTTTACCTGATCCTGGGACAAGTCTTACTCTAGCTATGGATGATTTACGTCTTCCTGTACCAGTATATATTGCTTTAATATTATCAGATGTAGTTGTCATTTTATGTAATAAGGTATTTAGTCAATTTGTATATTAATAGGATTTTGTGCAATGTGTGGATGAGTATTGCCTGCATAGACCTTCAAATTTTTGAATAGTTGTCTCCCAAGAGGTCCTTTCGGTAACATTTTGCGTACAGCATTTTCAAGAATCTTATTTGGTAAACGTTTTTGTAATGTTTCAAATGTTTCTTGTTTTAGACTACCAGGTCTACCTGAGTGTTTATAATATAATTTTTGTACTGCTTTACTTCCTGTTACTTCTAAGGCTTTGCTATTAATAATTACGACATAGTCTTTAGAATTTTGTGAAGGATGAAATGTGACTCTCTTTTTACCCCTTAAGATAGTGGCTATTTCTGTTGCTAATCTACCAACTTTATGTCCTTTTGCATCTATAAGGTGCCATTTCTGCTCCTTGTTGGAATTTAGTACTAATGTTTTATTCATAATAGTTAAATATTTTGGTATATATTTGGTAATTTTCTTTCTTCTTTTTATATGTATTGTTAAGTTTGTACCTTTTCCTTAGGCAAGGTAATACCTAATCGTTTCCTTAGTGCGTCAATCACTTCATCTGCAGATTTTTGACCAAAATTTTTAATTTCTAATAGTTCTTCTTGAGAATAGTCTAATAGATCAGAAACGGAATGAATATGTGCTCGTTTTAGACAGTTATATGCTCTAACAGATAATTGTAGCTCTTCTATAAGTACTAAACTAATTTGCTGTTGTTCCTGTATACTTGTATCTTCTATCGGTTTAAAATCTATTTTTCTTAGAGGATAGAATAAATTAGTAAGTACAGTTGCTCCCTGACTTAAGGCTTCTTGAGGTGATAAACTTCCATTTGTCCATAGCTCAATGAGTAATTTTTCTTGAACTACTTGAGGATCTACTCTAATCTCTTCTACAATATAATTAAACTTTTTTGCGGGCATAAATACAGCATCAATTTGCAAGAAATCAACTGCTTTATCATCTGTTCCTCTATCAATTAGTCTATAGCCTCTTCCTTGCTCAATACGGAATTCCATTTCAAAAATTGTATTGTTGCATATAGTTGCAATATATTGTCTAGGATCAATTATTTCGACTTCATTTGGTATATCAAATAGGCCAGCAGTTATTATAGCTGGTCCTTGAACTCTTACTCTTCCTATCTGTGGTTTGTCTGTATAACTCTTCAAGACTACTTCTTTTAAATTTAAAAGAATTTCAAGAATGTCCTCTCTTACACCGGCAATAGTAGAAAACTCATGATTCACACCTGCTATTCTTACTGCTACTACAGCTGCGCCATATAAGTCAGATAAAATTGTCCTTCTTAGTGCATTACCAACGGTGATTCCTTGTCCTTGTTTTAAAGGTTCTAAAATGAATCGTCCATATTGTTCACGTGCACCTTCTGTTTTTGACTCGATGCATTCTATTTGAAAAGGAGTCATGTATAGATAATTTATACTTTAGAATAGATATAACAAATATATTTAGTATTAATAATTAAACAATCAAAGCAACTACTATACCCTGCGTTTTTTTGGAGGTCGACATCCATTATGAGGTACAGGTGTTATGTCTTTAATCAAGGTAATATCAATTCCCGTTGCTTGTAAGGCTCTAATTGCTGTTTCTCTTCCTGCACCGGGTCCATTAATCATGACTTCAGTTTGTCTCATGCCTTGATCTAATGCATGCTTTGCCGCTTTTTCTGCTGCTGTTTGTGCAGCAAAAGGTGTTCCTTTTTTTGCACCTTTAAACCCACTTCCTCCAGATGAACACCAAGATATCGTTTTTCCTTTAAGATCAGTTATTGTAATTATAGTATTGTTGAAAGTTGATTTGATATGTGTTATGCCATTAATAATATGTTTTTTACTTTTATTTACAGTATTATTTCTTTTAATTTGTCTAGCCATAATTATTGGTTGTATTTATACTATTTAATGATAAGTTGGATTATAAGTTATTTTTTTGGAGCTTTCTTTTTATTGGCCATAGTTTTTTTAGAACCTCGGCGAGTTCTTGCATTAGTTCTTGTTCTTTGCCCTCTTAGAGGTAAGCCAAGCCTGTGTCTTTTGCCTTTGTAAGAATTGATTTCCATTAAACGTTTGATATTCATTGACTCTAGCCGGCGTAAATCACCTTCTATTTCGTATTCATTGTCTAGTATTAAGCGAAGTTTTACAATTTCTGAATCATCTAAATCAATAATTTTAGTATCTTTATTAATTCCTGTTGATTGTAGTATTTTTTGTGCACTTGGAATGCCAATTCCATATATATATGTTAAGGCTATTTCGATTCTTTTGTTCCTTGGAAGATCTACTCCCGCAATTCGTGCCATATAAGTCTCCAGTTATATTTATGGTCAAGATATATTGAATTTAAATTATTGATATTCAGCGGATTTACTGATTATCCTTTATCCTTGTCTTTGTTTATGTTTAGGATTAGTGCATATAACCATAACCCTACGATGTCGTCGAATGACTCTACATTTTTCACACATCTTCTTTACTGATGGTCTAACTTTCATATTTGTTTTGAAGTAATTTATAAATATAAAATAATTTATTTCATTAAACTTTCATATTGTTCTGAAATAATATATGTTTGAATTTGCTTAGCTGTATCTATAGCTACTCCTACCAAAATTAGTAAAGATGTAGCACCAAATCCTTTGAAGCTATTTATTTTAGTTACTTGAGCAATAATTGAAGGGACCAATGCAACTAAAAATAAAAACAACGAGCCTAGAAATGTTAACCGATTGATGATTTTATTTAAATATTCATTTGTGTCTTCTCCTGGTCTTATATTTGGTATGCTAGCACCCATTTTTTTTAAATTATTGGATAAATCCTCTGTATTGAGTACAAGTGATGAATAGAAATAACTAAAAAATATAATAAAGATACCATATAACAATAGATATATAATATTGTTGTTTATACAGATATCTATGATTTGTCTTGCAGCTTCGTTCGGTATAACTGATCTTAAGTAACTTGGTAAAGCCATAGAAGCTGATGCAAAAACTATGGGCATTACACCACCTTGATTCAATTTTAAGGGTAAATAGCTTTGAGGATCAACGTTATATTGTTTAATCAATTGTCTCGCAGATACTATATTAATTTTCCGTATACCTTCTTGGACTAGAATTGTTATTACCAACATCATTATAAAGAGTGGTACTAGAATAATTGCTTGATTTAGTAGTAAACTTTGATTATTTAATACAGAACCCTTTAATCCTTGGGGTATACCAGAAATTATATTTTGAAAAATAATTAACGAAGCTCCATTACCTATTCCTTTTTCTGTTATAATTTCTGAGAACCACATTACAATCATTGAACCAGTACTCAGACTAATAATTACATCTATGACAAAATTAGCGTTCCAGTAAAAAACATATGGTTTAATCCATAGGCAAATTCCAATACTTTGTATTATTGCCCAAACCAGTGCTAGGTATCGGGTAATTTGATTGATTTTTTGCCGACCTTTTTCTCCCTCTTCTTTCTGGAGAGTTTCTAAAGCTGGTACAGTCTTTGTTAATAATTGTATGATAAGTGACGAATTAATATAAGGTACTATACCTAAAGCAAATAGGCCTATTGTTGAGAATCCCCCACCTGAAAAAATATTTAGGAAGTTTACAAGAGCATTTTTACCTACACCATTATAAAATGCATCATGATCAATGCCTGGTATAGGTATGAATATGCCTAATCTAGCCACTATTAATAGCAGCAATGTTAAAATTATCTTTCGGACAAGAATATTATTTATAGACATTTTTAAAATTGAGGCTTATAATTAAATATATATATGATTTTATGTATATAAAGTGTCTATAGGTATGTTTCGTTCACTTGCTACTTGTTCAAAAGTTTTCAGATTTCCTAATGCATCTAATGCTGCTCGTGCATTATTGAGTGAGTTTGAAGAGCCTAATTGTTTTGCCAAAATATTTTTCACGCCTGCAAGCTCTAAAACTGTTCTTACAGAACCACCAGCAATTACTCCAGATCCTTGAGCCGATGGTCGCATGATTACTTCTGCTGCTCCTGAAATACCATTTATGGGATGAGGAATAGAGTTGAATTTAGTTAAAGGTATAAGAATAATATTTTTTTTTGCATTAGATACAGCCTTTTTTACGGCACCTATAACATCACTAGCTTTGCCTACTCCTACTCCTACTTGACCTTTCTCATCACCAACCACCAATATTGCCCTAAAGCTTAATTTTTTCCCTCCTTTCACTACTTTAGTTACTCTTCTTACTTGTACTACTCTTTCTTCCCATTGATTTTCTTGTTCTCTATTTTTTAGATTACGTTTTTTATTGGCCATTATACTGAAGTTTAATAAATAGATTATATGTTAGAATTTTATTCCTTCGGCACGAGCTGATTCTGCTAATGCTTTTATTCTTCCGTGATAAAGTTTATTTCCACGATCAAAAACAACTTTGTTGATTCCTTTGTCATGACATTCTTGCGCTATTAATTTGCCAATTAGTTCTGATATCTGACATGTAGCACATGACATTGAGGTATTTAGGCTAAGTTTTCTATGTGATAGACTTGATTTTGCGATAAGAATTTGAGACTTACTATCGTCAATCACTTGGGCATATATATGTTTATGGGATCTGAAAACATATAAGCGTGGTCTTTCTGATGTTCCTTTTAGCTTTTTTCTCATTCTAATTATTTTCCTGCCTTTCCTACTTTTTTCTTTACTACTTCATTTTTATATCTTATGCCTTTACCCTTATATGGTTCCGGTGGTCTAATCGCTCGAATTGTAGCTGCAACTTGACCGACTGTACATTTATCAGTTCCTGTTACTGTAATATTTGTATTATTATCTACCAACACATGAATACCATTTGGTGGGTTAATAACAACAGGGTGACTGTAACCTACATTAAGTACTAATTTGTCTCCATCCATTTGTGATCTATAACCCACGCCACGTATCTCTAAATGTTTTTGAAACCCATGTTTTACCCCTATGACCATATTATTAATCAATGTTCTGGATAATCCATGAAGTTGATGCGCTTCTTTGGTATCTGTCGAAATTGTTAAACGTAAGACCTGTTGTTTATCTTCTTGATGGATTTTTACTGTTATTAGATTAGATATTTGTTCACTAAGTTTGCCTTTTGGGCCTTCTATGGTTATCAAGTTATTAGTAGCTATAGCTTTTATTTCTTGAGATAAAACGATTTCTTGTTTTCCTATTCTAGACATGTTAATTTTATGTATTATTTACTATTTGTTACCAAATGTAGCATAGTATTTCACCACCTAGACCATTATGACGAGCCTTACGATCTGTCATAACTCCTTTAGATGTTGAGATAACAGCAATTCCTAAACCGCCAAGTACTTTAGGAATCTCTTTATGGCTTGCATATACTCTTAGGCCAGGTTTACTAACTCTTTTTAAGGATGTAATAACGCAATCCCTTTTTTTGCCTTGATATTTTAATGAAATTAATAAAAAAGCTTGGAGAGATTCTCGAACCTCTTCAAAATAATCAATAAATCCTTCTTCTTGCAATACTTTAACTATGTTACGTGTCATTTTTGTAGCAGGTACTTGTACTAATTGATGCTTTGCTAAATTGGCATTGCGTATCCGCGTTAGCATATCAGCTATTGTGTCGTTAACCACTTAATCTCCTCTTTCTTTAAATAACAATCTTTTAATTATGAAAAGGCATCCCCAAACCTTTTAAAAGAGCTAAACTTTCCTCATCAGTTTTTGCTGTTGTCACTATGGAAATATCAAAACCTCTTACTTTGTCAACTTGGTCATATTCTATCTCCGGAAAAATTAATTGCTCCCTAAGACCTAAATTATAATTGCCTCTTCCATCGAAATGTTTGTTGCTGATCCCTCTAAAATCTCGAATTCTTGGTAAAGATAAGTTAATTAATTTATTGAGAAAATCATACATCTTTTGTCTCCTCAAGTTAACTGTTATACCAATTGGTATATCCTCACGAATTTTAAATCCTGCTATAGCTTTCTTTGATTTACATATAATTGGTTTTTGACCTGTAATTAATGTCAGCTCTTCTATACTTTTGTCTAAAACTTTTGAATTCTGTGAAGCTTCTCCAAGACCACGATTGATGGTAATCTTAACTAGTTTCGGTATTTCTTGTCTATTTTTGTAATTAAATTGCTTTTCTAAATCTGGAACTATTTTATTAATGTATAGTTGTTGTAATGAAGTATTCATAAAGTGTAAACCGATCTATTTATTATTGCCTGATTTAATCAATATTCTTTTGTATTTACCAGAAGAATCTTTTTCTTTTTTATATCTACTGGCTATCTTTGTTTCTTTGTCATAAAGCATCACATTCGAGCTATGTATGGCTGCTTCTTGTCTAATAATTTGACCAGTTTCTCCTTCTTGTGTAGGACGCTTATGTTTGGTTTTCATGTTAATATCTTTGACCAACACCGTGTTTTTGTCTGCAAATGTCTTAATTACTTCTCCTGTCTGTCCTTTACAACTACCAGTCAGTATTTTTACTGTATCACCAATTTTAATGTGCAATTTGAATTTCTTGTATTTTTTATTCATTAAACAACCTCAGGTGCTAAAGATATGATTTTAGGGAAATTTTTATCTCTTAGTTCTCGAGCAATTGGTCCGAATACCCGTGTTCCTCGGGGATTATTTTCTTGATTAATTATTACAGCAGCATTATCATCAAATCTAATACTCATGCCATCTTTTCTACGAATAGTATGCCTAGTTCTTACTACTACTGCTCTGACAATATCAGATCTTTTAATTGTCATGTTAGGAGATGCGTCCTTGACAACTCCCATTATAATATCACCTAATCCAGCATACATTGGATTACTTGTACCTAATATTCTTATGCACATCAACTTTCGGGCACCGCTATTATCAGCGACATTTAAATAACTTTGTGCTTGAATCATATAATATTCTTTATTTCCTGTGTTTTTATATATTATGTAATTGACCGAGTTTAGTGATCAAACGCCAACATTTTGTTTTACTCAGTGGGCGTGTTTCTTGTATTTTGATAATATCACCAATTTGACATTCATTCTGTTCATCATGCACTTTATATTTCTTTGTTTTTGCTAAAATTTTTCCATACTTTTTATGTGGTATTTTAGTTTTTACTGCTACTGTAACAGTTTTGAACATTTTGTTACTAATTACTATTCCGATTTTTTCTTTGATTGGCATGTATAATTTTTACTTATAGTGAAATATAGATTATTGGAACTTTTCATGTTGTATAGTCATGATTTGTGCTAGTTGCCTTTTATAAATTTTCAATATATGTGGTTTAAAAGACTGTTTGGTTGCTTGCTTCATACGGAATTCAAAAAGTATTTTTTTTATTGCTAGGATCTGTTCATCTATCTTCTCTTCATCCATAGCTCTAATTTCTTCTTTGCTTAAAGTCTTGGTCATGTTCCTTCTCGAGTGATAAATTTAGTTTTGATAGGCAACTTATATGAAGCTAATTTCATTGCTTGTTTTGCAGCTTTCTCTGGTACACCATTCATTTCGAATAGTATGTGTCCTGGTTTAATGACAGCAACCCAATATTCCGGTGCACCCTTACCTGAGCCCATACGAGTCTCTGCTGGTCTTGCTGTTACTGGTTTATCTGGAAATACTCTTATCCAAAGTTTTCCACCTCTTTTTACGTATCGAGTTATTGTTCTTCTAGTTGCTTCAATTTGTCTAGAAGTAAGCCAGACTGGTTCTAGAGCTTGTAAAGCATAATCTCCAAAAGAAATTGTATTGCCTTTGCTTGCTTTGCCTTTTAATCTACCTCTGTGTTGTTTCCGGAATTTTGTGCGTTTTGGGCTTAGCATGTATATTTTCCTTTATTGATTGTATGTGTCTGTTTTCTGTTCTGATTTACTTTCAGGTAAAACCTCGCCTTTGAAAAGCCATACTTTTACGCCCAAGACACCATAAGTTGTCTGTGCTATTCTGTATGAATAGTCTATGTTAGCTCTTAATGTTTGTAAAGGCACTCTACCCTCTCTTACCCATTCACTACGTGCAATTTCAGCTCCATTTAGTCTTCCTGATACTTGAATCTTAATACCTTTGACATTAGCTCTTTGTGATCTTTGCACCGCTTGTCTAACAGCCCTTCGGAAAGCAATTCGTTTTTCTAATTGTTGTGTTATAAAGTCTGCAAGAAGTCTTGCTTCAGTGTCTGGTTCTGTGATCTCGATGACATCAATTCTGATTTGTTTGTTAGGACCAGTTAAATTTTGTAATTGGTCTCTTAAACTTTCAATGCCTGTAGCAAACCGACCTAATACTATTCCCGGCCTGGCTGTATAGATTTTCACCTCGACTTGGTCTATCTTTCTATCTATTTCAATTTTTGCTAAGCTAGCATTCTGCAATTGTTTTTCTGTATATTGTCTTATCTTGAAGTCTTCTTCGAGAAAGTGAGGATAAGATTGAGAATTTGCAAACCAGCTTGAAAGATGTGTTTGAGTAATACCAATTCGAAAACCCAAAGGATGTGTTTTTTGTCCCATAAATTTTTTGATAAATGAATAATAATAGTTATTTGTCGTTACGCGATACTAAACCAATAGTAATGTGACAAGTTGGTTTGTGAATAGGGAATGCTCTTCCTTGGGCTCTTGGTTGAAATCTTTTCATTTTAGGTCCTTGATTAACAAAAGCTGTTTCTATTTTTAATGTTTGTTTTTGTAGGCCTTTATTGTTCTCTGCATTAGCTACAGCGGAATCTAGAATTTTAGCAATTTCCAGGCATGATCTATATGGAAGAAACTGTAATATAAGTTTTGCTTCTTGATAGCTTTTTCCTCTTATTTGGTCAAGTATTCTATTAGCTTTTGTCACAGATAGTCTTAAGTATCTTCCTGTAGCTTTGATTTTTGTATTTTGATTGATCATATTTACCTTCTTGCTTTTCGATCATTTTTGATATGGCTTCTAAATGTTCTACTAGGTACAAATTCACCAAGCTTATGTCCAACCATTTGGTCTGATATAAATACAGGAAAATGTTGTTTTCCATTATACACAGCTATTGTGTGTCCAACCATATCAGGTAATATGGTCGAAGAGCGAGACCATGTTTTAATTGTTGCAATAGATTGATTCTTATTCATTTGTTCAACTTTCTGAAATAATTTAATATCTACGAAAGGTCCTTTTTTTAGAGATCTTGACATAATTCTGATATTATAATGTATTGCTATAAATTGTCTGATATATATATATTATTTTCTTCTACGCAAAATATAATTATTACTATATTTCTTATTTTTGCGAGTTTTAATTCCTAGTGCTGGTTTTCCCCATGGTGTCACTGGATGTGATTTTCCAATTGGTGATCTACCTTCGCCTCCTCCATGAGGATGATCTACCGGGTTCATTACAACACCCCGGACAGTAGGCTTTTTACCTAACCATCGGTTGCGTCCTGCTTTACCAATGCTGATATTACTGGCATCAATATTGCCAACTTGGCCAATGCTTGCATAGCAAACTTTTTTTATCATGCGGACTTCACCCGATGGTAATTTTAGAGTCACGAAGTTTCCTTCTTTGGCTACAATTTGAGCATAAGTACCAGCTGCACGAACTATTTGGCCACCTTTACCGGGTGTGATTTCAATGTTATGTACTGCAGTTCCTAAAGGTATGTTTTGGAGTGGAAGCGCATTGCCCACTTCTATGGGTGATTCAGGCCCCGAGCTGATAGTTGATCCAACAATCAGTGATCTAGGATGTAATATATATCTTTTTTCACCATCTAAATAATGAAGTAAAGCAATGCGTGCATTGCGATTGGGATCATATTCTATTGAAGCCACTTGTGCCGTTATACCTAACTTATTACGTCTAAAGTCAATTATTCTATATTGTTTCTTGTGACCTCCACCCTTGTGACGGCATGTTATTTTTCCTTGATTGTTATGTCCTTTTCGATTATGCTGGCTTTTGACTAAAGATTTTTCAGGCGAAGTGGTGGTGATTTCTGTGAAGGTTGAAACAGTTCTATTTCTTGTTCCTGGTGTGTATGCTCTATATAATCGGATAGCCATATTGATTAAATTTGTTTGCTAATACTTTATTAAACACAATACATTAAGTGTAGATTAATTCTCTGGAAATAATGTGATCTGGTCGCTTGGATGTAGTTTTACGATAGCCTTCTTAAATAGCGTTCTTGTTCCTGTGAATTTTCCTACAGTACGTTTTTTCTTTGGCTTCATTAAGGTATTTATATTTATCACTCTAACATTGAATAATTTTTCAACAGCCTTTTTGATATCATTTTTATTTGCATTTTTTTTAACTGTAAAACAATATTGATTATCTTCAAGTAATCGGGTTGTTTTATCTGTTAAAATAGGTTTGTGAATTAAGTCAATTAGGCTATGGTCTTGATCTTTAAGCATTATATATTGCCTCTATAGTTGATAAAGCATCTTTGGTTACAAGAATTTGTTTAGCTTTCAACAGTAATAGTATATTTAAATGATTTGCTTGTACTAATTCCACATCAGGCAAATTGCGAATTGCAAGATATAAATTGTTGGATTTTTGTTTTACAATAATTAAACATTTTTGTTGAGCTACTATACCAAAGGAGCTTAGTTTTTTTTGTATTTCTTTTGTTTTTGGAATATTAATTTCTAAATCGTTCTCATTAATGACTGTTACGTAATTTGCTTTATTGGCAAGAAGATTTCTGAGAGCCAATTGTTTTTCTTTCGCATTAATTTTTAATTTATAATTTTTGGGTTTAGGGCCAAAAATAACTCCACCACCTCGCCATAGTGGTGATCGAATAGATCCTGCCCTTGCTTTACCTGTACCTTTTTGTTTCCATGGTTTTCTCCCTCCACCCCTTACCTCACTTCTAGTTTTAGTACAGGCTGTTCCCTGTCGGCTTTCTTCCATTTGTCTTATCAAGCTTCTGTGGATAATATACCCGCTATTTAAATTACTTGTTTTTAACTTAATGGTTTTAGTTTCTTTTTCCAGGTTTTTGTCGGTGTATATTTTATATTTAATTGTTTGTTCAGTTGACATAATGTAATAATTTAAAAGTGATGAGATTAATTTTGGAAGTTTAAGAGCTTTGTATACTTAATATTGTGCCGGGTTTACCGGGCACAGATCCCTTGACCAGCATAAGATTATGGTCTGTGTTGATATCAACTACAAGTAAATTTTTAATGGTAGTTTTATTTCCTCCAAGTCTACCAGCCATTTTTTTTCCTGGGAAAACACGCCCAGGAGTGGTGCCGGCTCCAATTGACCCTGGTTGTCTGTGATTTTTACAACCATGTGACATTGGCCCTCGACTAAAATGATGTCTTTTCTGATAACCGGAAAATCCTTTACCTATCGTGTTTCCTTGTATTTTAACCTGGTCTCCTATTTTTATATGATCTACTTTCAAAATTTGACCCAATTGAAACATTGTAGATTCTGATGTCTTATATTCACGCAAATATTTTAAAGCTGGAGCATTCGATTTATTCAAATGGCCTAACTGTGATTTAGTTAAAAGATGAGTGGATACTTGTGAGTAACCAAGCTGTATAGCACTATATCCGTCTGAATCAAGCGTTTTGATCTGAGTTATCATACATGGTCCTGCTTTTAAGACTGTAACTGGTATGCATCCTCCTTCACTTGTGAAAATTTGAGTCATCCCTATTTTAGTTCCTAGTAAATGTACACCCACTTTGAGAATTTCTCCTGATTTATATTAGAGAGTTTTGCATACAGACTTTATCTACTGACTTTTTCAAGTACTCTTTTTTAGAACGGTACAATTATTATATGTCTTTAAGTGATTACGTAGATAATTCAAATTGTATCAGGTGCTATAATGAGTTGCAAGTATGTCTGAAAATCCAAGAATTAGATGAAACCACATGTGAAAAATTTTATATATAACGTAACAATGTTGGATAATTAGTTTTGAAAACTTTCGGTAATTACACCTTTAAAAGTCTACATGAATAAGACACAATATATCGTATACATCATTGATTTACAATAAAGGATGGAGTGAAATTTATGTCAAAAGTAGTTGGGATTGATCTTGGAACAACAAATTCTGTAGTAGCAGTTATGGAAGGTGGTAAGCCTACTGTAATACCAAGCTCTGAAGGTTTTCGTACGACTGCTTCAGTTGTTGCATATACTAAAACAGGTGATAAACTAGTAGGACAAATAGCTAAAAGACAAGCTGTCATTAACCCAGAAAATACTTTCTCATCCATTAAAAGGTTTATTGGTCGTAGAAAAGATGAAGTAGATCAGGAATTGGCTCAATCTTCGTACACGATTAATACACAGCAAGATAGTATTAAAATTCAGTGTCCAGCATTAAACAAGGAGTTTGCACCAGAGGAAATATCTGCTCAAGTTTTGCGTAAACTAGCAGAGGATGCTAGTAAATATTTAGGTCAACCAGTTACTCAGGCTGTAATTACAGTTCCAGCCTATTTTAACGATTCTCAAAGACAGGCAACTAAGGATGCTGGTAAAATAGCTGGATTAGATGTTTTAAGAATTATCAATGAGCCTACGGCAGCCTCTTTGTCCTATGGTCTGGATAAGCAAGATAACGAAACTATTTTGGTATTTGATCTCGGTGGAGGTACTTTTGATGTTTCTATACTAGAAGTAGGCGATGGCGTCTTTGAGGTGCTCTCTACTTCTGGTGACACTCATTTGGGTGGAGATGATTTTGATCGTAAAATAGTGGATTGGCTTATTGAAGAATTCAAAAATACTGAAGGTATAGATTTGAGAGAAGATCGTCAAGCTCTACAGAGATTGATGGAAGCAGCAGAAAAAGCTAAGGTGGAATTGTCTAATTTACCACAAACAGATATAAATTTACCATTTATTACAGCAACTAATACAGGACCTAAACATTTAGAGAGAAGTATCTCAAGGGCAAAGTTTGAAGATTTATGTTCTGATCTTATCTCAAGGTGTGAAATACCTGTCAACAATGCTTTGAAAGATGCTCAGCTTGATAAAAATCAGATTAATGAAGTGGTTTTAGTGGGAGGTTCAACAAGAATACCTGCTGTTCAAGAAGTAGTAAAAAAGGTTATTGGTAAAGATCCAAACCAAAGTGTGAATCCGGATGAAGTTGTTGCGATTGGTGCAGCAGTACAAGCTGGAGTTTTGGCCGGAGAAGTAAAAGATATTCTTCTTCTTGATGTGACACCTTTATCTCTTGGTGTAGAAACTCTTGGTGGAGTTATGACTAAAATTATTACTAGGAATACTACAGTACCAACTAAAAAATCAGAAGTCTTCTCGACTGCAGTTGATAATCAACCTAATGTTGAAATACATGTTCTGCAAGGTGAACGAGAGTTTACAAAAGATAATAAAAGCTTAGGAACATTTAGATTAGATGGTATTATGCCAGCGCCAAGAGGTGTTCCTCAAATTGAAGTTACTTTTGATATTGATGCTAATGGTATCTTAGCAGTAAAAGCTACTGACAAGGGAACTGGCAAAGAACAATCAATTACTATAACAGGAGCTTCTACCTTGCCCAAGGACGAAGTAGAAAAAATGGTTACGGAGGCTGAGAATAATGCTGATGAAGATAAACGCAAGAGAGATCAAGTAGACACAAAAAATCAGGCTGATTCACTATGCTATCAAGTAGAAAGGCAAATGGAAGAAGCAGGTGATAAAGTAAATGATGAATCAAAACAACAAGTTAAGCAAAAAATACAGGAATTAAGAGCAGCCATTCAAAATGATCAACTAGATAATATTCCAGAATTACAGAAACAGTTACAAGATTTAGCAATGAAAGCTACATCAGTGAAGCCAGATTCAACTTCAGGAAAAGATCATCCTAAAGAGGCGAGTAAAACTGATAATACAGATGTAATAGATACTGATTTTTCTGAAACTACGAAATCTTAGTGAAATGTAAGCGGGTAACGCGATTCGAACGCGCGACATCAACCTTGGCAAGGTTGCGCTCTACCACTGAGCTATACCCGCTTCGACTATTCATGGCCCTAATAATCACAAATAATACCGGAGTTTGTCAAGTATCCTTCTGAAATGATCTTTGATTATATGTAGATGACTTCGGTATTATCATACGTATTTTGGTTGTAAATTATCTTTTTCCAATATTTACAATAGCTTTTTTTATGCTACGAAAGAATTAACGATACCTGTTATAATGACAAGTCCCGCCCAAAGTCCTGAGCCAGTGTAAACTAGGTTTTTTGATTGTTCCCATTGTCCAGGAGAAGCTAAAGTTACAGGAACTCCTATTACTAGTACAGTTGATAAAATGATTAGTGAAAAAACAAGTAATTGAATGATGATCGACATGTATCCTCCATGTAATTTTTTTTAACATCACTGAATATTCATATATTGTACAAGTTTTTTTGCGATTTGGAATATATTTGTATCTTTATCTTACATATGATTAATAATATAGTATTAGAATAGTTAATATTTTTACATGAAAATTTAAGAAGAAAGTACAATAAAAAACATCCTTTCATGTAAATTAATAGAAGTAGAATAAATAAATATTATATGAGGTACAAAATACATGGAATTAACATTAGTTGTGGCAAAGTTACCTGAAGCTTACGCTATATTTCGACCACTTATTGATATTTTACCAGTAATACCTGTGTTCTTCTTACTTTTAGCATTTGTCTGGCAAGCAGCAATTGGTTTTAGGTAATAGTAAATTATTATCAATTATATTATATGAGTTATCTTTGTGTATATCACATATTTATACGTTAACTCTATTATTATATGTTTAAGATTCTGTCTCAATTTAATATTTTTTTATTATAGTAATATCGTAACATAAAATGGTGGAACCTCTTTTGTCCGGAATTGTTTTAGGTCTTATACCTGTCACTTTGTTTGGTTTGCTTGTTGCAGCTTACTTGCAGTATCGTCGTGGTAATCAATTTGGATTATAATATATATATTAAGAATTAAGATTTACAACCGATATTGTAATATGTGACTTATTTAATAATAATACTCTACTTAATTGCTAGAGTATTGAATGGAATATCATTAATGGGCTTATTTACCAGCTTGACTTTGTGACACCTGGTAGTAGACATTCATGAGCCATTTCCCGTAGTACATGACGAGATAGTCCAAAATCCCGATAGAATCCGCGACTTCTACCAGTCATCCAACAACGATTTCTTAAACGTGATTTAGCACTATTACGTGGTAAACGCTGAAGTTGTCTTTGTATTTCTAATTGTTTGTCAAAAGAATTTAATGTACTGATTTGTTCTTTTACTTTTTGTCTTTTTTCTGTATATTTAACAACTAGCTTGATTCGTTTTCCTTCACGTTCTCTCATTCCTTTTTTAGCCATACTTTATTATAAATGATTAATTGACATATCATATGCTATCATTATTTCAATTATCATTGCAATTAATATTTAAAGCAGCTGTATATTAAATACAGCTGCTTTGTTGAAATTATATATATATATTGGATTTTATACTATATTATCTTACCCAAATTTCCCTGATGTAGATGCAATAACAAATGCAGCGTAAGTTAATATGTACCCAACCGAAAAATGAGCCAACCCTACGAGTCTGGCTTGTACAATAGATAGCGCTACTGGTTTATCTTTCCATCTAATTAAGTTTGCTAAAGGTGTACGTTCGTGAGCCCATGCTAGCGTCTCAATTAATTCCTGCCAATAGCCCCTCCAAGAGATTAGGAACATAAAGCCAGTTGCCCATACAAGATGTCCAAATAAGAACATCCATGCCCATACAGATAAACTATTCATCCCATATGGATTATATCCGTTTATTAAAGGTGATGAGTTAAGCCATAGGTAATCTCTAAGCCATCCCATCAAATAGGTTGATGACTCATTGAATTGACTTACATTACCTTGCCAAATTGTAATATGTTTCCAGTGCCAGTAGAAAGTTACCCATCCAATTGTATTTAACATCCAAAAAACTGATAAATAGAATGCATCCCATGCCGAAATATCGCATGTACCTCCACGTCCAGGTCCATCGCATGGAAAACTATATCCAAAATCCTTTTTGTCAGGCATTAATTTTGATCCACGAGCATCTAAAGCTCCTTTTACAAGGATTAATGCTGTAGTGTGAAGACCTAAGGCAATGGCATGGTGAACAAGAAAATCACCAGGTCCAATTGTTAGGAATAATGAATTCTTTCCACTGTTAATAGCTTCTAACCATCCAGGTAGCCAAACATTGCTTCCAGATTTGGTGGCTACACTATCGACTGACGAAAGTAGAACATTGAAGCCATACAATGCTTTACCAGAGCTTGCTTGAATCCACTGTGCAAATACAGGCTCAATCAAAATTTGTTTCTCTGGATTACCAAATGCAATTACTGTATCGTTATGTATATAAAGTCCAAGAGTATGGAACCCTAAGAATAATGATACCCAACTTAAATGTGAAATAATTGCTTCCTTATGCTCAAGCATCCTTGCCAGTACGTTACCTTCATTTTGTTGTGGATCGTAATCTCTTACAAAGAAAATAGCACCATGTGCAAATGCACCAACCATCAAAAACCCTGCTATATATTGGTGATGTGTATATAGTGCAGCTTGTGTAGTAAAATCTTTTGCCATAAATGCGTACGGAGGCATTGCGTACATGTGCTGTGCTACTAATGAAGTAATAACTCCCAATGACGCGAGAGCTAAACCTAATTGCATGTGTAGCGAGTTTGTAATTGTTTCGAACAAACCCTTATGTCCCGCACCTAGCTTGCCACTTGGTGGTCGGTGAGCTTCTAGAATATCTTTTATATTATGACCAATGCCCCAATTTGTACGATACATGTGACCAGCAATAATAAAGATAACTGCAATCGCTAAATGATGATGAGCCATATCAGTTAACCATAAAGATTGACTTTGAGGATGAAAGCCACCTAAGAAAGTTAATATTGCTGTTCCTGATCCTTCACTTGTACCAAAGATATGACCAGCTGTGTCTGGGTTATCAGCATATATACTCCAATTTCCAGTGAAGAAAGGTTGAAGTCCTTCAGGATGAGGTATTATTTTTGTGAAATTATCCCATCCAATATGTTGCCCGCGTGACTCTGGAATTGCTACATGAATTAAATGACCTGTCCAAGCTAACGAACTTAAACCAAATAAACCAGATAAATGATGATTTAGCCTGGATTCATTATTCTTAAACCAAGCTAATCCAGGTTTAAACTTTGGTTGTAGATGAAGCCAACCAGCAAATAACATTAAAGCTGACAGAACTAATAGAAATAATGATCCACTGTATAAATCATTATTTGTTCTCATTCCGATAGTATACCACCAATGATAAACTCCGGAGTAAGTAATATCTACAGGATATGAAACACCGCCACGACTAAATGCTTTTAAAGCTTGTTGACCAAAATGTGGATCCCATATCGCATGTGCAATAGGTTTTACCTTTAGGGGATTTAAAATCCATTGCTCAAAGTTACCTTGCCAAGCCACATGGAAAAGATTACCAGATGTCCATAAAAAAATAATTGCTAAGTGTCCGAAATGTGAGGCGAAAATCTTTTGATAAAGGTTTTCCTCTGTCATGCCATCATGTGTTTCAAAGTCGTGAGCAGTTGCAATACCATACCATATCCTTCTCGTGGTAGGGTCTTGCGCTAACGCTTGGCTAAATTTGGGGAATTTTGTTGCCATATATTTGTTTTCCTAATTTCATATTATCCAACTGCAATAATTCTAGCTAAGAAAAATGCCCATGTAGTACCTATTCCACCTAATAAATAGTGTGCTACTCCGACAGCTCTTCCTTGTGTAATACTTAAAGCTCTCGGTTGTATCGCAGGAGCCACTTTAACTTTATTATGAGCCCATACAATCGATTCGATTAGTTCTTGCCAATATCCTCGTCCACTGAATAAGAACATTAAACTAAATGCCCATACAAAGTGAGCACCTAAAAATATCAATCCATATGCAGACAAAGCTGACCCATAAGATTGAATTACTTGAGAGGCTTGTGCCCAAAGAAAGTCACGTAACCATCCATTGATTGTCAGTGCACTTTGAGCAAAGTTGCCTCCTGTAATATGCGATACAGAGCCTGAATTAGACACGCTACCCCAGACATCTGATTGCATTTTCCAGCTAAAATGGAAAATTACAACTGATAAAGCATTATACATCCAAAAAAGTCCTAAGAATACATGGTCCCAACCTGATACTTGACATGTACCACCGCGACCTGGCCCATCACATGGGAATCTAAAGCCAAGGTTTGATTTATCAGGTATTAGTCTAGAGTTTCTAGCAAATAAGAATCCCTTGACTAAAATTAATGCAGTGACGTGTATCGTAAATGCGTGTATATGATGAACCATAAAGTCAGCTGTACCTAAAGAGATCGGCATCATTGCAACTTTATTACCTATAGCTACAACATCACCTCCAAATGCATAACTTGCAGTTGTTAGTGCATTTGGTGCTGTATTACCTGGTGCTAAAGTATGTATATTCTGTACCCATTGTGCAAAAATTGGTTGTAACTGTATTGCTGTATCAGAAAACATATCCTGTGATCTTCCTAGAGCACGCATAGTATCATTATGGATATACAATCCGAAAGAATGGAATCCCAAGAAAATACATACCCAGTTTAAATGTGAAATTATGGCATCTCTGTGTCTTATTACACGATCTAGTAAGTTGTTGTAATTTTGAGCTGGATTATAATCACGAACCATAAAGATAGATGCATGTGCTCCTGCACCAACTACACAAAAACCACCTATCCACATGTGATGAGTGAAAAGAGATAACTGGGTTGGATAATCAGTTGCAATAAAAGGATATGGAGGCATTGCATACATGTGATGTGCAACAATTATGCTTAATGAACCCACCATAGCTAGGTTTATGGCAAGTTGAGCATGCCATGAAGTAGTTAGAATTTCGTATAATCCTTTGTGACCTTCGCCAGTAAAGGGTCCTTTATGAGCTTCTAAAATCTCTTTCATGCTATGTCCAATACCCCAATTAGTACGGTACATATGGCCAGCAACCAAAAATAGCACAGCAAGTGCTAAATGATGATGAGCTGTATCACTGAGCCATAATCCTCCCGTTACAGGATTCAACCCACCTTTAAATGTTAGGAAATCTGAATATGTATTCCAGTCTAGAGTGAAAAATGGAAGTATACCTTTACTGAAGCTAGGATAAAGTTGTACCATTAACTCTTTATTAAGTAAGAATTCATGTGGCAACGGTAATTCTTGTGGAGAGACACCGGAGTCTAATAGTTTGTTGATTGGTAAAGATATATGTATCTGATGTCCAGCCCAACCCAAACATCCCAGACCTAAAAGACCTGCTAGATGGTGATTCATCATCGATTCCACATTTTGAAACCATTCTAACTTTGGTGCTGCTTTATGATAATGAAACCATCCAGCAAATAACATCAAAGCTGACATTATTAATCCACCTATAGCTGTAGCATATAATTCATATTCCGTTGTGATTCCTGATGCCCTCCATAGCTGGAACCATCCTGATGTTACTTGTACACCTTGGAACCCACCACCGACATCACCATTTAAGATCTCTTGTCCTACTATTGGCCAGACAACTTGTGCACTAGGTTTGATTGATGTAGGATTATTTAACCAAGCTACATAATTAGAGAAACGTGCACCATGGAAGTACATTCCACTTAGCCATAGAAAAATAATTGATAGTTGTCCGAAATGTGCACTAAAAATTTTTCTTGAAACTTCTTCAAGTGAACTAGTATGACTATCAAAATCGTGGGCATCTGCATGTAAGTTCCAAATCCACGTCGTGGTTTTAGGACCCTTTGCCAATACGCGGGAGAAATGTCCTGGCTTTGCCCACTTCTCAAACGATGTACTTACAGGATCTCTATCTACAGAGATCTGAACTTTCTTTGTCTCTTGCTCTTGTGAGCTCAATGTCATGGAGATTCTCCTTTCTTAATGAGACAAGGAATTAAAACGCTTACTAGCTAATATATATTACTTTTAGTAAGTTTTCACTCTAACATTATAGACATAACTTATATTTCATTTATCATCTTTTAACAATAGTTAAGATCTTACTTCTGATTTGATCTCTAATCAGGTTTTATTTTCATTAATGGTTGACCACAATCTACAATATCACCATCCTGGGCTAGAATTTCCACCACTTCACCACTGACTTCTGCCTCAATCTCATTCATTAACTTCATTGCCTCTACAATACAAACAGTTTGATTAGTTTTTACCGCATCATGAATTTCGATGAAATATGGTTCACTTGGTGCTGGAGATCGGTAAAAAGTGCCAACCATTGGAGATACAATAGTAAAAGATATTTCAGATTCTTTGTTGCTTACCTGCTTACTTTGTTTGAAATTATCATCAATCATTTTGGCTTTTTTGAATGTTTTTTTGCTTACTTGACTAATTCCTGGCTTGGCATTTGTAAGTAGCTTGGATTGAGATTTCTTTGTCATTTCTTTATTGACGATCAGCTCAAATTCATTTTGTTTTATTGCAATAGATTGGATGTCGTGTTCCTTAATGCAAATAAGTAGATCTCTAAAATCAATTAAATTGAATTTCACTATCCTATTTCACTCCTTTAATAGTTCAGCAGTTATTAATTAACGATAAATATTGATTTCTAAATTAAAGAATAAAGTAATAGCTTTATACTTATCCTTTTTTTGATAATATATATGATCGGTCGTATAGTGTATGTTTTGCAGTATTAATTTTGGAATTTTGTGTTTGAGTAAATTATTTGTTTGATGTATTATATTTATTAACAATTACTTTAAAAAAAGTCGATGGTCTTAGAGTCTGCTGTATTCTCTATGCAATATTAATAATATAGTTCCTCTGGAACATATCGTAATATATATCTATCGATTAATTCTGTCATTTCTTTATACAATTTATGTTATTATGTTAATTGCAGACGATTTAGATCAGTTATTAGAAATCTTGCCTTATTTTATCAGGTATCCTTTAGAAATACATCCTAATCGTAAAAATTTAATTGAAATAGTCATGGACTTAGGGAGACGTCCTGAAGCAAGGTTCCCTTCTGGACCTGAGTACTTATCTCATCGTATAGTATCATGGTATGATCTTGATTATTCAATTAAGCGTGTCGGAAATTTTAGTGGCGATAATCGTTCAGGAATAGAGCGTACTTTACATAGGATTAGTTCCATAAGAAATCGTCAGGGAAGTATTGTAGGATTAACCTGTCGCGTTGGCCGTGCTGTATTTGGTACCATTAGTGTAATTAGAGATTTGCTTGAAACAGGAAACTCAATTTTGTTACTCGGTAGACCTGGTGTTGGAAAAACTACTGCAATTAGAGAGATTGCTAGAGTACTTGCTGATGAGATGGAAAAAAGGGTTGTTATTATTGATACATCTAATGAAATTGCTGGTGATGGCGATATTCCTCATCCAGCCATTGGTCGAGCAAGACGAATGCAGGTTGCTTGTCCAGAGCAACAACATCAAGTAATGATAGAAGCAGTAGAAAATCATATGCCTGAAGTGATAATTATTGATGAAATTGGAACAGAGCTAGAATCCTTAGCTGCTAGAACTATTGCTGAACGAGGAGTACAGTTAGTAGGTACAGCACATGGCAATCATTTAGAAAGTTTAGTCAAGAATCCCATTCTATCTGATCTTGTTGGAGGAATACAATATGTTACACTTGGTGATGATGAAGCTAAAAGAAGGGGGACTCAAAAAAGTGTGTTAGAGAGGAAAGCCTCACCTGCCTTTCAAATAGCAATTGAAATACATGAGAGAGATAATTGGGTAATACATGAAAAAGTAGATGAAACGGTTGATCAAATATTGCAAGGATATCAAATTTTCACACAAAGGAGAACTATTGTAAATAATATAGTTAATATCCTGTGTGAAGAAAATCCAGGTGATGCATCAATCATAAAAAAGAAAAAGAAAAACTTGTATATAAATCCTAAGGACAAAGATTCTAGAAAAGAAAATACTTTAGATCAAGAAGGATATATTGGTTCATCAAAAGATATAACAGTTACAAAACAATCTTTATATCCTGAACAAAAATGTTTATTAATTTATCCTTATGGCTTGAATTTTCAGGAACTTGATACCGTAATTAATATGTTGCAACTGCCTTTGTTACTATGTAGAGAAATTAGTAAAGCAGATGTCATATTAGCATTGAGATCAAATTTGAAACTAAATAGCAAGTTGCGACAAATAGCACGCTCCAGAAGAATTACCATTTATACTATACATACAAATACAGTACCTCAAATTACTCGTGCTTTGAGAAAAATGCTCGAAATTAATTCTGTGGCTTTCATCAGATGGTCGGAATTTTGTAGTGATAAATCAGATGATCAGATAGCTGCTCTAAATGAGGCAAAGTGGGCAATTGAAAAAATTGTTATTGCAAAAAAGCAACCGGTTGAATTGCTTTCTTGTTTAGCAGATTCCAGAAGAATTCAGCATGAGCTAGTGAAATTCTATAATTTGAGAGCCAGAAGTTTAGGCGAAGAGCCGTATAGAAGATTACAAATATACCCTGACTAGTATTATATTAAGTCTTATTAGTTTAGCATAGTTCAACATATTTATTATAGATACAGGCTTTAAATAATTTTCACATTAATCCAGGGGATTGTAATGAGCGGAGCAACAATTTTTGATAGAGTACAAGGTATTGTAGTACAACAATTAGGTGTAGACAAGAATCAAGTCACTAAAGAGGCTAATTTTGCGGATGATCTTGGTGCAGATTCCCTTGACACTGTTGAATTAGTTATGGCGATAGAAGAAGAATTTTCAATTGAAATTCCTGATGAGTATGCTGAAAATATTTCTACACTTGGTCAAGCTATTGAATTCATAGAAAAAGCAGTTAAAGATAAGTAATAGATAATCTTAACGGAGAGGGTGGGATTCGAACCCACGGAACCTCATCGGTTCATCTGATTTCAAATCAGACGCAATCAACCAACTCTACCACCTCTCCATTGAAAGTTAAGTGCTACGATAATTATCGTAGCATATTAATATACAATAGACAAGATATATAGTTATTTATAATAATGAACTATTCTTTTAATCGTACGTAGCTTCCGAAGTGAATTTTTTATTGATAGGATTTACATTCTTACCGATTGAATGACTAATATTATTGATGCCTTGTCTACCAGCATTGACTTTCTCAGGTGCTACACCATCTTTTGGATGCAAGTATTGTACTTCACCGTTAGGGAAAATACGATAAATTTTGAAGTCTACAATTTTAAAACTGCTTCTTAGTTGGCTACTCAACGCAAGGCATTGTTCTTTTTTTGCAAGGTATAATAAATTTTCTCCATCTCTCATTATTGCGGCACCACCTGTTGGCATCTCAAAAATTTGTTCTTTTTTACTTGTCCACGTGATCGCATATTTTTCTTCAATTTCAGCAGCCCTTAACCAGCCACCGGTACTTCCACCAAAAGTAGGTGAAGGCATTTTTAGATTGATTGTATTATCCATATATTGTAAAACCTCAATGCATGTTCTTGGTAAATATTATAGAATTTTTGATTATTTAAAGGCTAAAAGTACATAAAGCTTCTATCTAAACCTTTTGTACTCAATTAAACTTAAAAAATTAAGAATAGTAAAGTATATCTATGTTTTTATCATTGAATATAAGAAACTTTGGATAATTAATTATATTTATGGAAGGTTGACAAATGAAATTAGCTTATTGGATGTATGCTGGACCAGCTCATATAGGTACTTTGCGAATTGCTAGTTCGTTTAAGAATGTGCATGCAATTATGCATGCTCCGTTAGGAGATGACTACTTCGTGTGACTTGTTAAGTTATATCATATAATAATGAAAAGCTTAAGCCCAAATATTATCTGGGCAAACTATAAGAATATCTGGGTGTAAGCCCCATAAATTGGATAGTATATGTTATCTTTTTGCTTACTAATATAAAATATTCTTTTATCTTAGATGAGCATAAGCAAAAAGAACGATAATTATGATGAATTGAATTCAAGCTTCAAAACTTAACACAAATATAGATTAAGTTATATCTTATCGATATAGGAAATAATCTTATATACACTGAAGTATGTATATAAGCTATTGGTATAATATTTCATTGGAGTATTGTTCACATCTAAAATTATTAGATAGCTATTCTTATGGAACAAGTAAATAGCAGTATTCAGCTATTTTATTTCAATATAGATTTTAAGATAACTAAATTCTGTTAAGGGATTGTCTATAAAGCAAATGTCTTTTTTAATCGAAAGGATATGCCTACTTAGTACACTTAGATATTTTTGTATATTTCTAATATTAAGGAATAAATAATGAGTAGAGAAATACACAAGGATTTCGATACGATATTTTGGACATCGATAGAATGGAAAAATATTTACATTTATCTAACCAAACTTAAATCTAGAATATACAAAGCAACACATGAAAAATCTTCATTTAAAATTATTTTTCTTCAGAATAAATTATTACATTCAGTTTCTGTTCGATACTTAATACTTAAAATGATTTTGGATAAACAACAGGATTATTTATTAGGTAAACAATTGTATGAAGATCATATCTGTTTCTTGGAACAGCATAAAAATGATCAGTTCATGAATTACTTTACAGTTGATAGGCTTGTAAACACAGATAACATCAATAATGATATATCTAAATTGTTAGATAGTCTTGTTTATCTTGCTCTTGAGGCACAGCTGGATATTTATAAAGTGACTAATAATGCTTTTAAAAACTTAGCACTAACAGACGAATTTGTTAATACTTTATCGAATTATAATAGATTTTTTGTAAAAGAAAGATATTTTTATAATACTTTGAGTATGGAAGAGTTTCTGAAAAATATTAATGTTACATATGTTTTGTGTAGATTGACAACTGCAAAGGTGATCTGTAAATATATCTGTGATTTATTTGAACAAAAAAAGATTACAGAATATTGCTATAGCATAAGCAATCATCAATATTTACATCACATTAAAGGTTATATATTTCAGTCTACCGAGATAATATGTGAATTCGTCAAGTATACACTGTTCATTGAAGTTTCTTATCTAACACGTATATATTCATTTGGAAGTAGTAAAGAGACTAAATGTATAAGCTCTGGAACAGATATGCTTTTATATAATAGAAATCAACAAGATTTAGCTATTTCTTTAAGTATATTGATTAATCTCATTAAATCTAGTATTTATGTGTCTAATTTTTATACCAATATTTGCTATAAGAATGTTGATAGAAGTTATACTTTTTGTGGATATTACGTATGTAATGAATATTACGGACATATATCCATGAGTCCAGCTAAACAAGAGCAAAAGAAATTATTACAAAAAATATCTTTGGTCTTCGATAATATGCAAGGTCAATCTTTACAAAATCTTATAAGTAACTTAAATGTTATTTTATCTCAATGGTTATTAAAGTTTTACTCAACTAAAGATTATTACGTATTTAGCTTGATTGATTATTTGATATTGAAAAAGTTAATTAGGTGGACTTGCCGACGAAAGATAAAAAGTATTGATGCCAATGTATTTTTCTTTTCTTCATTATCAGTAGATAATATTGCTCCTTCCTTTCTTAGTGTTTTTGAAACCCGAGCAAGTATTCATCTGGTCAGCTTGAAGAAATATTATCCTGAATAAGGAAAAGTGGAGAAAGTATAGCTATGTGTTGCATAGTATTTAAGAGAAGCCGGATGAAGTGAAAATTTCATGTCCGGTTTTGAAGCCGAACAGTTAATATGATTATATTAATTGTTTAGGTTGACAATGTAATGAGATCGATGCTGGAGCGAGAAAGAGATTTTACTCCGGTAACAGCTAGTATTGTTGATAGACATGTATTAGCAAGGGGTTCCCAGGAAAAAGTAATTAATAACATTACACGCAAGGATAAAGAAGAAAATCCTGATTTATTATTATTAACACCAACATGTACATCTAGTATACTTCAAGAAGATTTACAAAATTTTGTACAAAGGGCATCAATAGAGACATCTTCAGATGTAATTTTGGCAGATGTAAATCATTATAGAGTCAACGAATTACAGGCGAGTGATCGTACGTTGCAGCAAATTGTAGCTTTTTATATCAACAAAGCACGTAAAAAAGAGGTTTTAGGGGTGAACAAGACGTTAAGACCCTCAGTTAATATTTTAGGCGTTTTAAGCTTGGGCTTTCATCATCAACATGATTTAGTCGATCTTAAGAGATTATTTCATGATCTTGATATTGATATAAATCAAGTTGTTCCAGATAATGCATCTGTAAATGATCTAAAAGACTTACCAACTGCATGGTTTAACTTTGTACCTTATAGAGAAGCTGGTTTGTTAACAGCACAATTTTTACATGATGAATTTGATATGCCATATATTAATGTAACACCGATGGGTTTACTTAATATCAGCGAAGTTGTTAGAAAAATTCAAGGTACTTTATCTAAATTGGATTGTTACAGGGATTACTCAAATTATTTGAAACTCCAAACTCAATATGTCTCCCAGGCAGCCTGGTTTTCTAGATCTATTGATTGTCAAAATTTAACAGGTAAAACTGCAATTGTTTTTGGTGATGCTACACATGCAGCAGCAATGACTAAAATTTTGTCAAAAGAAATGGGTATTCATGTTTTATGGTCAGGTACGTATTGTACTCATGACAGTGACTGGTTTAGAATGCAAGTACAAGAATTGTGTGATAAAGTTGTTATTACAGATGATCATAATGTTGTTGGAGACTTAATAGCTAAAACAGAACCTAATGCTATTTTTGGCACACAAATGGAAAGACATATAGGAAAAAGGTTAAATATACCTTGTGGTGTTATATCATCACCTGTACATATCCAAAATTTCCCGTTAAGTTACAAGCCATTCCTTGGTTATGAAGGCACCAATCAAATAGCTGATTTAATATATAATTCTTTTACTTTAGGCATGGAAGATCATCTGTTAGACTTATTTGGTGGTCATGATACTACTGAAAGTCTAACTAATACTTTGTCATCTACAAATGTTATTAGTTGGTCTACCGAAGCTATGAAAGAACTCAGCAAAATTCCGGGTTTTGTCAGAGGAAAGGTAAAAAGAAATACTGAAAAATATGCACTATCATCAAATTATAACGTTATTAGTTTAGAAGTTCTTTACGAGGCTAAAGAGAAAGCAAATAGTTAGACTTGGAAATTTGTAAATCCATAAGACAAATATTTTGTTTGTCTTATGGATTTTTTCATGTTTACTTAATAATCATTGCAATATTTTGAGAAGAAATAGGTTTCATGAAATAAAGTGTGAAAAGATTAAGTATTAACTTACTATATGCAGGTATTTTTTGGAAAGTTTGGATTAATTTAGATTGGTTATTTTTATCTATACTAACTAATTTACTGTTTTGTTGTGCACACTCATCTAACAGTTGAAAGAACTGGGGATGATCAACATTTAAAGAAACCGGAAATATACGTGAAGCACTCTCATTTGTTTTACGAATTACTTGCATATCATATTGTCTAGAATCTAATCCAATTGCATTGTAAAAGTCAGCCCTTTGAAAATCATTTAAGTACATTGTAGCAAATACACTTAATAAGAAAAATCTACACCATAAACGGGACTCAAATGTATTTAAAAACTGGGGCTGTGATTTTAATAGCGCTGCAAAAAAGTCACCATGTCTGTTTTCGTCTTGGCACCAGTTCTCAAAAAAACGAAAAATAGGATAAATGCGATGCTCGGGATGTTTTTCTAAGTGCCTGTATATAGTAATATAGCGCCAATATCCTATCTTTTCAGATAGGTAAGTGGCGTAGAAGATAAATTTAGGTGAGAAGAAAGTATACTTTCTGCTTTTTGTTAAAAAACCTAGATCAAGAGCGAGATTAAAATCTCCCATAGCTTTGTTTAAAAAACCTGCATGCCTTGCTTCATCCCTTGACATAAGTAGAAAGCATTCTGCAATAATAGGACTTGTCTTCTCTAATCGTCTAGATAATTCTTTGTATAGTAAAAAGCCAGAAAATTCAGCTGTACATGATCTCTCTAGAAATTCAATAAATAAATTTCGTGTATCTTTATCTAATTCATCCCAAGACTGATTAAACTCTTCATCTCTAATAAAATGTTGGCGATTATAATCAATTCTAAACTCTTCTAAAATCGCTTCAAATTCATATGCATTCTTAGATATGTCTAGGCTTGCCATTTCATTGAAGTCGGTAGTATAGAATCGTGGCGTTAAAAGAGTCTCTTTTACCTTTGACTGTCCAGATTGTAAAGTACTTTGCATTGCTATATCGGAAATTTAACTTTAAATATTTAAATAATAGTTAGTATTTTATTTTATTAGACGGATACATTGTATCTTGCTACTTCTCATCTTTCAAAAAATCATCTTTGATGACTTATTAGATATACTATGATAACTATAGTCAAGAGTATGATTATGTTCTCCCTTTTTCTGAAAAATTTATATTTCTTTACGATTATTCTCTGTATCATCTTATGTAATTATATTTTATCCTACCTAATATGTACAGTCTTGTTAGATTATTTAGTATAATGTATAATAGTCGTATTTTAATTGGTAGAGTTTTATCTATCTATAGGATCAAACAAATTACAAGACAAGACATAAAGGAAAATTACATGGATATAATAAGCTTAGGATGGGGATCTTTTATGGCTGTATTTACTTTCTCAATAGCTTTAGTTGTATGGGGAAGAAATGGCTTCTAGATTTGATCAAGTCTTTAAAAGACAAATTATTAAACTCTTAAATAGGAGGAATACAATAAATGTTAGGTGAAATAATTAATTCAGCTCTATTGAGTTCAGTTATGGTACTTATTGGATTGGTATTGGGATTTGTGTTGTTGAGAGTGCAAGGTGAGTAACTGTTTTGATTAATGGTGCATAATACCTAAAGTTCATATAAATCGATATAGCTTATTGTGAGTTAATTATGAAAATCCTATGGTATATAAGTAGCATATTTCTTATATTTTTAATACTAAGTAACAATCCGAAGGCTGAAGGTCTAGGTGTATTAGGTAATCAAAGTCAACTTTTTAGTAATACACGTCAAGCCACGACTGTATTGGAAAGTTTAACTTGGATCTTTATTATCCTTTTTTTATCTTTCACAACAATATTGACCATCAATTATAATTAGTGTCGTTGAGATTGTACAGGAAAGTATTTAAATACTTATTTGTTTTTATATGTCGGTACATAAAAAAAATTGTCCAGTGCCCTTTGATCAACAGCCTCTGAATGAGTATAAAGCTTTAAGAAAGTCACCTTTATTTGAATGTTCAACTACAGAACTATCGGTTTTTGTAACTAGATTAATCTTTGTATTTTCAGTTGGTATTACTTTAGGACTGGCAGTTACTCTATTGTCTATTAACCCTTCTAAGATATCGCTAGGTAGTATTATCTCTAATGTATTATTTTCACTATTTAGTATAGAATTTTTATTGATACGTTTATATCTTGGCTGGTCATATGTTTTAAAAAGATTATCTAGTGCAAGCATTTTTTATGAAGAATCTGGTTGGTATGATGGACAATTATGGATTAAGACTGTCGATATACTAACCAAAGATCGCCTCGTCGGTGTGTATCAAGTGCAACCACTAGTTGTAAGAATACGCAGATTACTAATTTTTACATCGTTAACAATTATCTTTCTAAGTATATTTCTAGCTCTGATGCACTAGATAAGTATGTCTATTGGCTTGTAATCTAGAATAAAATATAATAAGATACTAGCTATGTTGTCGCGGGGTAGAGCAGTCTGGTAGCTCGTCGGGCTCATAACCCGAAGGCCAATGGTTCAAATCCATTCCCCGCTAGTAATATTATATTTATGTAAATGCTTCATTGCTTCAATAATTTCATTTCTTAAGGATTAGATTTTATAGATTATTATATTTCTTTGCTAATATTGTGTTATATTTGTAAGTAATATTTTATATTTTAATATAGGATCAGTAAGATTTAATGATATCAGATATAGATTGTCTAAAAGTTGGTCAATCAGCTCCAAATTTTAGTGCTACTGCTGTATATGACCAGGAATTCATTCCTGTAAAACTAACAGAATATTTAGGTAAATATGTTATTTTATTCTTTTATCCACTAGATTTTACTTTTGTCTGCCCGACTGAAATTATCGCTTTTAGCGATCAATATGAACGCTTTAGTAGCGTTAATACAGAAATATTAGGTATCTCTGTAGATAGTGAATATTCACATCTTGCATGGATACAAACTGACCGTTCGTCTGGAGGTATTGGTGAATTAAAGTATCCTCTTGTATCAGATCTTAAAAAGACTATAAGTAAAGCATACAATGTGTTGAATAGTGATGGAGTAGCTCTAAGAGGTTTATTTATCATTGATAAAGAAGGCATAATTCAACACAGCACAATTAATAACTTAGCTTTTGGAAGAAGTGTTGATGAAACATATCGTATATTACAAGCTATACAATATGTACAAGCAAATCCAGATGAAGTCTGTCCAGCAGACTGGCAGCCGGGAGAAAAAACCATGATTCCTGATCCTGTCAAATCTAAAGAGTATTTTACTGCTATTTAGATTTCAATATAGTATATCCATATATTTTCAATTTATGTTGAGGTGAAACTAATATGTCTGCTTCATTAGCTGAACAATTACGCGAGGGAACGACAAAATCACATAGTATGGCAGAGAATGTAAGTTTTGTGAAATCTTTTCTTGGTGGGGTAGTAGATAAAAAAGCTTATAGAAAACTCGTAGCTAATTTGTACTTCGTTTACATGGCTATTGAGGAACAGATGTTGGAGAATAAAGATCATGAATTAATACACCCTATCTATTTTACAGAACTGAATCGTAAGATAAGTTTGGAAGAGGACTTACAATACTATTATGGAGATAATTGGCAAAATGAAATACATGCTTCTGAAGCAACTCAAATATATGTAAGGCGTATACAAGAAGTAGGTATGAATCAGCCTGAATTACTGGTTGCTCATGCATATACAAGATACATGGGAGACTTATCAGGTGGTCAAATCTTAAAAAAAATAGCTCAAAAGGCAATGAATTTATCTGATTCACAAGGCACTTCATTTTATGATTTTTCTGCTATAGAAAATGAAGTTACGTTTAAAGATAACTATCGTCAACAACTTAATCAGATTCCTGTAAGTGAAGAGCAAATATCTGATATAATTGCAGAAGCTAACATTGCATTTACATTGAATATGAAAATGTTCCAAGAATTGAATTCAAGTTTAATTAAAATTATGGTTATGCTTTTAATGAATACAATAAGCAATCTTAAGATTAATAAAAGATTTTTCCATAAGACTAGAGATTAATATTACATATTGAATATAATAAGAATAATTGAGTTATGCCTAAATTAAAAACATCCTCATCTATTAAAAAAAGATTTAAAGTGACTGGTTCTGGACATTTGCTTCGTCATCAAGCCGGTAGAAGTCACTTACTAGAGAAAAAATCACAAGCAAGAAAGAAAAAATTATCACGTGTCTTAAAAGTCTGTCAAGGTGATTTGAAAGCTTTAAAACAAAAATACTTTATCTGAAAATATACATTTTACATAAATGAGGGAGCAAAATATATATGACTCGTGTCAAAAGAGGTAATGTTGCACGAAAAAGAAGGAAAAAAATCCTTAGACTGGCTTGTGGATATCGTGGTGCACATTCAGGTCTTTTTAGAACCAGCAAACAACAAGTTTTGAAGGCTTTGCGATACTCCTATGTTGGTCGTAAAAATAAAAAGAGAGAATTTCGTCGCTTATGGATTTCTAGAATCAATACAGCAGCCAGAGCAAATAACCTGAATTATAGTACTTTCATTCATCAATTAAAGAAGTCAAATATTGGTCTTAATAGAAAGATGTTAGCACAGATGGCAGTATTAGACCCTAAAAGCTTTCAATATTTAGCTCGTCAAGTTATTTAATTAAGTGAATAATAACAAAATAATTTATAATCTAACTAATTGATCTGCTGTAAGATATATTGCCCTACTAAAACTAAAGCATATAAATGCTTATCATTACTAGAAGATACTGAGGATGGCAAAATATTAAGAGCTGTCTGTATATGCTCTTCAGCCAGGTCTTTAGCTTTTTTTAATCCTTGTCCTCTGCAGATTATATTCAAAGCTTCACTAATGTCTACTTCATTCTCAAACTCATGCTCAATATATTCTTGTAATTGAGGTGAATCATTTATGGCAAATAAAACAGGAGCAGTCAAATTGCCATTCTTTAAATCCGAACCAACTGGTTTACCTAAATTTTTTTTAGATCCTACTATATCAAGTATATCGTCAATTATTTGAAAAGCTAAACCGATATGTTTACCATACAAATAATATCTATCTTGTAAATCTTTATCTAATTGACTTAGCATAGATGAGCCCTGGCAGCTAGCTGCTATTAATGATGCTGTTTTATAAAATGACTTTTCTGTATATTCATTCATGGAAATACTGAGATCAAATTGAACAAGTCCCTGTCTTACTTCACCTTCTGCAAAATCTGTGATAACTTTTGAAATTGTTTTTACAACATTTAAGTTGTTAAGGTTAGCTAAGTACCAAGATGATTGAGCAAATAAAAAATCTCCTGCTAGAACAGCTACTTTGTTATTGAACATGCTGTGTACGGTTGTTACACCTCTTCTAGTTATACATTCATCAATTACATCATCATGTACTAAACTAGCAGTGTGTATAATCTCAGTAATTTCAGCTAATCTTCTATGCTCTGGTGTAATGGTTTGATTTTTTAAAGTATATCCTGCAACTAATATAACCAATGCAGGTCTTAGCCTCTTGCCACCAGCGGAAAATAAATGTTCTGAGGCAGCGTTTAATATTGGGTGTCTAGCACCGACCATTGATTGCAGATTCTTATTGAGTATATTTAGATCATCTTCTACAATAGAAAATATATATTGAGGTACCATATAAGTGTATTTGTAACGAAAAATATTGTAAGCTAAACCATATAGATAATCTTCCTATATATAAGGAATATGCTCAGATGCAATATTATAACATAGTTTTTTTTTTATTATCTTATAATAAAATAATTCTATTAAATGTATATGACTTTATTCTTCGTTGGAATCAAATCAATTGCTATTCACCTAATATATACAAGAATATTTATATATAGTCTATAATAAGCAAACCTTTAAGTATTTATTGATGATATGGAGACAAGTATTACATCTATGAAAGATAATGTCACATTCCCTCTTGTACACAAGAAAGATGAACAACTTACTGCCGACCATATTCTTACCTTATATAAGGATATGATTTTAGGACGTAGCTTCGAAGATATGTGTGCTCAAATGTACTACCGAGGAAAAATGTTTGGATTTGTTCATTTATATAATGGTCAAGAAGCTGTCTCTACCGGCGTTATTAAGGCATTAGAAGAAGAAGACTATGCTTGTAGTACTTATCGAGATCATGTTCATGCATTAAGTAAAGGTGTGCCAGCTTCAGAAGTAATGGCAGAATTATTTGGTAAAGAAACAGGATGTAGTAAAGGACGTGGTGGTTCAATGCATATTTTCTCTTCCAAGCATAATTTTTTAGGTGGCTTTGCATTTATTGGTGAAGGCATACCAGTAGCAACTGGTGCAGCTTTTCAAAGTATATATCGTAAACAAGTGTTAAAATCCGAGTCTAAAATTCGAGTAACTGCTTGTTTTTTTGGTGATGGCACAAGTAATAATGGCCAGTTTTTTGAATGTCTTAACATGGCTGTTCTTTGGAAATTGCCAATTATCTTTGTGGTTGAAAATAATCAATGGGCTATAGGTATGGCTCACCATCGCTCGGCTTCAACTCCAGAGATACATCAAAAAGCATCTGTGTTTGGTTTACCAGGTATTGAAGTTGATGGTATGGATGTACTTGCTATCAGAAAAGTGACTTTAGAAGCAATTGAAAGAGCACGCAGTGGCGAAGGCCCGACATTGATAGAAGCATTAACATATCGTTTCAGAGGTCATTCTCTTGCTGATCCTGATGAATTAAGATCAAGAGATGAAAAAGAAGCATGGATTGCAAGAGATCCTATCAAACGATTACGCAAATATATTATAGATAACGATGTAGCCAGTAGCGATAATTTAACATCCATAGAAAATGCAATAAAGGTAGAGATCGAAGAATCAGTTGAATTTGCTTTATCCAGCCCTGAACCTGATGTTAGAGACTTACGCAAATATTTATTTGCAGAAGATTAAATAGTCCGTATAAATAAGTATATTAACCTAAACAATGATTTAAATATGACTAAAATTCTACTGTTTGATGCCTTGCGAGAAGCTACTGATGAAGAGATGGCTAAAGATCCATGTGTTTTAGTAATAGGAGAAGATGTGGGCCACTATGGAGGATCCTACAAAGTGACTAAAGGTTTGCATGCTAAATATGGTGATTTGCGAATTTTAGACACCCCTATTGCTGAAAATAGTTTCACTGGCATGGCTATTGGTGCAGCAATGACCGGTTTACGACCTATAGTAGAGGGTATGAATATGAGTTTTTTATTGCTAGCTTTTAATCAAATTTCCAATAATGCTGGAATGTTACGCTATACTTCAGGTGGTAATTTTAAAATACCTTTAGTCATTAGAGGTCCTGGCGGTGTAGGTAGACAGTTAGGAGCTGAACACTCGCAGAGATTAGAAGCATATTTTCAAGCTATTCCAGGGCTTAAGATTGTTGCATGTTCGACACCATATAATGCTAAAGGTTTACTGAAATCCGCAATTCGAGATGATAATCCAGTAATCTTTTTTGAGCATGTATTATTATATAATTTACAAGAAAATATACCAGACAATGAATATACATTGCCATTAGATAAAGCTGAATTAGTAAGGGAGGGTAAAGATATTACAATCCTTACTTATTCTCGGATGCGTCATCATGTTATACAAGCTGTAGATGTGCTTGCAAAAGAAGACTATGATCCTGAAGTAATAGATTTAATATCATTAAAACCTTTAGACATTGAAACTATTTGTAAATCTATTAAAAAGACCCATTTAGTTATTATTGTTGAAGAATGTATGAAGACAGCAGGAATAGGTGCTGAGTTAATAGCACAAATTAATGAGAATGCGTTTGATGAATTAGATGCTCCTATTGTGCGTTTATCTTCACAGGATATACCTACGCCTTATAATGGAAGTCTAGAAAAAGCAACAGTTATCCATCCTCAGCAAATTGTTACTGCAGTTAAAGATATGGTAAGTATAAAAGTATAATACAATTAACATGATAAGCTATGCAAGGATGGTTTAGAAAGATATATCCTTGCATTAAATAATATTCAGCTTAAAAATTGATTTCAGCTGCTTGAACTTTTTCCCATTGCTTCTTCTTCAGCACAAAGAAAATTTGTGATACTGTAACTACCATAAAGAAAGCAATCATGCCTTGTATACGTGCAGGACTTTGTAATACAATTTCAGTTTCATTTTGACCAAAACCGCCTACATTAGGATCTTTTGTCAATTGCTGATCTACAGTAATACTGTCGCCTACTTTTACTTTTAGCTCAAGGCCGGGTCCAACTTTTTCTATAGCTACTCCATCATTGTTTTTTGATATACTAAGCTGATATCCTCCTCTTTCCAAACTTTCGATATTAGTGACCTTGCCACTTATACTGGATAATACGGCGTTATTATTGCTCTTGTCGCCTGTAGGATAAACTTGTCCTCTACCTCTATTAGCTCCAACAAAAACAGGATATTTTAAGAAAGCTGCATTTTTGTTAACAGCTGGATCGGGCGATAAAATTGGAAAAATAATTTCTCTATTTTTCTCTCCTGATATAGGACCTACTACTAAAATATTATCTTGATTAGTACTATATGGCTGAATATAAACGCCTTTTGTTTTTGTTTTAAGTTCTTCAGATAATCGATTCGAAGGAGCTAATTTAAAACCTTTTGGTAAAATAACAACGGCACCTACATTTAAAGGTCCTTTACTACCATTTCCTAAAATCTGCTTTGAATCACTGTCATAGGGAATTTTTACAACTGCTTCAAAAACAGTATTTGGTAAGACAGCTTGTGGAACTTCTATTTCAGCTGCTTTCTGTGCTAAATGACAATTAGCACAAACAATACGTCCTGTTGCTTCTCGAGGATTTTCATATGCTTGCTGAGCATATATTGGAAATGCATTAGCACTATATATGTTCATGAATAAAAATGCTAATAAACCAAATATAGCATAAGTTAAAATATTGACGCTTTTGTGAAGTTTAGTTGTGTGGTTTAATGTCATATTAGTGATATTTTAATATAAAGTAATTATAATCAATGTATGTAAAGTCAGACTCAATATTGATTTACATTACAGATGAAATATGATACAAATAATTAGCTCTCAGCATGTTTTACCATATTATAGATCTGATTAACCATATTTACCTATTATATTATAGAATAGTGTTCTTTTTATTTATTTCTTTAATATTATCAGTATACTAATACCACTAAAGTATAATGCTAGTATTGCAATAGCCATAAGAGTTTGAGTAAAAGGATCTGTTGAAGGAGTCAAAATTGCTCCTAGTATGGTAGCAATTACAATGACATACTTCCAAGCTGATAACATTTGTTGAGATGAAATAATATTTAAAAAACCCAAAAATACCTGCAGTATAGGTATTTGAAATGCCAAACCAGTACTTAAAAGAAGCAAAAGTATAAAATCAAAATATTGTTCAAAAGACCATATTGGCTCAATTATATCGGCACCATAATTGATGAAAAAAGTAAGAGCAGCTGGTGCTAGTACACTATATCCAAAAAAAATACCAATGAAAAATAGAAATACTGATCCCAGTAAAGAAGGAACAATAATGGTTGCTTCTTTACCTGTTAAACCAGGCAGTATAAATCGTATGACCTGGTAAATTGCAATAGGTAAACAGCATAATATTCCACAATAAACGGCAATTTTAACAGATACAAAAAAATACTCTCCAGGAGCTAACTGTAAAAATTTCACTCCTTCCGCTGGTCTTTGTAGAAGCAATGTTAATTTTTTTAAGATGAAAAAACTAGTGGATGTTGATATAATGAAAAGAACTATTGTAGTTAGAAATCTTTGTCTTAGTTCACCTAAGTGTTCAGATATAGACATTTCTTTATCATCATTATCTTGCTGTATTTGTTGGCTTGTTGAAGATTTCATGTCTTTATTCATGATGTACATTAGATATAATTATTGTCTTAATTAAGGTAATTATATCTTTCTGGTTAATAATTTATTATTTAATTAACTGAAATACTTAATTAAAACCAATAAGAGTTATGTAAGTATTACGAAAGATATCTTTATTCAAGCTAGTTTTGTTTCTATCTATAATATATAAGTACAATTATAATATTACCATTAATCGAAAATTTATGGAAGATATATATATTTTATATTGTTGTTACTAGTTAAGACAGATTAGACTAACTATGTAATTAAATTAATAGTAAAGTTAAGGAGACTTCACTTATGAGTGTTAAGGCAAGTGGTGGAAGCCCGGTAGCCCAACCACAGCTTTACCGGACTGCAGCAATCTCGACAATTATACAAGCCGAACAACAAGATAGATTTCTACAACTTGGTGAGCTAAACCAGTTAGTTGCTTTTTTAAATTCAGGTAACAGAAGACTAGAAATAGCAAATATATTAACTCAAAATGCCAATTTTTTGGTAGCTAAAGCAGCTGAAAAAATTTTTACAGGTGGCTCTGCAATTTCATATTTAGAAAGACCGCAAGCTTCATTTGTGGATAATAGTACTAATAATTCAGTTTCAACAACGAAAACTGCAATGAAATCTGTGAGCACAGACTCATCAAGCACTGTAACACTTAATAATTCAGAGAGTGTTCCTCCTGGATTTAAACCAATTAATGTTACTAAATATGGTCCTATTCGTATGAAGAAATCATTACGAGATTTGGATTGGTTTTTAAGATATCTTACATACGCAATTGTTGCAGGAGACCCAAATATATTGTCTGTAAATATCCGTGGTTTACGTGAGTTAATTGATAATGCTTGTTCTAGTTCTGCAGCTAGTGTAGCTATCAGAGAAATGCGTAAAATTGCTGTTGTTTTATTTAAAGATGATAAAGAATCTATTGATTTAGTAATACAATACTTCAATATTGTAATTAGTGAATTTGAGTCTGCAGGCTATACTGATGTGTTGAGAAAAAGAACATCTGGTGATGTACAAGGATTGAGGCTTCCTAGAATATATGCTGAAGCTGGAAGCACTAGTCAGAAATTTGTAATGAAACCCAGCTTGTCTTCTAACGAAAAAAATACTGTAATTAAAGCATGTTATAGACAAGTTTTTGAAAGAGATATTGCTAAAGGTTACAGTATATCGTTTTCTGATTTGGAATCTCAAGTTAAAAATGGTCAACTTTCAATTAAAGAGTTTATACGGGCAATTGGTAAATCAAAGACTTATAGAAAACAGTTCTTTGAACCATTTGTAAACAGTAGAGCTGTCGAACTAGCTTTCCGACATTTTTTAGGAAGAGGTCCAAGTTCTTTAGATGAATTTAAGAAATTTTTTGCTGTTATATCTCAAAGGGGTTTAGCTGGCTTAGTAGATGATTTAGTTAATTCCAATGAATATGCTGATTACTTTGGAGAGGAGACAGTTCCATATTTGCGTTCATTAGGTTTAGAACCTCAAGAATGTAGAAACTGGGGCCCTCAAATTAATTTATTTAATTACAGTGCACCTTTTAGAAAAGTGCCACAATTTGTAACATTATTCAGTAATTATAATCAAGCATTGCCAGATCAACATCCTTATGGACGAGGCAATGATCCTCTATTAATTCAATTCGGTGCTATTTTTCTCAAAGATACAGAAAATCCTAACAGTAATCCTGCTCCTTTTGGCAAAGATACGAGAAGATTATTGATTCGTCAAGGACCAGGGATTTATAATCAAATGAGTAATCCACAAGTGAGAGCTCAGTCACCAGGTACTCTAGGGCCAAAGATATTTAAATTGTCTCCTGGACTTTCTTCCTCTACGCAAGAATCGGGCGTATCAAGGGAATCTGCAATTAATGCTTGCTATTTGAGAGTTTTTGGAAGACGACTTTATGAAGAAGAATTGTTGATATTTAAACCTACTGAGAGCAAGCTCCGAGATGGTGCTATTTCTGTCCGTGATTTTATTAAATATTTAGCAAAATCATCAGTCTTTCGATCATTATACTGGGAAAAACTTTATATTTGTAAATCTATAGAATATATACATAATAGACTTTTAGGACGTCCAACTTATGGTCGTCAAGAAATAAATCAATATTTTGATGTAGTCTATAAGCAAAACTATTATAAAATGATAGATGCAATTATAGATAGTTCTGAATATGAAGAAACTTTTGGTCAAGATACAGTACCTTATGAAAGATATCTGACTTCAGGTGGTTTATCTAGCCGTACGATTAAACAACCAAAGATATCCAGTCTTGGTTCTAAGCAGCCTAATAGATTTATACAATTAGGAGCAATTCAAGAATCTCGAAGTACAAATAGCATTACTCGCAGAGTGAATCAGGGTGTATCAGAGATCAGAGATCAAATTGTCGTGTTTAAATTAAACACTCAATCCCAGTCTAATTTAGAAACAGTATTACGCGCTAGTTATAGACAAGTATTCGAAAGGGACTTAAATCCTTTTAGCTTAGGTTATGAGCTAATAGATGTTGAGCGTGCTTTTCTTGCTTCGGAGCTAACTGTTCAACAGCTAGTTGAAAAATTGGGATGCTCTTCTTTATACGCGAAAGAATTTTATCAGCCATATCCAAATACTAAGGTTATTGAACTTGGTACTAAGCACTTCTTAGGAAGGGCACCTAATAATCAAGCAGAAATTAGATTTTATAATCAAATCTTAGCATCTCAAGGCATTAAAGCATTTGTTGGAAATTTAGTAAATAGTAAGGAGTACAAAGCAATATTTGGCACTAATATTGTACCGTATCGTCGTTTTCCCACTTTACCAGCTGCCAATTTTCCAAATACTGAAAGATTGTACCAAAAATTAACCAAACAAAATAATACAATTATAGTACCAAGCTTTAAACCAACTCAAGGTAATCAGTAATATAACTTTCTTGCTTTAGTACTTTGCTGAAAATAAAATATATGAGAACATAAGTAAGATAAAATATGTAAGTGATGATATAGAATATAATGTATTGTATCATTCTATGAACATGAACACTTTGAATATTGTGTCAAGCATTCGCAGTATGATTAGAGATTAAAGGAGTTTAATTTATGAGTATTGTTACAAAGTCAATTGTTAACGCTGATGCAGAGGCTCGGTATCTAAGTCCTGGTGAGTTAGACAGGATTAAAAGCTTTGTTCTCTCTGGTCAACGTCGTTTACGTATAGCACAAATTCTAACTGAGAATAGAGAAAGAATTGTAAAACAAGGTGGTCAGCAATTATTTCAAAAAAGACCTGATGTAGTTTCACCAGGCGGCAATGCTTATGGCGAAGAAATGACTGCAACTTGCTTGCGAGATTTAGACTACTATTTACGATTAGTAACTTATGGGATAGTTGCAGGTGATGTTACACCTATTGAAGAGATAGGGTTAGTTGGTGTAAAAGAAATGTATAATTCTTTAGGTACACCTATTTCAGGTGTAGCAGAAGGCGTAAGATCTATGAAAAATATTGCTTGCTCTTTATTGTCTGGTGAAGATTCTGCTGAAGCAGGATTTTACTTTGATTATACTTTAGGGGCAATGCAATAATTTCTGATAAATGTAGAAGATTACAATTCATTAAAAAGGAAATAATTATATTATGCAAGATGCTATTACTTCTGTAATTAATGCTGCTGATGTACAAGGTAAATATTTAGATGACAATTCTGTTGAAAAACTACGTGGTTATTTTCAGACAGGAGAATTGAGAGTCCGTGCAGCAGCTACTATAGCTGCTAATGCAGCTACAATTATTAAAGAATCTGTGGCTAAGTCTTTACTATATTCTGATATAACACGTCCGGGTGGTAATATGTATACCACTAGAAGATATGCAGCTTGTATTAGAGATTTAGATTATTATCTACGTTATGCTACATATGGAATGTTAGCAGGTGATCCTTCAATCCTTGATGAAAGAGTTTTGAATGGTTTAAAAGAAACTTATAATTCACTGGGAGTTCCTATTGGTGCTACTATACAAGCTATACAAGCTATGAAAGAAGTGACAATTGGTTTAGTTGGGGCTGATGCAGGTAAAGAAATGGGCTTGTATTTTGATTATATTTGTTCAGGACTAAGCTAATATAATATTCTGTATATTTAATTAATTAACTAAACAAGCAAGACAGCATATTACATGCTATCTTGCTTGTTTTTAATTAGTAACAGTAGCTACAGCTTGTAATCTAGCCCGTGCTTTTCTTATATTTTGAGTAGCTTCAATTTTTGCTTTTGAGCTTGATGCTTCAGCTAATATATTTGAAGCATCATCCAAATTTCTTTGTGCAAGTTCAGCATCTATATCTGATGCTTCCTCAGCACCATTTACTAAAATTGTGATTTTATTATTTTCTACTTCAGCAAATCCACCTAATAAAACAATAGGAATCCATTCTTTATCAATACGGACTCTCATGACCCCAATATCTAGAGCTGTTAGTAATGGTATATGTCCTGTTAAAATTCCTAATTGTCCAGTACTGCTTGGTAAAATTACTTCTTCAGCATTCGCATCCCAAACTGTTCTATCAGGGGCAATTACACGAATATTTAGTGTCATAGGTAATATTTATTTATTAACTTTTTAATGTTTCTGCTTTACTAATAGCTTCAGCTATATCTCCAACAAGATAAAATGCTTGTTCAGGAAGATCATCTAATTCTCCACGAAATATCATTTGGAACCCCTTGATAGCATTTTCTAGTGAAACATACTTACCAGGTGACCCTGTAAATACTTCAGCTACAAAGAATGGTTGTGATAAAAATCTCTCGATTTTTCTTGCTCTTGCTACCGTTAAACGGTCTTCTTCAGATAATTCATCAAGACCTAGAATAGCAATAATATCTTGAAGTTCTTTGTATCTTTGTAGTGTGGATTTTACCTGTTGAGCTGTATTATAATGCTCTTCTCCAACTATGTTTGGTTGAAGCATTGTTGATGTAGAATCTAATGGATCTACAGCTGGATAAATACCTTTTGCAGCCAAACCACGTGATAGTACTGTTGTAGCATCTAAGTGTGCAAAAGTAGTAGCGGGAGCTGGATCTGTTAAATCATCAGCAGGTACATAAACAGCTTGTATTGATGTAATAGATCCTTCAGTTGTAGATGTAATTCTTTCTTGCAAACCTCCCATCTCAGTAGCTAATGTCGGTTGATAACCTACAGCAGATGGCATTCTTCCAAGTAATGCTGATACTTCTGATCCTGCTTGTACAAAGCGAAAAATATTGTCAATAAATAACAATACATCTTGTTTATTAATATCACGAAAATATTCAGCCATGGTCAAAGCTGTTAAGCCTACTCTCATTCTAGCTCCTGGTGGTTCATTCATTTGACCATAAACTAATGCAACCTTAGAGTTTGTTAAGTTATCTTCATCAATAACTTTAGACTCTTTCATCTCTTCGTATAAATCATTGCCTTCTCTTGTTCTTTCACCTACACCTCCAAAAACGGATACACCACCGTGTGCTTTGGCAATATTATTAATAAGTTCCATAATTAGAACTGTTTTACCAACACCAGCACCACCAAATAGTCCAATTTTTCCACCTCTTCTATATGGAGCCAAAAGATCTACTACTTTAATGCCTGTTTCAAAAATAGATGGTTTGGTTTCTAACTGTGTAAAAGATGGAGCTGATCTATGTATAGGTAAACTAGAGTCAGCAGAAACAGCACCAAAGCTATCCACTGGTTCACCTAGAACATTAAAGATTCTTCCTAATGTAGGAATACCTACTGGTACAGTTATCGGAGCGCCTGTGTCTACTACCTCTAAACCTCTTTTTAGTCCGTCAGTAGCGCTCATAGCAACTGCACGTACTCGGTTATCGCCTAGAAGTTGTTGCACTTCACAAGTAATAGTACCTTCAGGGCCTTGGACTTTTAATGCATTAAAAACTTTAGGAAGCTTTCCGTCAGAGAATTCTATGTCTAATACCGGTCCGATAATCTGTGTAATAGCACCATTATTAGTTGTTGTAACCATAATTATATTGTTATTATTTTCAGTAGATAAAATGTGAAATGATGTTAAGTAAGAAATTAGTACTATAATCGTACATAGCCTTGAATATAACATTAATCAATTTGATATAATTCATTGTATATTAAAAAAGCATAATTTGTACCAAAATTAGAACTTTATTCATATCCTCAGGCTTGAATTTGACGCCCTGTTGTTTTTAACCAGTTTTGTGCTTCAATATAATTATTGGGTGCTAAGTATATCGCTTGTTGCCAATAAACAGCTGCTTTATCAAACATACTTTTAGAAACAGTCGAGTTATTTTTGTTTGCTGCTTTTATACCTTGATAATGATATATCACTGCAATATTATTCAAAGCTTGTGTAAGACGAGTATTTAATTCCAGCGCTTTATGATAATATTCTAATGCTTTAATATGTTCACCATTACTGCCATAGATTAAGCCAATATTATATAATATATAACTCCTGTCGTATGGATCTTCTTCTAAATTTAACGCTTCATAGTAATTTTCAAGGGCTTCTGCATACTCACCTTCTGACTGGGCAGACATTCCATCTCTATAATAACAGAAAGCTGCTTTCTCTTCTTTACTAGTTGGTAAAACTTTAAGAACAATATCTGCTAATACTGTAAATGTTTTATCAATAAAGTTATCATTTTTTTGAGATCGTGACATAATCGAATCCTTGTTTTGTATTTGATTTACATTTAATGCTAAATATCATATTTTACATATACATTTAACTTAATTTATAATATACGATTGAGTACAAATATCTAAGCTGATTAATGTTAAATAACTTACAACCATATTATAAATACTTATGGGGTTTAGAGTATATGCTTACTTATAGCATTTACTACTATAGAATATAACTTTTATTACTAATAGACATATCATGCATCATAAATACATACACAATACATACTTACAAGCTAATAAAGATATACCTGTAGATTGTTTAAACTTGGAAAGTCCCAAGTTAGTTTACTATGGTAAAAATAAAATTTCTGAACCGATTGAAACTATTGGTTCCATGCCAGATGTAATTGTTAATGATATCAACAATCTAATAGTGACTAGGCCAGATAAAAGAAGTAAAAATTATGATAAACTTTTAGACCCACTGGAAGCCAAAAAAAACAAAGTAAAATTAAAAAAGAAAATACGTTCAAAGATACATATAAATGATGAAGATGAGAATTTGAATCGACGTTATCAAGGAGCAGGTAAAAAGGGTAAAAATCTAGAATTATCCTTAATGCGTCCCCCGAAACCGTTAAAGAAAAGAGCTCATACAAAAGATACTGTAAGTTCTAAAAATAATGTGGAAAAAATTTCTATTCCTTCACATACTGATGAAGTATTAAAAAATGATAATGATCATATAAAAGAAATATATATAGCTAATCCATTGTCTATACAAGAATTATCAAATCTTTTATCCATTCCAGCACCTGAAATTATCAAATCACTTTTCTTGAAAGGCATTTCTGTCACAATTAATCAGGTTATTGATGTTAGTATGGCTAAATCAATAGCATCTGATTATGATTTAACAGTAATTACGGAAAGAGAAGAACAAGTGATCTTAACCAATCAAGATTTATCAGATAATCACGATATGATCAATGATCAAGTATATCAAGACCGTGTACCAATCGTTACTATTTTTGGTCATGTTGATCATGGTAAGACTACTCTTATGGATACAATTTGCCAATCCCATGATGGTAAACAAGAGTCAGGTGGAATTACACAGGCAATAATAGCTAAAGAAGTATATCTAAATCATGAAAATAAAGATCAGAAAATTATTTTTTTGGATACTCCTGGCCATGAAGCTTTTTCTGATATGCGAATACGCAGTATCCAAATTACAGATATTGCTATTGTTGTTGTTGCTGCAGATGATGGGTTACAAAAACAAAGCATAGAATCAATTAATTATTTACGAAAACATAAGATTCCTTTCTTGGTTGCAATCAATAAAATTGATAAAAATGGTGCAAATATTCAAACTTTAAAACAAGAATTGGCAAATTACGACATCATAGCAGAAGAGTGGGGAGGTAGCATACCAATTATCGAGATAAGTGCATTACAAGCAATAAATATAGACAAACTGTTAGACACTGTTATTCGAATGAGTAATATGCAAAATCTTAACGCAAATCCACTTACTCAAGCATCAGGTACAGTTTTGGATTCTTGCCTGGATAAAAAACAAGGTCCGATGGCAAAATTACTTATACAAAACGGAACTATTAAAGTAGGTGATTATGTTTCTAATGCCCAAGTGATATTTAAAATACGGGCAATTATAGATCGTCTTAATAAACGTATAGATGCTGCTGGTCCATCTTCAATTGTAAATGTCTTTGGAATGGAAACTATTTTAATATCTGGTAGTGCTTTTAAGATTCTTAAAGATGAAAAATCTGCTAGAAAACAATTGGCTGAATACCAAAAAAACAAGGATAAGAATTCTAGACATTATAAGAAACTTAATAATCGTTTAACGCTAGATCAATCAGTGAATCAGGGTAATAATGTAAAAACAAAAATGATTAACTTGATTTTAAAAACTGATTCCGAGGGTACAATTGATGCTATTTTGAATGCATTTATTAATATACCTCAAAAAAAAGTTCAATTAAATATTATTGCAGCAGGTGTAGGACAAATAACAGTTGGAGATGTTAACTTAGCAATTGTAAGCAATTCAACAATAATAAGTTTTAATGATTATTCATCACAAATAGAGAATTTAGCTCTTCAATCTAATGTAACTGTTGCAAACTTTAAAGTAATCTATGACCTTTTGGACTATGTACAAGATTTGATGATTCAGCTTGTTGATGTTGAATATAATGAACAAGTAATTGGTAAAGCAATGGTAGAAAATATTTTTGCAGTGAGTAAAGGGATAGTTGCGGGATGTATAGTTCTTTCGGGTAAGCTAAAGCGAGGATCTCAGATGAAAATAATTAGAAATCAGCATATAGTTTATAGTGGCGAAATTAACTCACTGAAAAGATTAAAAGAGGACGTTGATGAGGTATTAATTAATAATGAGTGCGGAATCATGTCTACGAATTTTAGTGCTTGGGAGAAGAAAGATATTATTGAAGCTTATGATTTGGTGGAAAAAGATAAAATGCTCTGAATACAGCAAACTAATAAAATTATCAAGTAATTTTATGAAATTATAATTGTCACTAATTAATATTTCTAATAGTATTATATATCAACCAGACATATCCTTATTCTAGAGATATTTCACTAATATCATTAATATATTAGAAATGATAAAATGTATAAGATTTTACCCGTTTAGATGCAATTGTTATATCTTATATTTTATTCTTAATAGTTTTCATTGATTATAATGTCTTTGTTTGAAAAAAGATGTAACTTGTTTTCATTAACACTAAAATATTTGAACTATAAGCTAATAAAAAATGAAAGATTTATATATGCTATTATTCGTTCTGTAACTAAGGTCAAGCTATGATTCCTTTCACAATATAGTGGCTGAAAAATAGTTACTATAAGATATTTTTATCAAATCGTTAAGATAGAGTGCTTATATTAACTATAGTATATAGTTAACAATCCTATTATATAAGAAAATAAGCGATAATATTAGTGAAAGACTGATATTATCTCTTGTTATATTGTTTTAACTCTAATATTAATCCTTGTTTAGAAAAGGTAATAAAGCTAAAATTCTAGCCTGTTTTATTGCTTTTGTAAGTTTTTTTTGCTGCTTAGAGGTTAGACCTGTAGATCTCCGAGGTAAAATTTTTCCTTGTTCAGTGATAAATTTTCTTAGTAAATCAATATCTTTGTAATCTAATACTTCGGTATTGTTAATAGGAGAAAGTTTTTTATTATATAAAGCCATAGTAAAATATTGTTCTTATTTAATTTCTTTAAATACAGTATGACAATTACATTGTCTACAGAATTTTTTTAGTTCAATTCTATTAGGGGTATTTCTTCTATTCTTTGAACTTGTATATCGAAAAATCCCATTGCTTCGTTTATTTAAATTTGATGTGTTACGGCATTCACATTCTAATGTGATTGTTATACGTGCTCCTTTGCTTTTTCCCATTGTATAGACCCTGATAATCTGATAATAAGTACTCTAATGTGCTAATAGTATCGCATGATTAAGTACCAACTATCAAGTATTGAATAAAGTTTTCCGCATATGTACTATTATCTATTGTAGATTCTAGAACATTGATGGTATAATCATTACCAGATACTTATATGATAAAATTTAGGATATAATATGGCTAAAAATGCATCTGTATTAAAATCAATATCTGTGGCTGATAGGAATAGACAAAATAACCGAATTTATAAATCAGTAATTAAAACATTAACTAAAAAGTTTTTAATTAATTTAGAAAAGGCTAGAGTTCAAGAAGATATTCTGAATCTTCGTGAAAGTTTATCGTTTTTATATAGTAAAATTGATAAAGCAACGAAAAAAGGAGTATTGCACAAAAATAATGCTGCAAGAAAAAAAGCTTTTTTATCGAAGCAGCTACAAATCTTCTCTCTTCGGACTAATAAATAAGTAAGAATATATGTATTTTACATTTATAAGTACTTGTAGACCTTTTTAAAGGTATAATATATAAAGAAATTCTTGTAAATTCTACTGATATGTGGTTGGATTTGATATCCTATATTTTGAGTGAAATTAACAACTAAAGTATTGTCACTTTAGTGTGTTTTATACCAATGTTGTTATAGTACTTAAGTAGAGGAAAAATAATATATGGTAGCAGTGCAACCTAATCTTGTTCATTCTACATTTCCTGATTTAGCTGATATTCAAATCAATAGCTTCCGCTGGTTTTTGGCTGAAGGTCTGTGTGAAGTGTTAGATTTCTTTCCTATTATTACTGATCCTACTGGTAAGCTAGAATTGCAGTTTTTTGGTAATGATTATAAGCTTAAATTTCCTCGTTACAGTGTTAGAAGAGCTAAAAGTCGTGATCGTACTTATAGTGCTCAAATTTATGTTCCTTCTAAATTAACGCGTAAAGATATTGATTTATTTAATCATAAAACTAACTTTACGAATACCAGTATGGACTCAGTTAGCTATCAGGAAATTAATTCTATCTATAAAAAATATAAAAAACGTCCTGTCTTCATAGGTGATCTACCTCTTATGACTAATCGAGGTACATTTATTATTTCTGGAACTGAAAGAGTAATTATCAATCAAATCATACGTAGTCCAGGTATTTACTATAAAAAAGAGTTAGATAAAAATGATAAACATATATTCAGTGCGAGCTTAATTTCAAATAGAGGATCCTGGTTAAAATTTGAAATTGATGCGAAAGGTCAAATTTGGGTTCGTATAGATAAAACACATAAAGTTAATGCATATGTTTTTCTGAGAGCTATTGGATTAAATCAAAATGAAATTAAAAAAGGTCTTAGTAAATATAATTTTCTAGTAAATGCATCATTAACATATGAAAGAAAAGAATTAGAAAAAGAAATTGGGAAAGTGTCAGTTGAAGATATCTCTGATGAAGAAGCATTGTTGATTGTATACAGTAAATTACGCCCTAATGAACCAGCGACGGTATCTATAGCCCAGCAGATGTTATACTCTCGATTCTTTGACCCTAAACGTTATGATTTGGGTGAAGTGGGTAGACATAAAATTAATAAAAAACTTAATCTTGATATACCAGTATCTTTCAGGGTGTTATCACCTCAAGATATTATAGTAGCTATTGATTATCTCATAAATCTTAAAGAACAGAATATAGGTACATTAGATGATATCGACCATTTAGGAAATAGAAGAGTAAGATCTGTAGGTGAATTACTTCAGAATCAAATTAGAATAGGGCTCAATCGTTTGGAGCGTATTATTCGTGAACGTATGATTATATGTGATTTAGATTCCTTGAGTCTATCTAATCTCGTTAACCCAAAACCAGTTATAGCTTCAGTACGTGAATTTTTTGGTTCTAGCCAATTATCACAATTTATGGATCAGACTAACCCTTTAGCTGAGTTAACACACAAGAGAAGGATTAGTGCATTGGGACCGGGAGGTTTAAATAAAGATCGTGCTGGATTTGCCGTTCGTGACTTACATCCGAGCCATTACGGCAGAATTTGTCCTATAGAAACACCAGAAGGCCCTAATGCAGGTCTAATTGGTTCACTAAGTATCTATGCTAGAGTAAACATGTATGGATTCATTGAATCACCTTACTGGAAAGTTTTACAAGGTTATATACAATATGATCAAAAACCTATTTTCATGACAGCTGATGAAGAAGATGATTTAAGAATAGCTCCTGCAGATATATTGGTGAATAATGATGGAAGAATTGTCGGTAATGTAATTCCCATAAGATATAGACAAGAATTTTTAACAACAAATTCTATAACAGTCGATTACATAGCTGTTTCCCCAATTCAGGTAATTTCTGCTGCAACATCATTGATACCTTTTTTAGAACATGATGATGCAAATAGAGCCTTGATGGGATCTAATATGCAAAGACAAGCTGTACCTCTTCTATATCCAGAAAAGCCGATTGTAGGAACAGGTTTAGAAGCAAAAATAGCTCGTGATTCTGGCATGATAGTGATCAGTAGAACTGAGGGGTCTGTTGCATATGTATCTTCTACAAAAATTGGTATACAAGATATATCAGGTAAAACAATTCATTATCGATTAAAGAAGTATTATCGTTCTAATCAAGATACATGCATCAATCAAAGGCCAATTGTTTGGCCAGGCCAAATAATATATGCAGGTCAAACAATAGCAGATGGTGCTTCAACAGATGGAGGAGAGATTGCTTTAGGTCGTAATATCTATGTAGCATATATGCCATGGGAAGGGTATAACTATGAAGATGCTTTTTTAATAAGCGAAAGATTAATTTATGAAGATATTTATACATCTATTCATATTGAAAGATATGAGATTGAATGTCGCCAAACCAAGCTTGGACCAGAAGAAATAACTCGGGATATACCAAATGTAAGTGAATCTTCTCTCCATGATCTAGATCGTAATGGTGTTATCGCAGTTGGATCATGGGTAGAATCAGGTGATATATTAGTAGGTAAAATTACTCCTAAAGGTGAATCTGATCAACTGCCCGAGGGTAAATTACTACGTGCTATTTTTGGAGAAAAAGCTCGTGATGTAAGAGATACATCATTAAGATTGCCAAATGCTGCTAAAGGAAGAATTGTTAACATAAGAGTCTTTACACGTCAAAAAGGTGATGAGTTACCTCCAGGAACTAATGCAATTATTCGTGTATATGTAGCTCAAAAACGTAAAATTCAAGTTGGCGACAAGATGGCCGGTAGACATGGAAACAAAGGCATTATTTCTAGAATATTACCTAGACAAGATATGCCTTATTTACCAGACGGTACACCTATTGATATTATTCTTAATCCTTTAGGGGTACCTTCAAGGATGAATGTTGGTCAACTTTTTGAGTGTTTATTGGGTTTGGCTGGTGATTATTTGCATAAAAGATTTAAAATTATACCTTTTGATGAAATGTATGGTACAGAAGCTTCAAGAGCCTTAGTTAACCATAAGTTATATCAAGCAAGTTTAATTAAACACCATCAATGGCTATTCAATCAACAACATCCAGGTAAAATCAAATTAGTGGATGGACGTACAGGCGAAGCTTTCGATAATCCTATTACAGTTGGTAAAGCTTACATGCTGAAATTAGTTCATCTAGTAGATGATAAAATTCATGCAAGGTCTACAGGTCCTTATTCACTAGTCACTCAACAACCATTGGGAGGAAGAGCACAGCATGGAGGTCAAAGGTTGGGAGAAATGGAGGTTTGGGCTTTAGAGGCATTTGGAGCTGCTTATACATTACAAGAATTATTGACTGTTAAATCAGATGATATGCAAGGACGCAATGAAGCATTAAATTCTATAGTGAAAGGTAAGCCGATACCTAGGCCAGGAACACCAGAATCTTTTAAAGTACTAATGAGGGAATTACAATCTTTAGGCTTAGATATAGCTGCGCATAAATTAGAACTACTGGATAATGGTGAAAATCATGGTGTTGAGATTGACTTGATGTCCACAGATAAAAATATTCATAATGTATCTAGCATTGATATAGAAAATAAAGATCAAAATGACGCAAAAATATACGATCAATTTTTGTATGAAGATAAAGATATTTTGAATGATTTCGATCTAACACATGATGCTTAAAAGTCAAGCAAAATTTGAAATAGATTAGATGATATAAAAAAATAAAAACTTATGGCAAAATTTGAGCAATATTTTGATTACATTAAAATAAGTCTAGCATCTCCTCAAAAAATAAGAGCATGGGGAGAGAGAACACTACCTAATGGACAAATTGTTGGGGAAGTTACAAAGCCGGAAACCATTAACTACAGAACTCTAAAACCCGAAATGGATGGTCTGTTTTGTGAACGCATTTTTGGGCCTGTAAAAGACTGGGAATGTCATTGTGGCAAGTACAAACGTTTCCGGTACAAAGGGATTGTTTGTGAGAGATGTGGTGTAGAGGTTACTGAAGCTAAAGTAAGAAGACATAGGATGGCATATATTGAGTTAGCAGCACCAGTGACTCACGTTTGGTATCTAAAAGGAAGTACTAGCTATATTGCGCTTGCCTTAGATTTTACAATTAAAGAAGTGGAAAAAGTTGTATATTTTCATTCTTATGTCGTAACTAATCCTGGATCTTATGAACATTTACATTATAAGCAATTACTAGAAGGATATGAATGGCGAGCTTTAGAAGATAAATTATATCCTGAATCGTCTAATCTTTTCGGTATTGAAGTTAGCATTGGTGCCGAGGCAATACAAAAATTATTATATGATCTGGATTTAGAATCTACAGCAAAACTACTTCGAGAGGAATCTTTAAACCCTCCGAAGAGTAGTAAGCATTCATCTCCAAAATTCAACAAAAAAATGAAGAGATTGCGTTTGCTCGATCATTTTATCGCTACTGGAGCTAGCCCTGCTTGGATGGTTTTTTCAGTAATTCCTGTAATACCTCCCGATTTAAGACCTATGGTTCAATTAGATGGTGGTCGCTTTGCAACAGCTGATCTAAATGAATTCTATCGTAGAATTATTAATCGCAATAATAGACTCTCACGTTTGAAATCAATTTTAGCACCTGAAATTATCATTCGTAATGAGAAAAGGATGTTACAAGAGGCTGTCGATGCCTTAATGGATAATGGCCGCAGAGGAAGAACAGTAGTGGGTGCTAATAACCGTCCCTTGAAATCACTATCAGATATCATTGAGGGTAAACAAGGACGGTTTAGGCAAAATCTACTGGGTAAAAGGGTTGATTATTCGGGTCGATCAGTAATTGTAGTTGGACCAAATTTAAAACTGCATCAATGTGGCTTACCTCGTGAAATGGCTTTAGAACTATTTCAACCATTTGTTATACATCGTTTAATATTGCAGGGATTAGTTAATAATATTAAAGCTGCTAAAAAACTGATTCAAAAAAATGAACGCGCTGTATGGACAGTATTAGAAGAAGTCATTCATGGTCACCCAGTTTTATTGAACAGAGCACCTACTTTACATAGACTAGGCATACAAGCATTTGAACCTTTATTAGTAGAAGGTAGAGCTATTAAATTGCACCCTTTGGTTTGCCCAGCTTTCAATGCTGATTTTGATGGTGATCAAATGGCTGTACATATACCGTTATCATTAGAAGCACAAGCAGAAGCTCGTTTATTAATGTTAGCACCACATAATTTTCTATCTCCTGCCACAGGACAACCTATTTTAATGCCCAGTCAGGATATGGTATTAGGTTGTTATTACCTAACTGCTAATAATCCATCCAGCCAACGAGGCACAGGACAATATTTTTCAAGTTTGGAAGATGCATTATTAGCATATCAACAAAATGTAATTGATTTACATGCATATATATGGGTTCGCTTTGATGGCAATATAAATAATATGCAAGAAGATATCTTACTAGAACTATGTGAAGATAATGAAGGGTATATTACAAAAATTTTCCAAGATAAGGTTGTTAAAGAAGATAGTAGTGGTTTTTGTAGTGTTCAATATATACGGACAACAGCGGGACGTATATTATTTAATAAAGTTATACAAGAAGCTTTAATTAACTGAATAATAAGTATTTATTGAGGAGATTGATAATGGAAGAACCTATTGTCTTAATGCAACCTAGTTTTTCTAACCAGGTTATTGATAAGTCTCAGTTAAAACACTTGATTGTATGGGCTTTTCGTAATTATGGTATAGCACGCGCAGCTAATATGGCAGATAAGCTTAAAGATTTAGGCTTTTACTATGCCACTAAAGCTGGAATTTCGTTGAGCTTAGAAGATTTAAAAATACCTCCTGCTAAAAAAGAACTATTGAATACTACAATTGAATCAATAACATTAACTGATAGCAAATATCAGCGCGGAGAAATTACAGCCGTTGAAAGATTTCAGAAAGTAATTGATACTTGGAACAATGCGAGTGAAGCATTAAAAAAAGAAGTAATTAAATATTTTAAAGAAACTGATCCTTTGAATTCTATTTATATGATAGCTTTCTCTGGTGCCAGAGGAAATATTTCACAAGTAAGGCAACTTGTTGGAATGCGAGGGCTAATGTCTGATCCTCAGGGACAAATTATTGATTTACCAATATCAAGTAATTTTAGAGAAGGACTCACAGTTACTGATTACTTTATTTCATCATATGGAGCTCGCAAGGGACTAGTTGATACAGCTTTAAGAACTGCTGATTCCGGGTATCTAACGCGTCGATTAGTGGATGTTTCACAAGATGTAATTATTCGTGAATCTGACTGTAAAACACGTAGAGGAATATTGCTAGAAGACATGATTGAGAACCAAAAACATCTTATTACTTTACAGCAATCTTTAATAGGAAGAATTTTGGCTGATGATGTATATGATACTGAACAAAATAATATTATTGCTAAAGCAAACCAAGAAATAGACCCTTTGCTTGCTAATTACATTGTAGATAACAAGATTGGAAAAGTTCTTGTTCGTTCACCTATTACGTGTAATTCTGTTGGATCAGTATGTCAGATGTGCTATGGTTGGAACTTAGCACATGGAAAATTAGTAGATCTTGGTGAAGCTGTTGGTATTATAGCTGCACAATCTATAGGAGAGCCTGGGACTCAATTAACTATGCGAACTTTTCACACTGGTGGTGTATTTACAGGTGAGCTTGCCCAACTTATATATGCAGCACATGATGGTGTATTAAATTATGAAATTGATGGAAAATCGAAAGTTATAAGAACACGTCATGGCGAAAGAGCATTTTTGCTTACACACGATTGTGACATAGTTTTGCATGGATCTAATAATACAAAAAATACGGTTAACTTGGGCAAAGGCACAATTCTTTTTGAAGAAAGTAAAGTGGTTAAAGGACAAATCATTGCAGAATATCCACTAAGCAGTAGGTTAATTACAGAAAGAGCTCAGAAATCTATTTTGGCAGATTTTTCTGGTAAGGTGCAATTTACAGACTTAACTGTTGAAGAGATTCAAAATAAGCAACATACAATTCGTATAGCAAAAGATGGTGGATTAGTTTGGATCTTATCAGGTAAAACATATAGAATACCAGACCAAGCAAAACTACTTGTTCAACAGGGAGAACATATAAATGACAGTACTGTTTTGGCTGTAATTGAAATAAGTAGTCAACATAATGGTATGCTACAAATAGTTAATGATCTACATAATGAAGACATATTAAATCAAGAACTCAAAATTATTCTAGACTCTAAAATTCTTTTAAGTAGTAAGGTGTATTTTGATAATAATTTATCTAATGGTTCATATATACTGGAGATGGATAACCTTGATAAATTTTTACTACATATACAACCAAATGAAGTTCTTCAAAACGATCAGATTCTTGCAGAATTGATCTCAGACACATATATTACACAAACGGGTGGTATTGTAAAATACTTAGATCTTCCTGTTGCAAAAAATAAAATTAATTCCAGTAGTATAAAAGAAAAATATGATATTTTAGGACCAGGCTATATATTGTGGATTTCTGAAGAAACTCATGAGATAAACAAGGATATCTCTTTATTATTAGTAGGTGAAGGAGACTTTATTGAAGCTGGAACAGAAATAGTAAAAAATATATTTGCTAAAAACTCTGGGATAGTTGAGGTAGTTGAAAAAGATGAACTGATTTTAGAAGTTATCATCAAACCAGGTGATATATATATGATCACAGAAAATGCTATAAACACTTCTAAGAATAGAGGCTTTTTAAGGCCTGGAGAGGTGATTGTCCAGGGAATTACTACGAATAAGCTAGTATATTGGGAATCTATACAAGCTAATTCTAACTATTATTTATTAATAAGACCCGTTATTGTATACTCAATACCCCAAAAGACATACCAATTAGATAATAGCACCAATAATAATAAATATTTAGAATTAACGACAATTCAAAGAACTCCCTTTAAAGATGGTGATAGAGTTAAATCAGTACAAGGTGTTAACTTAGTTAAGACATATTTATCAATTAATATCAAAAACAATAATCACTTACTCGATTGTAGTGTAAGATTTGAGCATGATGACAATTATGAAGGTGTATTTCACCTACATTTTATAATTGCAGAAACATTATCATTAAAAAATGATAAATTGTATAGATCTGAGGATATACAATGTCGAACAAAGATTTTGGCTCAGGACTCTGAACTCATCAATGCTAATACAGTTATAGCTAAAACAGAGATTATGTCAAAAGGTAATGGTATCATTGAATATATTGATGACTTCAATGAATATAATCGAAGATTACTAGTTGTTACCGATGTAGACCAAAAAAGTTTTCATTTTAATGTCACCAATACTGAATTGCAAATAAATGATTGGATTTATGCTGGAGATAAAATAGCTAATGATATTTATTCAACTGAGTCAGGACAAATTACATCTATTGATGCATCAAAAATTGTGATGCGGATAGGGAGACCATATTTGGTATCTCCTGGAACAATTCTGCATGTTAATAATGAAAATCTTGTTCAAAGAGGCGAAAATCTAGCTACTTTAATTTTTGAGAGACCGAAAACAGGAGATATTGTACAAGGTTTGCCAAGAATTGAAGAGATCTTGGAAGCAAGAAAAAAATCTGATACTAATTTCAATCCTCATATTCTCTTAGAAGGAAGTTTTCGATCCTATATTAATTTAGGATTAAGCTTATACAATGCTGTTATTTTAAGTGTACAAGAAATACAACTATTTTTAGTGAAAGAAGTGCAGTTAGTATATCAGTCACAAGGGGTTGATATTGCTGATAAGCATATAGAAGTAATTGTACGCCAAATGACATCTAAAGTGAAAATAGAATTAGGAGGTGACACTGACTGTTTACCTGGTGAAATGATTGAATTGCAAAAGATTAATGCTATTAATCACACAATGACAATTATGAATAAAAGAGGTGCTACATATTATCCTATTTTGCTTGGTATCACAAAAGCTTCTCTTAATACTGATAGCTTTATATCAGCAGCAAGTTTTCAAGAAACAACCAAAGTTCTTACTGAGGCTGCAATTTCAGGGAAATTAGATTGGTTAAAAGGACTTAAAGAAAATGTAATTATTGGACGCCTTATTCCGGCAGGTACAGGTTTTAATATCTACAATAAAAGTATCAACTTAGACAAGAATCTATTAAATCATAAAGTTGATCCTGATATAAATATTCGAAGACATAAAACCAACGATAATACAATATCTGAAATTGATGATATTATTCTAGATGACCGAAGTGCCAGGGACTATCATCTCCCATCCAATTAAATAAATAGTAAATAATCATATAAGTACACAGACGTAAGTCGCACAAATTTTATTGGAGGTTTTATGGCTGTAGTTACATTAGAACAATTATTAGAATCAGGCGTACATTTTGGGCACCAATCAAGAAGGTGGAATCCTAAAATGTTTCCTTACATATATACCGAAAGGAATGGTATACATATTATTGATTTAGTTCAAACAGCACAGCTCTTAACTGAAGCATGTGATTTTGTTAGAAAGTGTTCTTCTGAAGGAAAAAAATTTTTGTTTTTAGGAACCAAGAGACAAGCAGCAGAAATTATAGCCCAAGAAGCAACACGTTCTGATTCATATTATGTTAATCAGCGTTGGTTAGGAGGTATGCTGACTAATTGGATCACCATTAAATCAAGAGTCGATAGATTAAAACAGCTGGAAATGCAGGAAGGCACAGGTTTGATAGATAGATTACCGAAGAAAGAGGGAGCAGTAACTCGTAGAGAACTAGAAAAGCTTCGTAAACATTTGGATGGTATTAAAAACATGAAATCTTTGCCAGACATCGTTGTTATTGTAGATCAGAAAAGAGAGGTGACAGCTATCCAAGAATGTATCAAGTTAGGTATACCAACAATCTGTGTTTTGGATACTAATTGCAATCCAGAAATTGTTGATATACCTATACCAGCTAATGATGATGCGATAAGATCAATAAAACTTGTCATTGGTAAGTTAGCAGATGCCGTAATTGAAGGTGTACAGGATAGTAATACATAAGACAATACATTATACAAGAGATTAAAGATATATAGAAAAAATATTGCACTTTAGGAGACTCATGTCATGGCAACTCAAATTTCAGCTCAATATGTAAAAGAACTACGTCAGATGACTGGTGCTGGTATGATGGATTGTAAAAAAGCTTTGCAGGAATCAGATGGAGATGTAGATAAAGCAATTGAAGCTTTAAGACAAAAAGGCTTAGCTTCAGCTAACAAAAAATCTGGACGTAGAACAGCGGAAGGTCTTATTGAAAGTTATATTCATGCAGGTTCTAAAATAGGTGTTATGGTAGAATTAAATTGTGAAACAGACTTTGTTGCTAGAAGAATAGAATTTCAAGAACTAGCAAAAAACATTGCAATGCAAATTGCTGCCTCACCAAACGTTGAGTATGTAAGCATAGATAATATACCAACACATGTGATTCAGAATGAGAAAAATATCGAGTCAGGTAAAGACGATCTAATTAATAAGCCAGAATCTGTTAAAGAACAGATTGTAGAAGGACGCATTAAAAAAAGATTGAATGAACTGTCATTAATGAATCAAGCTTTTATTCGAAATACAGACATCACTATTCAGGATTTAATTAATGAAAAAATTTCTTTAATGGGAGAAAATATACAAATTCGCAGGTTTGTCAGATTTTTACTTGGGGAAGGAATAGAAAAAATTAACCAAAATTTTTCTGATGAGGTAGCTAGTATGATTAAAAGTTAACATAACTTTAAACTTATTCTTACAATAATGCTAAATAATTTTTATATAGATATATAATTGAACTTGATGATATTGATGATATATGAGATTCTAACCATTGTTTTTTGCTACCCAGATGTAGCTATAGGCAAGTGATAGATAGTTAATCATCAAAATCTAAATAAAGATCAATGTTTATTTCTATTAGACTTCCTGGCTTACGCTAGAGTAAATTTCTAGACATAAACTTTCAAAAAGATTGATAATAATAGTTTTTTTACATTCTTTAAAATTTATTGCTAAGGTATAAATATGGTACACAATTTGTATCAACCTAATATTGATTTCTTGCCAAAAGAATCGATATTTCTCAATATATCCTCAGTAGAAGTGGGGAAACATTTATATTGGCAAATAGGCAATTATCAAGTTCATGGACAAGTTTTTATTGTTACATGGTTAGTTGTTTTTACGTTGTTCGCAGTAGCCTTTGTAGGTACTAGAGATCTTAAGAGAATCCCAGAGAATGCTCAGAACTTCATGGAATACATTTTAGAATTTCTGCAAGATATTGCAAAAAATCAAATTGGAGAACATGAATATCGTGCTTGGGTACCTTATGTCTCAACAATTTTCTTATTTATTCTTGGCAGTAACTGGGCTGGTGCACTAATTCCTTGGAAATTAATTCAATTACCTGAAGGCGAATTAGCGGCTCCAACAAATGATATAAATACAACAGTTGCACTTGCACTGTTAACATCTTTTGCATATTTTTATGCAGGATTACGTAAAAATGGCCTGGGTTATTTTGCAAGATATATTGAACCAACTCCTGTATTGCTACCAATTAATATATTGGAGGACTTTACCAAACCTTTATCTTTAAGTTTCAGGTTGTTTGGTAATGTTTTAGCGGACGAACTAGTTGTATCAGTATTTACACTATTAGTTCCAATTTTGGTTCCCCTTCCTGTAATGATTCTTGGCTTGTTCGCTAGCTCCATCCAAGCTCTGATTTTCTCAACTTTATCAGCAGCTTATATTGGTGAAGCAATGGAAGGGCATGGAGACCATGAATAATCTTATGTCACAAATATAAGTTATTTTTACTTAATATTTGTACGCCATCGTTTACTATCTTATTTATTTTCTTACACAAAACATTAATTATGGATTCAATTATTTCCGCTGCATCTGTTATAGCTGCTGGTCTGGCTGTTGGTTTAGCTGCAATAGGTCCTGGTATCGGTCAAGGTAGTGCAGCTGCAAACGCTGTGGAAGGTATTGCTAGGCAACCAGAAGTAGAAGGCAAAATACGTGGTACATTACTTTTAAGTCTAGCATTCATGGAATCGTTAACTATCTATGGCCTTGTTGTAGCATTATCATTATTATTTGCTAATCCTTACACAGGATAATATACATCTTACGCTTAGACGATATACTATGGAAATATTATAGTAAATTGTCTAAGCGTTTTATCAAATAGAATTTTTATCAATACTTAAGCTAATGTTATGATACATTTATTATATTGGTCTATAGCTGAGTCTATAACCAAAGAAGCAGATGGAGGGCTATTTGATTTTAATGCTACATTGCCTTTGATGGCTTTGCAATTTTTAGTATTAATGATCTTATTAGATAATATTTTTTATAAGCCTGTTGCAAAGGTCTTAGATGATAGGGATGAATATATTCGTAATAGTTTAACAACAGCATCAGCATCATTGAATAAAGCTAATCAGTTAACTTTGCAATATGAACAAGAACTAGCAGATGCACGTAAAGAAGCTCAAGAACTAATCAGAAACTCGCAAAAAGAAGCTCAGGAAGTTGTTTTGGTCAAAATTAAAAATGCTCAAAAAGATGCAGAAAGTTTGATTGCTGAAGCATCAAAACAGTTAATGTTACAAAAAGAACAGGCCATCAAAACATTAGAGGATCAAGTTGAAAATCTGAGTGATCAAATAAAAAGTAAGCTATTGAATAACCAAACGATAGTATAGTTCATTTAAATCATAGACAAGAAGGATATAAAGTTTAACAAATGGATGATTTACAAATCTTTAATCAATTAGCTCATCATCAAGGTTTTGGTTTTAACCCTGATTTTTTGGAAGCAAATGTCATTAATATTGCTTTGCTTCTTTCGGGTTTAATATATATTCTTAAAAACTTTCTAGGCGCTAACCTGGTAAGTCGTCAAGAAAAAGTATTACTTGCAATACAAGAATCAGAAGAAAGATTAAAGCAAGCTAATGAAAGGCTTTCAGAAGCAAAAAAACAGTTAACACAAACACAGTTAGTAATAGAACAAATTAAGCAAGAAGCTGAACTAACGGCCCAAAAGGTAAGAGATTCTATATTGAATCAAGGTAAAATAGATATTGAAAAATTAACCTCTGCTGGCAAAAGTAGTATAGCAAATGCTGAGCAACAAATTAAGAAACAAATTCAACAGCAGATTGCCACCCTTGCTATGCATAAGGTAACGCAACAATTAGAAAAACAAATGAGTGTTGATATGCAAACAAGCATTATAGATAATAATATAAAACAACTTGGGGCTAAGTTATGAGTACCAAAACATTAATGCAACAATTATCGCAACCATATGCTGAAGCACTTTTGGAATTAGCACAAAAATCTAATAAGTTAGATGAAATTAATGGTGATGTTAATATTCTCTTACAAATACTAACTGAATCAGAAACACTAACCATATATTTGAATAACCCATTGATTAGCCAGGAAAATAAAAAAGAAGCTATAAAAAAATTGTTTAATGATCAACTTCACATTGAGGTTTTAACATTTATACTATTATTAATTGATCGTAAAAGAATAGCTTATTTACAAGGTATCTTAAATAGATATTTGGAATTTTCTTATGCTCTTGACTCTTTTGCTATCGCTGATGTACATTCATCTATGGCTTTAACCGATACACAGCAAAATGCATTGATCGATAAGCTTAAAACAATGACGAATAAACAAAATATCCAACTAAATATATCTATAGATAGAAAATTGATAGCTGGATTCACTGTGCAGATAGGATCTAAAGTTATAGATACTAGCTTGCGTGGTCAGTTAAAAGAAATAGGATATTTTTTAGGCGCCAGTAATATATAATATAAGCTAATATGACAAAATCCTGATGCGATTTATCTGTCATCAACTATAAATGATATTAGATTCACAATATACAAAAAGACTATGCTAAATATAAGACCCGATGAAATAAGTAATATTATTCGCCAACAAATCGAAAAATACGATCAAAGTGTTGAAGTTGCAAATGTAGGTACAGTATTGCAAGTTGGTGATGGAATAGCAAGAGTTTATGGCCTGGATGATGTTATGGCTGGAGAGTTACTAGAGTTTGAGGATAAAACCATTGGAGTTGCCTTAAACTTAGAGAGTGATAATGTTGGTGTTGTATTAATGGGAAATGGTAGAGATATTTTAGAAGGTAGTTCTGTAAAAGCAACAGGTAAAATTGCTCAAATACCTGTTGGTGAAGAATTTTTAGGGCGGGTTGTTGATCCATTAGCAGAACCTATTGACGGTAAAGGAGATATTAGCAGCTCTACCACACGTTTAATTGAATCATCAGCTCCTGGTATTATTGGAAGACAGTCTGTCTGTGAACCTTTACAAACAGGTATTACTGCAATTGATTCAATGATACCTATTGGTAGAGGTCAAAGGGAATTAATTATTGGTGATAGGCAAACAGGAAAAACAGCAGTAGCCCTAGATACAATTATTAATCAGAAAGGACAAGATGTAATATGTGTGTATGTAGCAATTGGACAAAAAGCTTCTTCAGTTGCACAAGTTGTATCAGCTTTAGATGAAAAAGGTGCTTTGGATTATACAATCATTGTAGCTGCTAATGCTGATGATCCAGCTACACTACAATATATATCTCCATATACTGGTGCTTCATTAGCTGAGTATTTCATGTATAAAGGTAAAGCAACATTAGTGATATATGATGACTTAACTAAACAAGCACAAGCATATCGACAAATGTCTTTACTACTGCGCAGGCCACCAGGAAGAGAAGCATATCCAGGTGATGTATTTTACCTACACTCTAGATTACTTGAGAGAGCGGCTAAGTTAAATAATGACTTGGGTAATGGCAGTATGACAGCATTACCAATTATTGAAACTCAGGCTGGTGATGTATCAGCATATATACCAACTAATGTTATCTCAATAACAGATGGTCAAATATTTCTTTCCGGCGACTTATTTAATGCCGGTATAAGGCCAGCAATTAATGTAGGTATTTCTGTCTCAAGGGTAGGTTCTGCAGCTCAAATCAAAGCCATGAAACAGGTAGCAGGTAAATTAAAACTTGAACTAGCACAATTTGCTGAATTAGAGGCATTTTCACAGTTTGCTTCTGACCTAGATAAAGCAACTCAAAACCAACTAGCTAGAGGCCAAAGATTACGTGAAATTCTAAAACAAGCTCAAAATTCCCCTATTCCTGTAGAAGAACAAACAGCTATCATTTATACTGGTATTAATGGTTATCTAGATGAAGTTGAAGTTTCTAGTGTAAGTAAATTCATTGATGCTCTGAGGGAAGACTTACGTAATTCTAAGCCACAATTTGCTGAAAGTATTAAGACTACATTGAAATTAAATGATGAGGCAGAAGATTTACTTAAAAAAGCAATTAATGATGTGAAACAAGGTTTCCAATAGAAATTGAATCTATAGTACAAATCAATAGAATACGCAGTAGAGATTATTTAATAATCTTCTACTTATATACTATTATATTCTATAACTATATTGTTGTTTTAATATTTAAAAGATCATAACCATTTTTTTCTAATTCTTTAGCCAGGTTAGCATCACCAGTACGTTTAATTGTTCCTTCATGCATAATATGCACAAAGGTAGGTTCAATGTAATCTAATAGTCGTTGGTAATGAGTAATTAAAAGTATGCTTTGTTCTTTATTAAATAGTCGATTAATGCCATTAGCTATGACTCTGAGCGCATCTATGTCAAGGCCTGAATCAGTTTCATCTAAAATAGATAAGCATGGATGTAATATTGACATTTGTAAAATTTCATTCTTCTTTTTTTCACCACCAGAAAATCCTTCATTGACATTACGGCTTAAAAATTTGGCATCCATTTCAATAATATCTAATTTGTCACTAAGAATTTCAAAAAATGCAAGAGGATCTAATTCCGCCAAGTTGTTAGATTTACGTTTTGAATTATATGCTAAGCGTAAAAAGTCAGTATTGCTTACACCAGGTATTTCAATTGGGTACTGAAAAGCAAGAAAAATTCCTATATGTGCTCTTGTCTCTGGATCAAGATGTGTAATATCCTGACCTTTGAAGAATATGTTTCCTTTTGTAATATAATAACCAGGGTGTCCAGCTACTACTTTGGCCAATGTACTTTTACCTGATCCGTTAGGGCCCATAATAGCATGAATCTCACCTGTATTTATAGTTAAATCTAAACCTTTTAATACATGAACTCCATTAACTTCAGCATTTAAATCAACAATACGGATTAATTCTTTTCCTGTCATATTATCCTACAGTCCCCTCTAGTTTTAAATTTAATAATTTATCAGCCTCAACAGCAAATTCCATTGGTAGTTCATTAAAGACATCTTGGCAAAACCCACTGATCATCATTGCTACAGCATCTTCTAACGTAATTCCTCTCTGCAAAAAATAGAAGATTTGCTCTTCACCTATTTTAGAAGTAGATGCCTCATGCTCTATCTTAGCAGATGGGTTTTGTACTTGAATATAAGGAAAAGTATTTGCCTGACATTTATTTCCCAGTAAGAGTGAATCACATTGTGAGTAATTTCTTGCATTATATCCTTTAGGACCCACTTTAACTAATCCTCTATAACTATTACTTGATTTACCTGCAGAAATTCCCTTAGAAATAATACGGCTTTTTGTATTTTCGCCAATGTGAATCATTTTACTTCCAGTATCTGCCTGTTGATAATTGTTAGTTAATGCTACAGATGCGAACTCACCTATTGAGTGATTACCAGAAAGTATGCATCCTGGATATTTCCAAGTTACAGCGGAACCAGTTTCTACTTGTGTCCATGATATTTTAGAATTATTTCCTATACATAATCCTCTCTTTGTTACAAAATTATAAATACCACCAATACCTTGTTCATCTCCAGAATACCAATTCTGCACAGTGGAATATTTAATTTCTGCACCATCTAAAGCTATTAATTCAACAACGGCAGCATGAAGTTGGTTAGTATCATATTGTGGAGCAGTACAACCTTCTAAATAACTTACATAGCTGTTAACATCGGCAATGATCAATGTTCTTTCAAATTGACCAGATTCTTTATTGTTGATACGAAAATACGTTGACAGTTCTAGAGGACATTTTGTATTTGGAGGTATATAACAAAAAGAACCATCACTAAACACAGCCGAGTTTAAAGCAGCAAAATAATTGTCACCTACCGGTACTACTGAACCTAAATATTTATTTATTAAATCAGGGTGATTTTTAATAGCTTCTGTAATGGAGCAAAAAATGACTCCTGCTTCTGCAAGTTCTTTTTGAAATGTTGTGGTTATAGAAACACTATCAAACACAGCATCTACTGCTACATTAGTTAGACGTTTTTGCTCATTAAGTGAGATACCTAATTTCTCAAATGTTTTTAGTATTTCTGGATCAACTTCATCGATGCTATTAAGTTTCTTTTTGAATTTAGGCGCTGAATAGTATATCATATCATCATAATTAAGCTTCGGATAAGACAAACAAGCCCATTTGGGATCTTGCATTTTTTTCCATACTCTATATGCTTTGAGACGAAACTCTTTAAGGTAGTCCGGTTCAGCTTTTTTTTCAGATATTAATGCTACAAGATTTTCATTTAATCCCTTTGGAAATGTATCAGATTCCACATTAGTTATAAAACCATATTTATATGGTTGATTTACTAGTTTATTAAGTTTATTAGATTGGTCGTCTTTATTAGGATGACTACACATAATTATCTATGCCTGTATTAATCAAAATATTAACTAGATGATATAATAATTCGTATAAGAAAAGTCAAAATTATGTTATAAACCATAGACTTTGTCTATAAAGTAAAAGATCTTTAGAATAAATAGTTGACATAGTACTAAATATTAATTTGAGACAAGTCTTTTGATATTGCATAAATATTAACTGTAAAAAGTGAAAAAGATAGATGATCAGCCCAAATGATGTTAATCCCCTCAGCCTTAAAGATACTTTAGTTTGATTAATCCTTAAATTCAAAACTTCTATCAGTTCTGAAGAGAGAAGAATTATAATAAGACTATCTTGGCTGTGGAGCTTATTATGGTTTAGGTACAGTATAGATTTTGTTAAGGTTATAATAATATCCTCTAGTGATGTAGTAAGTTTTATGAAATTATAAATTGTAAAATAGTTTATTAACAATAGATAAGTACGAGTTAATAAAAGAGGTAACTCTATCGTTAAACACTGGTTAATATATAAAAGAATCAAATATCTTGTAGAATTGAACGGTTTAATTTTATTGTAGATCTCTTGTAAAGGGCTATATATTTTTAATTGATACGGTAGATAGAAGATAATACTGGAACTATTTGATGCTACGATTGCAATGATTATATAAGATAAATATGCCAGCATTATCATTAATATCCAATGGCGATAAAACGATCTGTAGTTTTTAAGTCGAAATAAGAAAATAATTATTATAATAAAGTGCTGTAGTAGCAGTAGATATATTGAGCAATAAGGTAATAATAAAGTGTACAGTGTTATAAAAAGAATCTTATACTTTGTAGCTATCTTAATAACTGCACTATTTAAAAAGCTCGGAGATTTTTTCTGTGTAAAGATGATAATTTCTTTCATATCATTGATGTGAAAAATTATATTATTAATTGTTATCTTATCAAAAAAATAATAAAATCTTGATTTTCTCTAATAGATTATGTAATGATAAGTATATTATCGGGTAGATGGCGAAATTGGTATACGCATCACATTCAAAATGTGACAACTTTTGTTTTGAGGGTTCGAGTCCCTCTCTGCCCATCAGTCAAATAGATAATAGAACATATTGTACATTACAGTACACAATATAAATATACATATTATTATTTTTTAGGTTACAGAATATGAGTTTACTAGTTATTGGAGCAACAGGTACTTTAGGTAGACAAGTAGTTAGAAAAGCATTGGATGAAGGATTTAATGTTACTTGTCTGGTAAGAAATTTTCGTCGAGCAGCATTTCTAAAAGAGTGGGGAGCTAAACTTGTGTATGGTGATTTAAAAATACCTGAAACAATACCAAATGCTCTAAAAGGAATAACTGCTATTATTGATGCCTCTACAGCAAGGCCATATGATCCTTATAACGCATCAGTTATTGATCTTTATGGTAAAATCAAACTAATTGAAGCAGCAGAAAAGGCAAGTATACAGAGGTTTATCTTTTTCTCAATTTTAAATGCCAGTAAATATTCAGATATTCCTTTAATGAAATTAAAGCTTCAAATTGAAACAAGACTTAAAGCGTCAACGATCAAATTTACTATTTTTAATTTATGTGGATTTTACCAGGGAATAATTTCACAATATGCTCTACCTATATTAGATCAGCAATCAATATGGGTTTCTAGTGAATCCAGTAAAATAGCTTATATGGATACTCAGGATATAGCAAAATTTACAGTACGTAGCTTGTCTGTACCTTCTCTTGAAAATACTCAATATTCTCTAGTCGGCTCAAGACCATGGAATTCATTTGAGATTATCGCACTCTGCGAAAAATTATCAGGTCAGCGAGCACAAATATCTAAAATACCCGTCCAGTTACTACAAATAACACGTGACTTTACTAAGTTATTTGAGTGGACTAAAAATATTTCTGAGAGGCTAGCTTTTGCCCAAATACTAGCAAAGGGTGATGATTTCAATGATAATATGCAAAATATATGCACAGTATCACAAATAAATATTGACGAAATTACATCTTTGGAGAATTATTTACAAGAATATTTTATAAGGGTAATGAAAAAACTAAAAACATTGAACTATGATGTTGATAAGAATAAACAAGACATTAATTTTTAAATTATAGAATAGTATGCAATATAGTATCTTGACTGTACAGATAGCAACCTCACCAGAAATCTTAACTTTTAGCGATAAATCATCAAAAATCACTTTTTTTGTTAAAGTACTTAATGGCAAAAAAGGATATCCATATTATTATATGAAAGCTGTTGCAAAAGGTGAAATAGGTAATAGCATAGCTAACTTATATAATCAAGGTGACTATTTACTTATAGAAACAAATATACAATACAACCAATTAACACGTTACTCGTTGCTATCTATTAACAATGATCATCCAATTTTTTAACTGCAAAAATTGCATATTTATATATCTAAAATAAATAGTAAGTATATAAGTATTGCAATTTTTATGTAATTCATGCAGGTACTTGTTTTTTAAGATAAAATAAGTGAAGGTATCGTATCAAGAAGTATATATCGCCAATTTTTAATGTTTAAGGAGTATAAATATAATGTTTACTTTAAAGATTTTCGTTTACACTACAGTGTTATTTTTTGTATCTTTATTCTTTTTCGGTTTTTTATCTAATGATCCATCACGTAATCCCAATCGTAAGGATTTAGAGTAAGTAATATTTTTACTAGAATAAATAACCGGAAATATCTTTAGTCTGACTTATTTACCAATTGTTTGCAGTTGGTTTTTTCAGACTATTTTAATAGCAGAACAAAAAGATACACCCAAACATTTGTTATTTTTGTATATTGTACTTATGTGTAAACGTAAGTTAGGATTAACAAGCCAGCATTTTTCAGTAATTGTCAAGTGATTTATTTGATATATTGTCGACATGTGATTTAGCTTATTCGCAAAAGAAAAAACATTAGATAATTTTTGATATGTATTTTCTGATTCCTGGGGGTGCTTTTCTAAAGCATATAAAAGATTTGTGATTTTCGTATTTATAATATCACGTTTAATATAAATATTACTGTTTTTAGAGAAGTATATTTGGTCATTGTTATTTAAAAGATTGATATTAGCTTTATGTACACACATAAAAGTATTATCAGGTAAATATACTGTTCTTAAAGTCATCCATTGACCCATATTCAGTTTTAAGAAATCAGGACATAGTAATTCTGTCATAATTGTATTAGATTATCGCTCTACTTTTAAATGTAAATATTGACTATTGTTTATATTATAACCATATTCAATCCTTAAAGGAGGAATTTGCTTAATCGGGGTAATTAATTTATAACCAATACCATAATTTAGTTTAAAATGTAGATCCATCGAATTAGTTGGCAATAATTTACGGCACTTTTGCAAAAAAATGGCCGATGCATATGTACAATCATGATTATGCATATAATCTAGAAAAAGATATATGTTAAGATATTTAGCCGGCAAATAATACTCCACTTTATAATTTCTAGAATAATCTATATGTTTCTCTGTATATTGTATACTATTGCTTATTTTGCTAAATTCATCAAATATAGATGAATTTTTTTGTTCGCCCATTAAATGACTGGAATAAACATATGTAACAAATATATGACTTTGAATTTGGAATGTTTTTTTGAGACTATATACTATCTTCTGCGTCCAATTAACTAAATTATGCCCATATTTATTAAAAGGTATTAAATATACTGACTCAATACTAAAATTATCATTATAAAACACTGGATTACTATTTATAGAAAAAAGAATACTTAAGGATGATTTATATTTTATACAAGAATAAATATTGTCAATCCATTTTTTTTTGAATAATGATCCTAAATATAAATAGTTATTTGTTTCAGATAATCTATATGTTCTAAGATAATTAGTTAATAAAAATGACTTGTGATTTAGCTGACATATATTTAGATGTTGAGATATCTGCAGTCTATTTATTAATTCATTATTGATTTGTATAGAAAGACTTTTAACATTCATAAGAGAATTTTTTGCATGTACGGAAGTTTTCTCTCTATGATATTCTATTTCAGTTCGATTCTCATATCTATGAGAACTCATAGAATCAGCTAGTACAAAAGAAATATGACTTTTAATACTGTTAAGAATTTTGAACAATGGAACTTCATATTTGAAATATAAGCAAGGACCTACGGTTGGAAATCTAGCATTCAGCAAACATGTTGCGTTGCAATCACCTAAATAATGGAGATATTGTCTGAAGCCAAAATTATCACCTGACATTAACATTAATTGTGAAAAATACCATTGGTTAAGAGAATGGTTAAATAGATTTGATAAATCTCTAACCATCCCTAGATACACATTAAAGTCATATTGACTCATTGAAGAATATACAGAAGTATATAGATTATGATAATCATATAATTCTACAATATTTTGAGATACTTCTGATAGAGTTGAAATAAAGAAATCTTGACTTAAGACCAAAAAGTTTAAAGAATGATCTAAAAAAGATTGAATAGATTCAAGGATATAGCGGTTAATTGCAGTTTTTTTACTAAATAGATACGTAGAGCGACGATTTAATGGAGTAATAAATATATCTAAATCAATATTACTGTGATTGCTATTTATCCTATAATTGCATTTCTGAACCATTTTTCTACTTTGCAAGTAAGTTAGTCCATTTTGCATCTTAAGAATATTTAAAGGTTTATATGGAGCAATTTGAAAAATTTCTTTAAGCCATGAATCTAATGTACGTTTATTAATATACTGATGACTATTATCATGTGCCATAATACTTATATTAATCTTTTGAATAATACTTTCTACAATTTCAATATTAATATTTGTAGGATTCAATTGATCGTATTTTATCTTAATATATATTTCAGTAAAACCACAGTTAATATACCATTGTTTAATACATAGAATCTTATTTTGAATACTTGTAAAATTAATAGGCTTAGCTAATTGGTCTATAAAGATTGATCTTATATGATTTAAAGCGATTAATTGATTGCGATAATTAATTATAGTGACAGTTTGCAAAATAGGATTTGGCTTGAGAGTAAAGTAGATACTCTGATGGGTACCATTTAAATATTTATCAACCCTTACATCTTTAAAAAAACCTGCAGATTTGATCCTGTTCATTAAAATATTCAGATCCTTAGTTGATATGATTTTCCTAGAGTTATTATCAATCTTTAACATTTTAATAATTCTTTTTCTTAGCCTAAGATTGTCTAATCCATTAATAAATATCTCTTGAGATTTTATTGAGTTTTTATTATGTTTAACTTGATACATACTTGGCATATGAAAAGCTAAGATCGACCTGGACATCTGAATTGAACGATTTGTATTATAAAGTGACAAGACTGTAGAGATCAGTATATTGTAAAAAGCAAACAAAAAAAACAATAAAAGATTCTGCAATATTGTATCACAAGCTTTTTTCATTCTAGACTTTGACTCCCAAAATTATACTATACTAAAAATATAAAATATAATTGAAATAGTAATTAATAAGAAGTATATTTTCAGAAATATTTTTATGAAATATTGGAATTTAAAAAAACTCAATCAATCTAGAGCTGAAAAAATAAGCCCTTTGCCAAGATCTATTACAAAAACATTCGATAGATTTAAACAAGAGTTGAATCCTCATGCCGAATTAGAAGCTCTAGAAGAATTTCGCGTATCAAGATATCAGACAGTAGCGTCAGTAAAATATTTACTTATTATAATTATTACTCCAATTATAATAAATCAGCTATCAAAACATTTTATTATTGGACCAACTGTTGATTATCTTTGGAATATCAAGCAACCTGGAATTTTTTTAAATAGTTCACAGGAAGAACGGGCTTTCATTGAACTTCAAAGATTTGAAGAAAAATTACATTTTGAAATTTTAATAGGTAAATTCCCTGATATATCTAATGATTTAATTAAAGCTAAAGTAAAAGAGAAAGCTTTGTTGATCACAAAAGAATATGTAAATGAAAGCATTAATTCTATAAAAAATATCATTGCAGATATCTTATCATTCACTGTTCTATTTATTCTAATTATTAGTGGAAGAAGAGAGTTGTATATACTGAAATCTTTTGTCAATGAAATTATATATGGTTTAAGTGATACAGCAAAAGCATTTTTAATTATTTTATTTACTGATATATTTGTGGGTTTTCATTCGCCACATGGATGGGAGGTTGTTCTCGAGATTATTTTAAGACATTTTGGCTTGCCCGAAAGCAGAGATTTTATTTTTTTATTTATATCTACATTCCCTGTTATTTTAGATACTATTTTCAAATATTGGATATTCAGATATTTGAATCGAGTATCTCCTTCTGCTGTTGCAACTTATCACAGCATGAATGAATAAAATAACTTGGTAAATTTACCATTTAATGATATAATAAAACTATAAGCATCTGTGGCCGAGAGGCCGAAGGCAGCGGACTCATGTGCGACCCGTTTTCTGGGTGTCAAAGGTTGAATCTTCAATACTTATAAGCTAACCAGAAGTCATCTTAAATAAAGATGTGACAACTATATTTTCTTTGCTAACTTTAAGCTAGCTACCTAGAAATCATAGGTATACTCACTTAGTCAATCAAAAATAAAAATACCTGATTATATCTTTGATCAAGCAGACTAAGCGGAAAATGATAAGACTAGTAACACGAACCCTCGTAAAACGCATTTTATAAAAAACAAAATATATTTTGTTGCCTCCTAAGTCTAGTTATTATGAGTTATACAAAGCATGATTTCTTAAAGAGAGGACAAATGTATAGAGAGGAGTCTAAGTCATGAAATTATAGAAAATATGGAACGGTATAACTATACTTTAAGTTTCTCTTTTTATGAGATAAGTTTAGGTTACGAATACTTAAGTTTAGTAAGAAGTAATAAAAAGCAAAGATTCTATTAACAATAGAAATAAGCCAACGTATTACGCCCATTTTATGATAAAAAACCTACTGAAAGACTAGTTATGACAATCATTGTTCACAATAATCAATGCAGAGAATTGGCTATTAATAAAACAATGATGAGAAAAAAGCAACAAGAACTTTTTTATCTTCAGAAAAGGATTTATCAAGCTTCAAAAGAATGTCATCATTCATTAGTACAAAGTTTACAGAAACTTCTTATATCATCAGATTCAATGCATAGACTTGCTAGTATAGTTGTCAAATCCAGGCATAAGCATCATGAAAACTATTCATCAAACAGTTACATAGAACAACATGAAATTGATGAGCAACTTATTATCTGGTGTTTAGAATCTGAGTGGCAAAGTAAACTATCCTATGATACTCTACTTTGTAATAACCACTACTATACAAGAATGTGGCAGTATTCTTTATCTGTATTTCCTATCGCAATACAGAATATTGATCACAAATATTTAGTGGAAAAATTACAATCTATAAAATGGATTAAATGTAGATTAAAGTGCAAACTCGCTGAACAAAGATTTAATCAGACTGTTCAAAGTAACTCTCATTTAACCCGACAATATGCAAGTCAAAGTAGCATCGTAAATCTATTATATACTATCGTTTGTTCTGGTATGCAATGGAGTTGTTATCAACAGCAACTACATCAGAATTTAAAATATAAGTATAATATAAATATTCTAGACAATGATCTTCATCTAACTGATGTAGATCTGTATAATGCATTTGATTATAATATAATTAGCTTATTTTTTTATAACACTAGTATAACCAGTAATTTTGCATTAAATCATTATATAAACTTACTAGGTAATAGAAGTGAAAAATATTTTAAGGATAAAGCGATATTAGAATTATTATTATCTGTAAAGCATTTACTTTATCATAAAGATTCTCTAGGACGTTTTAGAGTTAGAAGCGATAGAACTGTAAGTTTAATAATGAACTCTGTAAATAACACCATAACAAATTGGCAAATGTACTATTGTATGCTTGCTCATGAAAAAGATTTCGATATAATAAATCACCGAATCAAATTAATCTCAAGAGCATGGCTTAAAAAGCGAAAATATAAATTGAGCTAAGGTTAATTATAGCTATCAGATATATGAAACATAAACTCAATTGCAGGCATGATATTACAATGGGTAGGAGCCGTATGAGATGAAAGTCTCATGTACGGTTCTGTAAGAGAGGTATTCTATCAAGAACTGAAAATACCGACTCCAATAATCCGCCATCCTTAATAGGACGTCGCTGGTTCGAATCCAGCCAGATGCATATGGCTATTAAGTATTACTTGTGAAGACAGTTCAATGATAAATTTAATATTTAGAGCGGGTAGCGGGAATCGAACCCGCATCATTAGCTTGGAAGGCTAAGGTTTTACCACTAAACTATACCCGCTTCACATTATCATATGAAAGATTATATACTATTTATGTATCTAATACAACTTCACTTATAGACAGTGTCATACATTATAAGCCTTCTAGTACTACTCCCAATAATCTTGCTAGCTCAGTGGCTTGATTCTCGACATCGGATAAAAGTAAAGGTTCTCCAACACGAGTTAAAGGTATTTCTCTATTATCTTTTGTTCTTAAATATATCTCTCTCCTAGGCGTAAGACCATCTTGAATAACAACTTTGATTGATTTAATTTCTTGAATAGGATATTCTAAACAAACTATTCGATTCTTACCAGGAAAACCAAGCCTGAAAACAGTAACCAATCCTGAATCGATATCAAATTTATTATAGCCTCCACCAATATTCCAGAAAATGGTAAGCCATAGAAACATACTTAATAATAAAGCTGTTGTTCCATAAAATGTCATTATGATTCCTTGTGGAATAAAAAGCAATTGTGCAGCAGAAGTAAATGGCAATAAATTTTTACCTAGGTAACTGGATAGACCGGCTAAAAAAAATCCCAGCCCACCAGCCAGAATTGAAGATGCCCACCAATAATTACTAATACGTCTTGAACCTTGAATGCTATCCTGTCTTATAAGCATGATTGTTATTGAGATGACTAGATAAAATAAATGAAAGTATGACTTTGCATATCTATATTTCTACAGAAAGTAAAAACAGTATATCATATTGTACTAGTTATATATGACATATGCCTTACATACTAAACATAGATTATGTAAGACAAAAATTTTTGCTATATTAATTTAATTGATTGTAAACTAAAAAACAGGCCTATTGCTAAAGCCATAAATATAGATAAAAATATGATATAACTAATAAAAATACCCATCGATTGCCCTCCTATTATTTTATCTGTACTTAATATCTTGATAAATTATGTAATTAACCAAGCATATATTAATTTGTTAGAGCATGTAAAGATTACAGTTTTCTCTTAATTGTTTGCAATAAAAATATCATATATACATGATATAGTATATCATATATGTATAGTGCTGAAATTATTACTAAATTAATACATCTGGAAAACAGACATATGACAGACTTTATTCGACCTTACAATGATGACCCTTTTGTTGGTAATTTATCCACACCAGTTAGTACCTCTAGTTTTACAAGAGGTCTTTTAAGCAATTTACCGGCATATAGAAGGGGTGTAACTCCTTTAATGCGTGGCTTAGAAATAGGCATGGCACATGGATACTTTTTAGTCGGTCCTTTTGATAAACTGGGCCCTTTGAGAAATACTGATGTAGCACTGCTGTCAGGGTTTCTTTCAGCTGTTGGTTTAATCATTATACTAACTACATGCTTATCTATGTATGGAAATGTTTCATTTGATAAAGAAGATAGCAAAGATGTACTACAAACTTCAGAAGGATGGAGCCAATTTACAGCAGGGTTTTTAGTTGGAGCTGTAGGTGGCGCAGGTTTTGCATATTTATGTCTTGCAAACATACCTGTTCTACAAAGTGTGGGATTAAGTGCAGTCGGATAAAAGCTAGTAAAGGGACTTGAACCCATAACCTGCTGATTACAAATCAGCTGCTCTACCAATTGAGCTATACTAGCAAGATCTTCAATATAGAATTTAATTATAACAGCATTGAATGCATTTTACAATGCATCTGTTTTCCCATTTAGCTTAGAGTAAAGATAGAAAACAGATGCATCTAAAATTATGTGCTATAAGTAATTATTTTGACGTGTAGTCTTACTTATTGTTGCTACAATCAATGTTATCGTTTGAATCAGATTCTTGATGTAGCTCGTTATAGTTATAATCTGTATAATAAGATATAGTTTGATCTAGACATGTTGCGGACCAGCCGATCAATTTTTCATCTTCTAGACGACCATCAAAATCTTCAAAAGCTCTTTCAATGTTAATTGTTTCCATTTCTATTTCTCCCAAAACTCTCTTAATATTAATATACTGATATTATATGTCTTTCGTATTGTCTTGAGAAGCCCAAGATATGAACCTCTACGACATGACACCATGCTAATATACATTTTAGCATATATTTAGATAATTGTCACTATTAAAATACCAGTTCTTACACAACTCTATTCTTCTTTAACAATGTTTTTATTGCTTTAGTTGATACTTTTAATCTAACCCAAACTTTTTTATCTTCAGACCATATCTTTGTCGTTTGCAGATTAACATTCTGTATTTTTTTTGTTCTTACATGCGAATGTGAAATTGAGTAACCATTATTCTTTTTTTTTCCTGTAATTTTACACGTCCTGGACATATTACCTCTTTGGTGACTTTAAATTGATTTATCTAAATACTTATTTAATGTACTTGCTAGTGTCGACTTAGGCACTGCTCCAATTACTGTATCGACTCTTCCACCATCTTTAAAGATCATTAGCGTAGGAATACTTCTAATTCCGTATTCAGTGGCTGTGCTAGGATTCTCATCAGTATTAAGTTTCACTACTTTTATACTTTCGCTATATTCATGCGCTATTTCGTCAACTACTGGAGCAACCATTCTACAAGGGCCACACCAAGGAGCCCAGAAATCTACCAACACAGGTTGATCATGATTTAATACTTCTTCATTGAAAGTAGAATCCATTACTTGAGAAACTAACAAGATTGTTTTCCTCTATATATATTTCCTTGCTGGAATAATTGTAGCATACATTTTATGTAATATATAGCTGTTATCAACAGAATGTACTATTACATTAGCATAACTTATCATTACTATAAATAAAGTAATAATCAGTTGATCACTTAAAGGTGATAGATTATTAAATAGGGTTATAGAAAAGTAAATTCTCTATATGAATAACAAATTCAATATTTATATGTCTTAGATGAACATATAATAAAACAAACCTAAAGAAACTGCCTTATATTCAAGGAGGAATACATGTCTCAATCCGTAGAAGAACGGACAAGGATCAAAAACGAACGTTATGAGTCTGGAGTAATTCCGTATGCAAAAATGGGATACTGGGATCCTGACTACGTTGTTAAAGAAACGGATGTTTTAGCTCTTTTCAGAGTAACACCTCAGCCAGGAGTAGATCCAATTGAAGCATCAGCTGCTGTTGCAGGTGAATCGTCTACTGCAACATGGACGGTTGTATGGACAGATCTTTTAACAGCATGTGATTTATATCGTGCAAAAGCATATAAAGTTGATGCTGTACCTAACTCTTCAGATCAATATTTTGCTTATATAGCTTACGATATTGATCTATTTGAAGAAGGCTCTATCGCAAACTTAACAGCATCAATTATTGGAAACGTATTTGGTTTTAAAGCGGTAAAAGCTTTAAGATTAGAAGATATGCGTATGCCTGTGGCTTACTTAAAAACATTCCAAGGTCCTGCTACAGGTACAGTAGTAGAACGTGAAAGAATGGACAAATTTGGTCGTCCTTTCCTAGGTGCAACTGTTAAACCAAAACTTGGTCTATCAGGTAAGAACTATGGACGAGTAGTTTACGAAGGACTTAAAGGTGGACTAGATTTCCTGAAAGATGATGAGAATATTAACTCTCAACCTTTTATGAGATGGAGAGAAAGATTCCTTTACTCTATGGAAGGTGTAAACCGTGCTCAAGCAGCTGCAGGTGAGATCAAAGGTCACTACCTAAATGTTACCGCTGGTACGATGGAAGATATGTATGAAAGAGCAGAATTCTCTAAAGAACTTGGAAGTGTCATATGCATGATTGACCTTGTTATTGGATATACTGCAATTCAAACAATGGCTGTATGGGCACGTAAAGCAGATATGATTTTACATTTACATAGAGCTGGTAATTCAACTTATTCTCGTCAAAAAGAACATGGCATGAATTTCCGCGTTATCTGTAAATGGATGCGTATGGCTGGAGTTGACCATATTCATGCAGGTACAGTCGTAGGTAAATTAGAAGGTGATCCTTTAATGATTAAAGGTTTCTACAATACTTTACTAGAACCCAGACTTGACGTGAACTTACCACAAGGTATCTTCTTTGAACAAGATTGGGCTGCATTAAGAAAAGTTACTCCTGTTGCATCAGGTGGTATTCACTGTGGACAAATGCATCAACTTCTTGATTATCTAGGAGATGATGTAGTCCTTCAGTTCGGTGGAGGTACAATTGGTCACCCAGATGGTATTCAAGCTGGTGCAACTGCTAACAGAGTAGCATTGGAAAGCATGGTACTAGCAAGAAATGAAGGACGTGATTACGTAAATGAAGGTCCTCAAATTTTAAGAGATGCTGCTAAAACTTGTGGTCCTCTACAAACAGCTCTAGATTTATGGAAAGATATTTCATTCAACTATACTTCTACTGATACAGCTGACTTCGTAGAGACTCCAACAGCTAACGTTTAACTTGAACAAATATTACTCTATTCATCAAATATTTACACATAGATGAGATAGGGCAATATTATTCAGTCCTATTTGCTTAATCATTAAAGGAGTATACAAAAGTGAGATTAACACAAGGAACTTTTTCCTTCCTTCCAGATTTAACGGATGAACAGATTTCTAGGCAAGTTTCTTATGCAATTTCCAAGAACTGGTCTATCAATATAGAACATACTGATGATCCTCATCCACGTAATGCTTACTGGGAACTATGGGGTCTTCCATTATTTGATATTCAAGATCCGGCAGCAGTAATGTATGAAATTGCAAGCTGTCGTAAAGCAAACCCTGGAGTTTACATCAAGGTTAATGCTTTTGATAATACGCGAGGAGTAGAAAGCTGCTGTCTATCTTTTATCATCAACAGACCTATCTCTGAGCCTGGCTTTACACTTCTACGTACAGAAGATGTTGGACGCAACCAGAAATATAGTATCCACAGCTATGCTACAGAGAAACCTGAAGGTGTACGTTACTAGTAATACAAACGATTCAAGAAATCTATTGATTTATATATAAATAAAAAATAGAAAATTATCATAATGGTAATTTTCTATTAAGACAGACTTTTATAATTCACAATGCAACAACATTTTTCTGATGATACTCTTGTTAACTTACAAGAAGAATATAACAAAACTGAAATTCAAGAAGTTATTAATGAACTCGAACGGGAACTTATTGGGCTCATACCTGTAAAGACTAGAATAAGAGAAATTGCAGCTTTATTATTAATAGACAGATTAAGAAAAAGCCTTGATTTGGTTTCTGGAAGCCCTGGTCTACACATGTCCTTTACTGGAAGTCCAGGAACAGGAAAAACAACAGTCGCGATGAAAATGGCAGATATATTACATCGACTGGAATACATTAGAAAAGGACATCTATTAACTGTAACAAGGGATGATCTAGTTGGACAGTATATAGGTCATACAGCACCAAAAACAAAGGAAGTTCTTAAGCAAGCGATGGGTGGAGTGCTTTTCATCGATGAAGCATACTATTTGTACAAAGCAGATAATGAACGGGATTATGGGGCAGAAGCAATTGAAATTCTATTACAGGTCATGGAAAACCAAAGAGATGACTTGGTAGTCATTTTTGCAGGTTATAAAGATAGAATGGATAAATTTTATGAATCTAATCCTGGCCTATCTTCAAGAGTTACAAATCATGTAGATTTTCCCGATTATACAGCGGAAGAACTATTGCAGATTGCAAAGTTGATGATTCAAGAACAACAGTATTGTTTTGCACCTGATGCTGACATAGTGTTGCTAGAATACACTAATAGAAGAATGCAACAACCACATTTCGCAAATGCACGAAGCATAAGAAATGCAATAGATAGAGCCAGAATGAGGCAAGCTAATCGTATCTTTGCAAGTGGAGATAAAATGCTTACAAAAGCTGACTTAGTAACAATACAATCTGAAGATATTTTAAAAAGCAGACTATTTGCAGGTGAATTCGGCAACTAAATAATAGGTCTATATAATTTATATTTATATAGTAACATTAAACTTAATATGTTAGTATATGTGAGATGAGTATTGGCGGTATGGCCAAGTGGTAAGGCAGAGGATTGCAAATCCTTTACCCCCAGTTCGAATCTGGGTGCCGCCTAATTTGCTTTGCTTAGAATGTAAATATAGCATAGGGGGCGTGGTGGAATGGTAGACACAACAGACTTAAAATCTGTTGATCTTTTATGATCGTGAGGGTTCAAGTCCCTCCGCCCCCATAAATAATTACAAAAAATGAAATCATCGATAAGAAAATATTATGTGTATATGTATAAACTGTCTATATGTTCATAAATGTTCCACTTACAAATTCATTAGAAAACAACACGATAGAGTAACTAATGAATACCAAGCAATATTTGATCCTATACACCCAATCATATATGCAAATTTTTCGCATCAGACTCAAAAAGTACAAGTAGACTGGGATGTCGTGGAATGCTCTTCGTTCTTAGAGAAACCGGGCTACTGGAAACAGTCAGAGACTAAAACGATTTCATAGTAATACTATTACGCAGCAATTCTGTGTTTACATTCGATGCTCTAGTTAAAGATATCTTACCTGTTCTAGCAATTTCTACGATCCCATACTGAGATAATAACTGTTCAATCGCTACAATTTTGCCTGGATCACCTGTAACTTCTAAAATTAGAAAAGTTTTAGAAATATCTACAATATGAGCTCTGAAAATATGAACGATATCCAGAATATCAGATCTGTATTGCTTAGATGCATGAATTTTTAACAACATTAGTTCTCTTTCTACTGAAGGGATATTTGTAACATCGTTGACTTTGAGAATATTTACTAACTTATACAACTGTTTAGTTAATTGCTCAATCGTACGATTATCACCTGGTACAACCATAGTAATCCTAGAAATACCCGGTTGTTCTGCTGGTCCAACTGCTAGACTCTCAATATTAAAACCTCTACGTGCAAAAAGACCTGCTATACGGGATAAAACCCCAGACTCATCTTCAACTAAGACAGACAAAGTATGTTTCATAAATTATTTTTATGTAAATAAAAAATAGATATATACAGTAACAATTGATATATGCAAAGATTAAATTCCTATACCTTTTTATGATTATTTTATTATGTATTATCTAATGTTATAATAAGTTCTAGATATTTAACAATATTGTAATTATTAAAGACATTAACATCACCGATAAATAGTGCTAGAAAAAAACAGAAATTTCAAGAAAAAAACTAATGAATTGCCAATCATAAACGAACGAATACCGTTTCCTGAAATACGTCTTATTGATGTGCAAGGGACACAAGTTGGAATTTTATCAATACAAGATGCTTTACAATCAGCTAGAAATGCTGGATTAGATTTAGTGTTAATTAGTAATAAATCCAATCCACCTGTTTGTCGTATAGTAGATTATGGTAAATATAAATTTAATCAGGAAAAAAAAGCAAAAGAAGCAAGAAAGAAACAACATAATTCAACCTTGAAAGAAGTGAAGATGCGTTATAAAATAGAAGAGCATGACTACCAAGTACGAATAAGCCAAGCTTTGCGTTTTTTACAGTCTAGTGATAAAGTAAAAGCTACCATTACTTTTAGAGGTAGAGAAATACAACATGCTAATTTAGCTATAGAACTTCTACAAAAAATGGCCAAAGATTTAGAGGCTGTGGCAGAAATACAACAAGCACCATCACGTGATGGTAAAAATATGGTTATGATACTTACACCTAAAAAGTAAAACTCAATTATTTATCACTAATAACATAAGGAAACAAAATGTCTAGATACAGAGGACCACGATTACGTTTATGTCGTAGATTAGGAGATCTACCAGGACTAACAAGAAAGGTGTCAAAAAAACAAGCACCACCTGGTGAACATGGAGATAAAAATAAAAAACCCTCAGAGTATGCAGTTCGTTTAGAAGAGAAACAAAAACTAAGATTTAACTATGGCCTAAATGAGAAACAATTATTAAGATATATCAAGGCAGCAAAAAAAGTTCAAGGGTCAACAGGATATATTTTGCTTCAACTTCTTGAAATGAGATTAGACAATACCATTTTTAGACTTGGAATGGCACCAACAATTCCAGCAGCAAGGCAGCTAGTAAATCATGGTCATGTATGTGTAAATGGACAAATAGTTTCAATTTCTAGCTACCAATGCAAACCTGGAGATATAATTACCGTCAAACAACAACAAAGTTCTCGACAATTAGTCGAAAAATACCTTATGTTCCCAGGATTAGCTAATATCCCCAGTCATTTGGAGCTGGATTCCAGTAACTTAGTTGGTAAAGTGAATGGTATCATTGAAAGAGAATGGGTTGCTTTACAGCTTAATGAATTACTTATTGTAGAATATTATTCTCGCAAATAAGTTGTTAGCTTTGCAACTCATACTCTAACTATTATTATTTAGCCTCTTAGCTTTATTAATTGCCAATTTACCAATTTGGTGGTTGCTTACTAGTTAAAGAACATATTAGCCTTTGAGTCCAAAGGCTAAAAGTTAATTTATAATATGATAACTGTTTGTGCAAAGAATTATTGTCTGCAGACTTACATAGATATGTTGACTTTATGTTATTATATGCTTCACCAGATGGTATAAATAGGATATTCTTATTTGCTAGATCTTTGTTTATCTCATTATCTTTTAAAAAATCTTCTAAATTATAAACCCTCAAGCTCGGTTGAAAGGGTAATCTATAATCTACTTGTTTATCACGAAAATGCCTCCAAGCGTCAAGAGCAACTGTCTTATTAAAGAAAACAGCAGTATATTTTTCTTTAGAAGGATCACCTGGTATTTGGTAATAATAATTTAGAGGTGTTTTCATTTTACTTTTGTAATTAAAAGATTCTACTGATTCAATAAAATAAATTGGCTGTCCTTGAAAATGATTTTTACCATAATTCTGTTTTTTATCAAAGGTTAATCCTTGCTTATATTTTGGGGATGTCACTAGTTTACCAACTTCTTCAAGATCAGGAAATAAACGAAATTCAGTTCTTGGAGGAGCCAATCTATTTAACTGGTAGTAAGAATGTAAGCCCGTAGATAAAACATGTAGACCATGTTGACTAGAAGAACGAGGATATCTAGCTTTAACAAAATCGCCATATTCTTCTGCGTCTTTAGGATTTACAAAAAACCAACCTTCATATACTGATGAGTCATTATTAGTCCACAAAAAACGATCATAGTACCACTGGTAAACCTTATGAAGAGTATCATTCTTGTGCATAACCTGACTAGCTGGCTCTGCAATCACCATTTGATTAAAACCATTTGCCAAAACAAAAACAGGAAAATTATTATGATGTAATTTTTTGAGTAAAATATTCTGCAAATGACTCGGAAAATTGGGTGATCGTTTATTGGACCATATACCATCTAAATATTTAGGTAAAGTAATATTTAAAGACCTATTCCAAGTATAACGAATAGGTGCTCTGGATAGGCCTCCATCTTTATCTTTCATGACATCTAATTCAGCGTATATGCTACCTTTTTGTAATGCTTTACTAAAATTTGCCATAAATTTTTTCTTGTTATTTTTAGCTATCATTCCATCCTGTTTAGATAATAAAGCAGCATATTTTCGAGCTATTGGATTGGAATCTGATAAAAATACTGTTTGTTTCCAGTATCTATTGAGTAACTCTTGAAACAGTTGTGGGTTATGTTCAGTTTGTTTAGAAAAGCGATATAATGATTCTGCTGCTACTACTAGCTTATATGAAGCTACATAACTTTTAGGTTTAGTACAGAACGAAATATCTTGAGTGTTACTTGCGGTCTTAGTTTCCTTTGATGTATTAGTAACGTACGATATTCTAAACGGTTTGTAGTTGAAGCTATGATTTAGCGTGTGCAAATATGATATAAAAGGCATAAAATTCAATAAACCTATAAGTTCCTATTAATAGAAATACGACTATAGCAAATATAATAACACCTATGTCAAATAGGCTGGAACTACATAAAACTATTCCATGATCTATCATACAATAATATAATTAATATGCTATTTATTAATATAAAAATAAAATTCACAGACATTTACAGTGTAACAAGAGAAAGTACAATTTCGCTTACCATCCATGTTGTACAATTATGCCTTACTCTACTTGAAAAATAAAAACATACCATGGAACTGGTGGGATTTGAACCCACGTCCATGTCAATAACAATATTTCAGAAGCTATCTAATAGATTTCATTAGATAAAGAAAAATATACATAAGATACTTTCATATTTGACTTTACTTAAGCAAATGACATATCAAAAGTTCAATTGACTTAAGAGCAACATATAAAAAACTAATCAGTATTCAAGTGTCCTTAAGATAACTGATACTATGAAGTTTACAAGCAACTTTTTTTAGACTGCTACTAAACTCCGAGATAAAGGAACAATTTGATTTTTTGCATTTATTATTTGAGAATTCACTATCAGCTTTAGAGCCTTTAGCAATTAAGTTTTCTATTCTTCCGAAACAGTATAAACATGTAGAAACCTGACAGTCCCCTATCGCTATAAGAATAATATAATTCGTTGTTAAAAACAAGTGTAGGGATAATTTTACGAGCAAGGAAGGATTTGAACCCTCGACCTCCAGAATCGGAATCTGGCACTCTATCCACTGAGTTACATGCTCATGATAAATTCATACTTAGCCATGATTATTTGAGTAACTTTATTGAATTTCTTTTCAAGCTAACATAAAATAATTTTTTAGCTCAAAAAATCTCAACTAATTCTGAGAATAATGCTGATTTGTTATTAATGCTATTTCCGCCTTTGTTAATTCTATTCCAATATACATCGCATGGCTTGTAGATAGATTTTGATGTAGAAATAAATGAATCCCTATCAATTTACTTATTTGCTGCGCACTATTGCCCACAAAAACTATATACGATAGATCATAGTCGTTCTTAAGTCTACGAATATAAAATTTTATTTTTATACATTCATCAGGTATTACATAAACCTTGCAATAGACATTCATATCAAGGTTCAACATTGGTTGATCAATTTGATTAACAATATTTTGTTTAATTATTTTACTCGAAACTTCTGGGTATAATTCTGACATAAAACATCCAAGAAATCAATCATACTTTCTATTTTCAAGTCTTTGAAAAGCGAGAAACATTAAAAAGACAGAAGTATATTAACAATAGAAAGTTTGTTAATACGTATCACTTTTCAGACATAAGATACTAAAATTAGGTTATATTACTTGTATCAACTAAGTGTAGTTTAATAAATTTGCTATGTATTCAGCTACATTATACTATGACATGAACTATCTAGGAGGATGACTGTATTATGCAAGATGCTATATCTAATATTGTAAATAGATATGATTTAGCTGGTAAATATTTTGATAACGAAGCCTTAAATGAATTACAAGTATACTTTACAACTGGTTTAGATAGAGTAAGAATTTCAGAAATTATCAATGGTCAAGCTTCTAATATAATTAAAGAAACTTCTGCTCAATTGTATGAAGAGCAACCCGAACTTTTAAGACCTGGCGGAAACTCATATACGACTAGAAGATATGCTGCATGTTTGAGAGATATTGAATATTATTTAAGATATTGTAGCTATGCTATCGTAGCCGGCAATACAAATATACTAGATGAACGTGTACTAGATGGACTTAGAGAAACTTACAATTCTTTAGAAGTACCTATTGGACCAACAATACGTAGTATACAAATACTTCAAGATATAATAATTGAAACGGTCACAATCAATAATATTGAGAGTCAACAATTAGAAATTATTGATGAACCTTTTCAACATTTGATTGTGAGTTTGAGCGAGAAAAATATTTAGTTTATTGAAATTATTGAAAGGAATTCTTTATTCATATATATAATAAAAAATCAAACAAATCATGTAATAAATTTATAATTGCAAAATATCACATGAATCAAACTAATTTAGGTGAGTTTACAGAATACTTTATAAAAACATTGAGTGGCATATCTCATACGAAAATCAACGAATTGAGTTTAAGTGTACTGTATATGCTTTTAGGTTTTTTTGTATCGACGACACTTTCTACAATTCCTGGACAAACTGGAGATTGGGGTATTATTGGAGCTGCAATAATAGTAACTTTTTATGAAAGAATTAGTCAACAGACGTATCCTTTGATGATAACAAAAAAGCTTAATAAGATTTTAATCAATAACATTAACTATATAAAAATTGGTATTTTATACGGATTATTTGTAGATGCATTCAAATTAGGTAGCTAATTTACAATTTCCTATATAATTATACATAAGGTCAAAAACTATATTTATTTTGACCAATAATTAATTTTAATTTAAAATTAAAATCTACTACGTTGCAACATCATTCACCATCGATAAAAATAATGCTGGATCACCAGCTTTTGGCGACTGTTCCTGTGGTCTAAACTTACGTACTGGACCAGCCCAATTTAGCTGAGGCATAACTGCCTTATTAATGAATGCCTGAGCAGTTCTAGGAGTTTTTAAATTAAATGGTGTTTCACCCCTACTTCTTTGAGCAATAATTCGTCTTCTTTGATATGGAACAATTGAATCACCAAAATTTTCTGTATATTCTTCACTATCCAATAATAAATCAATGAATGATTCAAGACCTTTAGACCCAATAATTACTGCGAAGGCATATTTTTCTCTTTCGTTGTATATATCACGTCCTAAAACTCTCTGTACACACATTTCTGCAAAACGGTAATTATTATTAACATCATAATTAAGTTTACGGAAACTATCTGATAAGAGTAAACCTTTGATCAAATCTTTTATTTTAATTTGATTGAATCGGAGCTGTGATTCCAGAAAGTACTCTGCATTACTTTTTAAAGTTTGGTGTTCACTAAACACTTGCCTATAAGCAGCCCATATAATTTCGTCCATACCATTAGCAGTTGGCAAATTATCTGTTGTGTAAATTGTGGGCTGCTCATCGCCAGGATATGTTTCAAATCCATTTACACGCTGGTTTTGAGTTGACAAAGAATAATTCAATATTGGAATAGACATAGATGGTCTCCAGTATAACTTATAATATCTTCGATAAACTCGAAGGAGAATTTAATTTATGCTGATATAGCATAATCTTATATTTTATGTACAAGCTTATATATAGAAAGTTTTTCTATACCTAAATACACAAAAATCACTACGCACACTACATTATACTACGAAAATTATTTTAAATATTAGTCAATAGACAAAAAATTGATTTTTTAATTGTTAATTAACAAATATAAAAGAAATATAGAATATATAAGTGAAGACTTAATATTATTTAATTATTTACTATTGCATAGGAAAAAGGAAATCCAAGATCCTTTATCTAAAACAAATAATTATAATATCAAGAGATAAAGTATAGTCATTGTCATTATGAATCAACCAAATAATCTTAGCCTTGAACAGCAATTTAAATTAACTGTAATACGCAATAAGCTTACTCTTTTAGAATTAGAAGAGAGTCAATATTATCTATGTCTAACTCTTGAATATATGTTAATCAAAGATAATATTATTAAGTTTTTGGTAAAGAATCAGCGAATATAACAATATTCAACTTATGTAGATTGATTGATAATAAATACAATTAGCTATTAAACATTAAACAACTGGAATGTTACAGTTTATTAATTTGTTATTTATTTTACAAACAATCTGTCATATATTGTAGTTTCGATACTAATACATCAGCAAGTCCAATAAAAAGACAGCTGAAACAGCTAAGTCCTTTACACATTTAATAGGGAGAGCTCCATGCTTGACGCATTTTCTAGAGTTGTAGTTAATTCAGACGCTAAAGCTGCTTACGTTGGTGGCAGTGATTTACAAGCTCTTAAAAAATTCATCGCTGACGGTAATACTCGTCTTGATGCCGTTAACTTTATCGTATCTAATGCTAGTTGCATCGTATCTGATGCTGTATCTGGTATGATCTGTGAAAATCCTGGTCTAATTGCTCCAGGTGGTAACTGCTATACAAACCGTCGTATGGCTGCTTGCCTACGTGATGGAGAAATTATTCTACGTTACGCTTCTTATGCTCTTTTAGCTGGCGATCCTTCAGTACTAGAAGATCGTTGCTTAAACGGCTTAAAAGAAACTTATATCGCTTTAGGAGTTCCAACTAACTCTTCAGTTAGAGCTGTAAGCATTATGAAAGCTGCCGCTGTTGCATTCATTACTAACACAGCTTCACAACGTAAAATGGCTTGTACTTCTGGTGACTGTTCAGCTTTAGCATCTGAAATCGCTAGCTACTGCGACAGAGTTGCTGCTGCTATTAGCTAAACTAAAGTTTCAAGGTAAGATAAAACTTTATAACAAACTTCTATCTTACAATTCCCACTAGCTAGAATAAATATCCATCCAAGGAGAAAAAAATGAAATCAGTTATGACTACTACGATCAGTGCAGCAGATGCTGCTGGTCGTTTCCCATCATCTTCAGATCTTGAATCAATTCAAGGTAATATTCAACGTGCTGCTGCAAGACTAGAAGCTGCAGAAAAATTAGCAGGAAATCATGAAGCTGTAGTAAAAGAAGCTGGTGATGCTTGTTTTGCGAAATATTCTTACCTTAAAAACCCTGGTGAAGCTGGCGACAGCCAAGAAAAAGTGAACAAATGCTATAGAGATATTGATCACTACATGAGAATTGTTAATTATTCTCTAGTAGTTGGTGGCACTGGTCCTCTTGATGAGTGGGCTATTGCAGGTGCACGTGAAGTTTATAGAACATTAAATCTTCCTGCGGCTTCATATGTTGCTGCTTTCACATTCACACGTGATAGATTATGTGTACCACGTGATATGTCAGCACAAGCTGGTGTTGAATATGCAGCAGCTCTAGATTACATCATTAATGCTCTAAGCTAAAAGCCATCAAAGAATCTTACAATTAAAAACAATTAGTTTTTAATATATTTAATAGCCACCTGTATTTTGTGCAGGTGGCTATTAGTAATAGTTCATACAAAACAACTAGTAGAATTATTTATTAAATCAGTAGAAAAAATACAGATATTTTATTGATTACGATATAATAATATTATCAAATCACAATGATCCACAAGATAATAACTGGAGTTTACCATGAACTGGAATATGGTGCATAACACATTAATAAACACATCTTTTTTACTGCTACTTATTAATTTAATAACTGTCTGGACAACAATCGCTTTTCCTAAATTTATTTGGCTCAAGGTATTCAATAAATGGCAAGTAATTGCAGTTAATGTACTCTTATCAATAGCATTAGGAAGTAGATGGCTTATACATGGGTACTTCCCTCTAAGTAATTTATATGAATCATTAATCTTTCTCACTTGGTGCCTTACATTTACACAGATTCTGATAAATAAACAAATCAAAAGCCAATTAGTAGGAGCAATCAGCGTACCTATAGAAGTATTTATTGTAGCTTTTGCAAGTTTATCATTGCCTCAAGAAATGCAGAAAGCTAGTCCACTAGTACCAGCTTTACACTCTAACTGGCTAATAATGCACGTAACAGTTATGATATTAAGCTATGCTTTTTTACTCATTGGTTCATTACTCTCAATACTATTTTTATTAATCACCAGAGGCCAAGCAGTAAAACTACAAGGAAGTTCAACAGGCTACATAATAGACAACTCACAAATTTCAAATGCTCCATGGAGTTCTTCATACAATAATCAAGTTGAAATTAGCAAACAACAATTATCACAAAAACCATATTCAAAAATAAATTTATTAGAAAGTTTAGACAATTTAAGTTACCGTACTATTGGGCTCGGTTTTCCACTATTAACGATAGGGATCATTTCTGGAGCTGTATGGGCTAATGAAGCATGGGGATCTTACTGGAGCTGGGACCCAAAAGAAACCTGGGCATTAATTACATGGCTTATTTTTGCATCATACTTACATTCTAGACTAACCAAATCATGGCAAGGTAAAAAACCAGCTATTCTTGCTTCATTAGGTTTCTTTATAGTTTGGATTTGTTACTTGGGTGTAAACTTTCTAGGACAAGGATTGCATAGTTATGGCTGGGTTTCGTAAATATATAATCTAATGCAACATTTCGTATATCAATATGCATATTCAATAAAATGTTAATTCTTATAATATTCATATTGAAAGAAACTATATTGTCACTTAGAATATGTTTATGTAGCAAATAACATAACATATAATAACAAAACTTTATCGATTGACATATGAATATTAATACCACAATAGCTCTGATTAACACAAACACAATGTGGTCTACCCAGATAGCATTTATTATGATAACAAGTAATATTTTTGCTGTTAGTGTTGGAAGATATGCTATACAAGTTCGAAACCTTGGTCCTTCCATACCCATCGCTGGATTAGAAGGATTTGGTTTAACAGAGTTATTAGCAACTACAAGTCTAGGTCATATAATTGGCGCTGGAGTTATACTTGGCCTACGAAGTAGTGGTTTGTTATCTTAACACTAAATTAGGTCTTTCATCAATCAAAAAATATAGTCTTATGGGCAGTGAATAATAATAGTTTATGCTTGATATTCATAAAAAGTGCCCATTGTTCTAAATTTTTGATATCGTCTCTTGATAAGCTCATCACTATTTAAGCATAGTAGTTTTTGTAACTCCGTAGATAAAGTCATTTTTAAATATTCTGCGGCTAATTTAGGGTTAGCTTGAGAACCACCTATAGGTTCAGACACAATATTATCAATGATCCCTAATACTTTTAAATCTGATGATGTAATTTTTAAAGCTTCAGCGGCTTCTGGCGATTGTTGGCTATTTTTCCACAATATAGCTGCACATGCTTCTGGAGTTGCTACAGTATATACTGCAAATTCTAGCATGAGCATAATATCACCAACACCAATACCTAAAGCACCTCCTGATCCTCCTTCTCCTATTACAGTGCATATAATTGGTACCTTCAAAGCAAACATTTCACGTAGATTCATAGCTATAGCCTCGCCTTGGCCTAATCTTTCAGCTTCAATACCCGCCCATGCACCGGGAGTATCAATAAATGTAATTATAGGAAAACCAAAATTATTAGCATATTTCATAAGACGCAGTGCCTTACGATAACCACCAGGCGATGGCATACCAAAATTTCTAGTTACATTATCCTTAGTATCTTTACCTCTTTGATGACCGATAAACACTACTGATTGGCCATTTAACTTTCCTATACCACCGACCATGGCAGGATCATCTGCGCCACCTCTATCTCCATGTAACTCCATCCAATTATCTAAAATATAAGGTATATAATCTAGTGTTGTCGGACGCTCTGCTTGCCTAACTAAATGGAGACGTTGAAGAGGCGCAAGAGATGAAAAGATATCTTGCTTAAGACCCAAAAGATCTTTATGGAAAACATCCAGATCTTTATTTACAATTATTCTATTATGTTTAATTAAGTCAGACAAATGGAGAATCTGGTTTTCAAGCTCTATAACGGGCTTCAAAAAGTCTAATGAGAGAGCTTTTCTTTCGCTAGTAGTCATAAGTATTTAAATTAAAAGACTGTATAATATAATATTTAAGATAAATAAATGGTCTTATATAATAAGAACATCAATCTATCCTAGTTACTGTATTTTCTTGATGAGAATTCTAATAAATCAGAAAGGTCTGTAAAGATATTAATAACTTGATCAGTAACCTCAACACTGTTATGAAGGAACATATAGAATAGATTAAAGAAACGTGGATCATCGAAACGCTGTGAAATTCTAGTTGTTGCTCTAACCAAATCATCATAGTTTAAACCTCTATCTCCTTGAACATATGATAAATGGCATAATATCTTGTCGTCACTGCAACTATCTGACAGAGGATTAAGTATAACATTACTACTTATTTGAACTTCTTCTAGAGGTAAAATATCAAGTACTGCATCATTGAGTAAGCCTGTTTGATTACTTTCAATTAATGAATTCTTAGGTATTACTAGTCTTCTAGAATGAATATTTATTATAGCTAAAACAGAATTTAGCTCACTACTTATATCTACAACAGAACCAATATTTAAGCCCCTTAATCTTACAGGAGTACCAGGCTTTATGCCATAAGCACTATCAAATTCAACAAAGACAGAATAACCAGTGTTAACGAAAGTTTTATTTATAGTGAACCATGACGCTATAATAAATAGTATCATTAAACACAAAAAAATGATTTTTTGCAGGTCAGTTCTAATGTCAGATGATATATTTTTCATTATACAAATTTAATCTGAAAATAGTTTCCTAAAGTAATATTTATCAAGTAATCTGTAGTATATCAACATTATCAAATGTAAATCCATATTTATAGGACTTATCAATAAGAGAATGATTAACTTGCATAGCATATCTCATCTCACTCACTTCCTTGCATAACTCTAATGAAGTGCTAAACTCACGAAAGAAAGATCCTACTCCTACTCCACAAGCTCCACAAGATATAGCGAGTGGTGCTGTGAGAGAGCTTATACCAGAAGATGCGATAATTGGTATATTTATATAATTCGATAAAACTACTGTACTGGAGAGAGTAGCTGATGCACAATTAACAGCATCTAATAAATTAGACATAGTATTTGACTTACTAGTATTGCCTTCTGTCTGTAGCATATCAACCCCTAACTGCTCTAAATGTTGAGCTAGTGACAATTGATCATATAAATCTAAAGTATGAGGTATGGTTACACATAAAGAAGCATTTGGAACTCTAAATCGGAGTTTTTTTACTGTCGCAATGATTTGTTCAGGAGTAAAAGTTATATTCTTGGCATAAAATATATCAAAATTACCTAATTCTAACATATCAGCTCCTGCATCATAGCATGCCTCAAGTTCTCTAACAGATATAGATGAAACACATACCGGAATTGAGGCCATTGTCTTAATTTCTTTTAATAAGTCAGTATTAGCTGCAATGTCTAAATAAGTAGAACCTCCTACTTCAGCTGCCTTTATTTTATCGCTAAATGTATTAATACTAAAATTATTAATGCCTATAATAGTTTTTAAAAGTCGTTTTTCGTGACAAGCTTCATTAATTAGACCATGTAATGCCATATATTTGCAATATCCTATTATCAAAACGAATTTAGTATTCTTTCATAAACTAAAGATGAATATAGTGCAGGATAAATACCTGCAACACTATACTCATCTTATATAATACAACTACTTAATAAGCTAAGCCCATACTTCTTGTAGTTTCGGCACCCAAATAAACCCTTACACTTAGAAAGTCAGTTGGGCACGCTGTTTCACAACGTTTACATCCTATACAATCTTCAGTTCTAGGAGAAGATGCTATTTGTCCCGCTTTACAACCATCCCAAGGTACCATTTCTAAAACATCACAAGGACAAGCTCTCACACATTGAGTACAACCAATACAAGTATCGTAAATTTTTACATTATGAGCCATAAATCTAAGTATTTTAATTAAGTATTAAGTATACACGTAAATAAACTAAACGAATCAGATTGATTTTTATTATATGTCAATTTGTATAACTTTAGCTATTAAATAAGAAAACTTTATAAAAGTATTGACCTAGATTTTGAAGTTGCAGTATTAGTTAAAGGGCTATTTTGTTCTGATGGTGGAACAATCTGCCAAAATAAGTTTCTGAAATTTTCCCAAGATTCTAATATCTTTTCAGACTTTTTACTCTTTGTTTTCTCTAAATGCATCATCAACAGAGTCTTTAATTGTTCTTCGCCTTCTCTAGTCTTAATTTTTTGCACTTGAACAATCTCTTTGTTAATTCTATCTAGCAACTCATCTTTCTCATCCAAGAAATATGCTATACCACCAGTCATACCTGCAGCTATATTTCTTCCAGCAGGTCCAGTAACAACAACAGTTCCACCTGTCATATATTCACATGCATGATCACCCACACCTTCAACAACTGCCTGTGCAACTGAATTTCTTACGGCAAATCTCTCGCCTGCCTGGCCACCAACGAACAGATAACCTCCTGTAGCACCATAAAGACATGTATTACCAATAATAACTTGCTTATGCGACACAAAATTCACTCCTAGAGGAGGAACAATGATAATTTCTCCGCCATTCATACCTTTACCAACATAGTCATTAGCTTCACCACAAAGATAAAAACTCATGCCTTTACAAAGAAATGCACCATAACTCTGTCCAGCTGATCCATAAAATGCTAAATTAATAGATCCACTAAAACCCGTATTACCATAAGATTGTACGATCTTACCTGCTATCCTTGCTCCAACTGAACGGTTTGTATTAACGATTTTCACTTTTTTATCAACCGAAGAATGATTCTGGATAGCATGCACGATACTTGGATCAGCTAATAACTCATCGTCCAGCACTGGCCCATTTGAATTTGGTTGTTTCAATAAATGTTCTTGAAAAACGTTAGAATTGCTTAGAGGTTTATTGAATAAAGTATCAATTGTTAAATTCGATGTTTTCGATAAAGTTATATCTTTATTTTTTTCCAATAAATCAGTTTTACCTATAATTTGGCTTAAGCTTGAATATCCTAAGGAAGCTAAAACGGATCTTACTTCTTCAGCGATAAAAAGAAAAAAGTTTACTAAATCAGAAGGAATACCCGGATAACGATTGCGTAAATCTTGCCTTTGAGTAGCTACTCCAACAGGACAGTTATTAGTATGACAAATCCTTGCCATTACACAACCAGTTGCAATCATTGCAACTGTACCAAATCCAAACTCCTGTGCTCCCATGAGAGCTGCCAAAATGATATCTAGACCTGTTCTCAAACCACCATCAACTCGTAATATCACTTTGTTCCTTAAACTGTTTTCGGTTAATAGCTGATGTACTTCCGTAAGACCCAATTCCCATGGACCACCAGCATGTTTAATTGAACTTAACGGTGAAGCACCAGTACCACCATCATGGCCTGAAATTTGAATAATATCTGCATTTCCTTTAGCAACACCTGCTGCTACAGTACCTATACCCATTTGAGCAACCAATTTTACTGACACTTTAGCTGATGGATTAATTTGATGTAAATCGAATATTAACTGTGCTAAATCTTCAATGGAATATATGTCATGATGAGGAGGAGGAGAAATTAAAGTCACACCAGGTTTACAATTACGGAGTTGAGCAATATAAGGACTTACTTTTTTCCCTGGTAACTGTCCGCCCTCTCCTGGTTTGGCACCTTGGGCAATTTTAATTTCTAATTGCTGGCCACTCATTAGATATTCTGGTGTTACACCAAAACGACCTGATGCAATTTGCTTAATCGCAGAATTTGCACAATCATTTGCCTGTAAACCTTTCAAATGCGGAAAATCTTTCGACAAACCTGAATCAGCTACAGGATTTATATTTTTAGATCGATTAGGATCTTCACCTCCTTCTCCTGAGTTTGATTTCCCGCGTATTCTATTCATAGCTATAGCTAAAGTTTCATGAGTCTCTCTTGACAAAGCACCCAAGGACATACCACCAGTACAAAATCTTTCCAAAATCTTCTCTACAGGCTCTACTTGATCAATAGCGATAGGTTGATTATCACTTTTAATTTGAAGTAGATCACGAAAATTGGTGGGCGGTCTATCTTCTAACAATAACTTATATTTATTATACAAATCTGTATCTTTAGATCGGACTGCTTTATGCAAAGTCTTAGACATCTCTGGATTATTGACATGATACTCAGCACCAGGACGATATTGCACATAACCCAGATTCTTCAGTTTTTTAGGCAATGCTTTATCAAAAGCTTTGATATAGTTTTTTTCAACCTCTTTGCTTAATTCTTGCAAATTCATACCACCTACTCTTGAGACTGTTCCTTTAAAAGCAAAGTCTACAATATCCGCCCCCAAACCTAATATTTCAAAAATTTGAGCACCATGATAGCTCGACAATAATGAAATACCCATCTTAGATAAGATCTTCAACAAACCTGCTTTAATAGCTACACGATAATTATCTTGAGCTTGTTCTATACTTAACTGATTAATTTTACCGTTGCCCATCAGTTTCTGCGTCTTAGGATGATGCCACCAATTTCTAGCGGTTTGAAATGCCAAATATGGACATATAGCACTGGCACCATAACCTATTAAACAAGCAAAATGATGTGTATTCCAACATTGAGCTGTTTCAACGACAATCGAAATTTGTTGTCTTAGATTATGCTTAATCAAATAATGATGTACAGCTCCAACCACCAATAAAGGTGGTATAAAAATTTCATCTTCATTAAGTTCAGCCGTAAAATCTGTTAGAATTAAAACCTCATTTTTTTCCTTAGCAAACTTTAAAGCCTGCTCACAAATATCTTGAATTGGCTTGCTTACGTCAAAAGACAAAGCGTCTTTTTTACAAAGAGTACTGATTCTTTTGCATTTCAATTGATCTAGTTCTAATTGCTCAAGCTCCTTTTCATTTATAATTGGTGAATCCAATTGCAAACTTCTTGCACAATAGTCTTGAGGAGACAACAGATCCCCTTTCGGGCCAATAGTCACATTTAAAGACATCACAAGATTTTCTCTCAATGGATCTATTGCTGGATTAGTTACTTGAGCAAATCGTTGTTTAAAGTAATCGTACAGAAGATGTGGATTATGTGATAAAATCGCTAGAGGAATATCATCACCCATGCAAAAAGTTGGCTCTTTAGCAGAACTGGCCATGTGCTCAATAACTAATTCTACATCTTCATTAGAATATCCAAATGCAGTATGAAAACGCATTAAATCTATGTCAGTCTTAATATTTTCAATAACATAAGGCTGCTTAGGAAGAAGTCTCCTATACTGATTAAGCCACTTGCCGTAAGGCAGTTTTTGAGCTATGCGATTTTTCAAAGACCAATTATCCGAAAGATTACCTTTAATTAGATCGACAGATAACATTTGTCCAGGACCTAATCTTCCTTTAGTTTTAATCTTTTCAATTTCAAGATCAACAACTCCACTCTCTGAAGAAACAATAATTAAATTATCTGTCGTAACGCAATATCTAGCAGGTCTTAGACCATTACGATCCAAACTAGCGCCAACACTTTTACCATCAGTAAAAACAACCAAAGCTGGACCGTCCCATGGTTCCTGTAAATGGCTATAGTAATCATAAAAATGAGTAATATCAGGAAAGTCTTTTAAGGCTGGCTGGTTACGGTAAGCTTCGGGGATAAGAATCATTAATGCTTCTTCAGGAGATATACCAGAAGATACCAATAATTCCGTTGCTGCATCAAGATTTGCTGAATCACTATTTTCGTAATTGATAATCGGCTTAATATCATCCAGTCTTGAATTCAAGAACTTATGATTGAACAATGATTCCTTGGATTTCATCCAATTTAAATTCCCTAGAAGTGTATTGATTTCACCATTATGTGCAATAAATCTCATAGGCTGTGCTAAAGGCCATTTAGGCATTGTATTAGTGCTAAAACGTCTATGATATATAGCAAATACACTCTTATACTGAGGATTATACAAATCTTGATAAAACTGGCCTAAAACAGCAGAACGTAACATACCTTTATAAATTATTGTTCTAGAAGAGAAAGAACAAATATAAAACTGATGACTTGTGGATTTACATTGCTGAGCAATAGTTTTTTCAATTCTTTTTCTTACAGCATACAAAGTGGATTCTAAATAATCACCTTCTAGATTTTCAGCTTTCACAAAACATTGCTTAATAATGGGCATTGTTTCTCTTGCTTGTCTTCCTAGTACTTCTTCGATAACAGGAACATCTCGCCACCCCAAAAACTCCAGTTTTTCATCTTCAATTACCCATTCAAATAATTTCTGTAAACTTTCCAAATGATCAGAAGGAAAGAAAACCATAGCAACACCCACATTATTATGGCTTGTAGGACAAAATTTTTGAAACAGATCCCAAGGTATTTGTGTTGTAATGCCAGCTCCATCACCTGTATTACGATCTGCACTACAAGCACCGCGGTGCTCCATACAATTCAAACACTTCAATGCTTGAACAACTAATTGATGGGTAGGTTGTACTGAAGGTTTTGCCAGAAAACCTACTCCGCAGGCATCTCTTTCTTTTAAAATTGATGGTTGACCTACATAATTACCTAATAAGGAAGTATAATATTTTGATACTTGCATATATTTATTAATAAAAGATTAAAAAAAGTGAATATAAATATGTTTAAGATAGGTTTTGCAACTTATCTAGTCACTTCATCAAGTAAGATGTTAATTCTATTGAGTACAACGTATACATTACTTACACTCATAAAATTAAAGTATGTATTGCAAAGATATAAATTAGATATAACTATTTATTTTTTTATAGTAAAATTACATAACCAATAAAGCTCATATCTATATATCCACTCTTATAATTATTACATATATCTATGACAAATCTATAAATTTGATTTTGTCTTCTTACAAAAGAACGTAAATCTGCTTTGAATATCATACAGGCTATGTTAGAATCATAATTACATGCCTATTAAATAAACACAAAATGTTTTACTCCCATCTTATAGAATCAAACCAGATTATATACAAAACTGAAGATCTGCTTGAAGCAGCATCTAACCGTTTTAAAATAACAGTACAAGTCGCAAACAGAGCTAAAAGACGCAAATATGAAGACATAGATATAGTTGATGATCCTAGAATCAAACCAGTTATTCGTGCGATTCTTGAAATGGCTGACGAAATTAGCCAACCAGAGATAATAGGTGATTAAACAGAAAGAAGCCAATGTAATAATTCTTAAAATATATCAACTTATAAAGGATTGTATAATTTATATCTAAGTTAGCTCATTCACATTAATGATTCTCAGATAACTGATCCAACAATACTGAATAGTATTGAAAAGACAACTAAGAATCTAAACTATTTCAACTTTATATCAGGGAGATAAACTATATGTTAGACGCATTTGCTAAAGTCGTTGCACAAGCTGACGCAAGGGGAGAATTTTTAAGCAATACGCAACTTGATGCACTATCTACTATGGTAAGTGAAGGTCAAAAAAGGTTAGACGTAGTTAATAAAATTAACTCGAATGCTTCAGCAATAGTCACTAACTCTGCGCGTGCTCTTTTTGCAGAGCAACCACAGCTAGTACAACCAGGAGGCAACGCATATACAAGCAGAAGAATGGCTGCCTGCTTGAGAGACATGGAAATTGTATTAAGGTATGTAAGCTATTCAATGATAGCTGGAGATTCTAGTGTGCTAGATGATCGTTGCTTAAATGGACTAAGAGAAACATATCAAGCTCTGGGTACACCTGGCACATCTGTTGCTGTAGCAATTCAGAAAATGAAAGAAGCATCTATTGCTTTAGCAAATGATCTTAATGGAGTACCTTTAGGAGATTGTAGTGCATTGACAGCTGAGCTAGGAAGTTACTTCGATCGTGCAGCTATAGCTGTTGTATAACATTAATAGCGAGTTATTAGAAATACATTGAAGTTTAATGAAACAATACAAATCATTTTATTAATTAAAGGAAAAATTTTTTATGAAAACGCCAATCACGGAAGCTATAGCATCAGCAGATAGTCAAGGACGTTTCCTTAGTAATGCAGAGTTACAAGCTATTACAGGAAGATATGAACGTGCTTCTGCAAGCCTTGAAGCAGCTCGCTCATTAACTAACAGTGCACAAAGACTAATCACTGGAGCTGCACAAGCTGTTTATACTAAATTTCCTTTTGTAACCCAAATGCCTGGACCAACATACGCTTCAAGTGCAATTGGTAAAGCTAAATGTGCAAGAGATATTGGATACTACTTGCGCATGACTACTTATTGTCTAGTGGTTGGTGCAACAGGACCAATGGATGAATATTTAGTGGCAGGTCTAGAAGAGATTAATCGTAGTTTTGAACTTTCACCAAGTTGGTACATAGAAGCTTTACAATATATTAAAAATAGCCATAATTTATCAGGACAAGTAGCAAATGAAGCGAATGCTTACTTGGACTATGCTATTAATACTCTTAGCTAATATAAATCAAATATTTGATTTATAAAGATTTATAAAATAAATAAACCGCAATGAACAGCGTCGTCAAGGCATTTACGGCGGTTTTTTCGTATATAAATTAAATTTATAATTTATAAGAGATTATTAAGTAATATTATAAATAATTAGTGATATCATAAAACAAGTATCTTATTTATTTCTATATTTAGTAATTCTCATGACAGATAACAAAATTCATCCTGTTGTTTTAACTATTCTAGACGGCTGGGGATTAAGCGATAATACACATGGTAATGCAATTAATTTAGCTAATACACCAACAATGGATACATTACGCAAAGCATATCCCACAACATCACTGAGCGCATCCGGACTTGATGTTGGCCTACCAGATAATCAAGTCGGTAATTCTGAAGTTGGCCATACATCCATTGGAGGCGGAAGAATTATCTTACAAGATTTAGTAAAAATCACACAAGCGATAGATGATAAAAGCTTCTACAATAATCACGTTTTCAATTCTATATGTGAACATACTGAAAAACATAAAAGCCAAATACATCTTATAGGTCTTTGCTCTGATGGTGGTGTACATTCACACATAACACATTTATTGGCATTACTTAAATTGCTAAAAAACCGCAACATCGACAAAGTCAATATTCATTTTATTTCCGATGGCCGAGATACTGATTCCCACTGCGCAATTGAATTTATTGATAATATAGAGCATCATATAAAGAAACTAGGCATTGGAAGAATAGCCACAATCAGTGGAAGATATTATGCAATGGATAGAGATTGTAGGTGGTCCAGAACAGAAGCCTTTTACAAAGTTCTTGTTGAAAATGATAATATACAAAGAAAAAAACCTCAGGAACTTATAAGATCCTTTTATGAACAAGAAATATCTGATGAGTTTATTATACCTACAAGAATTAACAATGGCATACTTGAGGATAATGACGGTATTATTTTATTTAACTTTCGACCTGACAGAATGAGACAAATTTGTCAGGCGCTATCTAAAGAAAACTTTAAAGGATTTTCAACACAAAAAATCAATAATTTACAGATATGTACTTTTACACAATACGATTCCACTCTTAATATACCAATTGCTTTTAAACCTTCTAGCAAAAACAATTTTTTAGGTGAAGTCATATCCAAACATCAATTGAAACAACTTAGAATAACTGAAACAGAAAAATATGCCCATGTAACATATTTCTTCAATGGTGGCCTGGAAGAACCCTGTTTAGGAGAGGACAGAGAGCTTATATCTAGCCCACAGGTAACCACTTATGATGAATCTCCTTCCATGTCGGCAACACAGATTACAGAAAGTGTACTTGCAGCTCTGGAAAAAGATATATACTCATTAATTGTCATCAACTATGCCAATCCCGATATGGTAGGACATACAGGCAATTTAGCAAGTACCATAGAGGCAATAGAATTTGTCGATCAACAACTTGCTAAATTACTAGAAGGCATTAGTAAAGCACGAGGAACTATGATTATTACAGCTGACCATGGTAACGCCGAATGCATGATCAATATAAATCAAAAAATATGTAAATCACATACTACTAATTTGGTACCATTTATTTTGATTGAAAATGAGAAAAATAAGATTGATGGGCATCAAGAAAATCCAAGATTAAGACAAACAGGTTCATTAATAGATATAGCCCCAACTATCATCGATATTTTGGAATTGAATAAGCCCGATGAAATGACAGGACAAAGTTTAATAGAACCTTTGAAGCACGGGTATAAAAATACAGTTAAACTATAAAGAAAGTGTTCGCTATTATGGAATGTTATTAACATTGCAAATTATAAACTATGGATATTAACCCTGATACAGACTTTATTAAAATTTGGCAATACAACTTCTTTAAGCAATATAAACAAAGTATTCGCAGAGGTCTTGCTATACCAAAACAAATGCGTATACTACTAACCAGTAATGGATCTTTCACAAGAAATAGTACCATCATATATAATAAGCGGACAAATATATTATTGATAAAACAAAAACATGACTTACACAAAGTACAATACAACAATATAGAAAAAGAATGTAAAGCAAAGTATTATAGAGAAGTTTGGCTCACACAAGATCCAGATAAAAAAAAATTATTTTTGCTAAGTCACAAGGATGTACAACAAAAAACATATCAACTTTAGTTACAAACTCCAAGATACCAATTGGCAAAACATTCATTGAAGCCGAAATTAATGCCCATAGAGACTTAGTAAGTGTATACAGTGGCTATTGCAATGATTTAGAAAAATATTTTGGATGCCAAGGGATTTTATGGGGACGTTCATACAAAATCCTCATAAACCCTAAAATTGAAATCATTATTCACGAAATCTTTTCACCAACTTTAGTAAAAGATTTCCAATTATATAAATAAATCGCTTATGTTTAATCTTTTCGGTAATAATCCTAATAAAATTTTACGCAAATATGAAGAAAAAGTTGACAGAATTAAACTAATCTCTTCAGAAATGAAAGAATGGGATGACTTAGAAGTACAGACCCAAACAAAGAAGTTTAAAAAACGAATTCAAGAGGGTTCTGATATCAATGCACTTTTGCCTGAGGCATTTGCAACTATTAAAGAAGCATGCAGAAGGGTTCTTCACATTAATTTATTCGATGTACAAATATTAGGTGGCATTATTTTACATGAAGGAAATATTACTGAAATGAAAACCGGAGAGGGAAAAACTTTAACCTCTACATTACCTGCTTATCTTAATGCACTAACCGGAAGCGGTGTACATATTGTAACAGTTAATGACTATCTTGCAAAAAGAGATGCTGAATGGATGGGTCAAATTTATAGTTTCTTAGGTATCCAGACAGGACTTATACAACAAAATATGGATGCAGCTAATAGAAAAATTAATTATAATAAAGACATTACTTACGTAACAAATAGCGAGTTAGGCTTTGATTATCTAAGAGATAATATGGCTATTGACAAAGATGATATTGTACAAAGAGATTTCAACTTTTGCATAATAGACGAAGTGGATTCAATATTGATTGATGAAGCTAGAACTCCATTAATTATTTCTGGGCCATCAGATATACCTAACAACCAATACATAACGAGTAATACACTCGCACAAAAATTAATTGTGAATCAACATTATGAAATTGATGAGAAAGCTAAAAATATTATTCTAACTGACGAAGGAATTATATTTTGTGAAAATTTCTTACAAATATCCAATATTTATCAAATTGAATCTCCTTGGGCACAATATATCTTAAATGCACTAAAAGCACAAGAATTATTTCTAAAAGATAGAAATTATATTATAAAAGATAATAATGTAGTAATTGTAGATGAATTTACAGGACGTATAATGCCTGGAAGAAGATGGAGTGATGGTTTACATCAAGCAATAGAAGCAAAAGAACAAGTGGACATTCAAAATGAAAACCAGACTTTGGCATCTATTACTTATCAGAATTTTTTCCTACTTTACCATAAACTATCTGGAATGACAGGAACAGCTTCAACAGAATCACCAGAGTTCGAAAAAATTTACAAAATCAACGTAGTATCTATACCTACCAATAAAACATGTATAAGAGAAGATCTACCTGATTTAGTTTACAAAAGAGAATTCAATAAATGGACAGCAATTGCCAACGAATGCTATGACATGTATAAAATAGGTCGACCTACTTTAATTGGGACAACTAATGTTGAAAAGTCAGAATTACTCGCAAAACTTTTAAAAGAATATGGTCTACCATATAATTTACTTAATGCAAAACCTGAAAATGTTGAAAAAGAAGCAGAAATTATTGCACAGGCAGGACAATCAAAAACTTTGACCATCGCAACAAATATGGCAGGAAGAGGGACAGATATTATACTTGGAGGTAATGCACAACAATTTAGTAAATTAATAATACTTCAATCTATTAAAGACTATTTTATACATGAACAAAAATTACAGATTGATAATTATCAACCAGATCAAGAAATAAAAAGATATCTAAAAAATATGATTTCTGCTTTAAAACAAAAAAAAATATTTGATCATATGACCAATGAGGACATTTTATCATATACAGAACTGAATCTACTTGATACACAAGAATTACAGTACAATCAAATAGATATCATAAAGACAACTTATAATCAAGTTTTTTCACTGTATGATAAAATTTTTTCACTTGACAGAAAACAAGTGATCGAATGTGGAGGTTTGCATGTCATTGGAACTGAAAGGCATGAATCAAGAAGAATAGATAATCAATTACGCGGTAGAGCAGGTCGTCAAGGAGACCCTGGATCCTCTCGTTTCTTTCTAAGCCTTGAAGATAATTTGTTAAGAATATTTGGTGGTGATAAAATCTTAAACTTAATGGAAACACTAAATATTGATGATGAAGTACCAATAGAATCCGTTATATTAAATCGAAGTTTAGATAATGCACAGAAAAAAGTAGAATCATATTATTATGACATCCGCAAGCAACTATTCGAATATGATGAAGTATTAAACAATCAACGTCAAGCAATATATGCAGAGCGTAAAAGAATTTTACACTCCACATATGTTAGAGACTGCTTACTAGAATATGGAGAAAATACAATCGATGAAATTGTTGATTTCTACTATCAAGAATATAACCAGCAATTAGCACAATATAATACTTCAAGAGAAAAACAAATTCATAAAAAAATTCAAGTAATATTAAATCTTCCGTCCGAGATCGTAGTAAATTTACTCAATGATATGGGAGAGAGAGAAGTGAAATCATTTTTATATGAACAATTTAGAATAACATATGATTTAAGAGAAGCGTATTTAGAGCAACTTAGGCCTGGATTAGTCAGACAATTAGAAAAATATTATTTACTACAACAAATTGATACCGCATGGCAAGAACATTTAGAAAAAATGGCAAATTTAAGAGAATCCATTGGCTGGAGAAGTTATGGACAACAAGATCCACTTACTGAATATAAAAATGAAGCTTTTGGCTTATTTATAAATATGATCACTTATATTCGAGAAACTGTAAGCTACTTCATCATGAGATCAAGATTGGTTATAGACCCTGAAAAAGTTATGTAAGAAAATTAAGCAAGATTTAATCAAAAGTATTGACAAATCATAAAAATCAAGCTAAAGTGTGAATCATAGTAAATGGCTAACGCCCCCATCGTCTAGAGGCCTAGGACATCTCCCTTTCACGGAGGTAACGGGGATTCGAATTCCCCTGGGGGTATATAAAACAAGAACTATTTTCTCAAAGTTTTTTTAACTGATAAACAGAATTGCTCTAAATTCGCTAGACCACGTTCTATATCTACATCAGACAAGCATTTCACAAAAGCTGAACCAATAACTATGCCATCAATATTCCACTGCATGACTTGTTTAACATGCTCTGTATTAGATATGCCAAAACCCATGATTAATAACTTATCTGTTTGAAGCTTTATGCGATCAACAAATTCACCCATATCATGGTTGATCTTATGACGTATACCCGTCACGCCTGTAGAGCTTACAATATAAATTAAGCCTGGAGATTTTTGAATAATATCTTTGATCCTTTGCGGTGGACTAGTTGGTGTGATAAGAAGAATTAACTCAATAGACAATTCATTACATAAGCTAATCATATAATCGGTCTCTTCTAAAGGCAAATCAGGAACAATTAAACCTTGTACACCAGCTCTAGCTATATCTTCAATGAAAGATTTTATACCTCTAGCTAGTATTGGATTATAATATGTAAACAAAACTATAGGAGCACGGATAGTTCCCTTAACCCTATCTAGTAATTCTAAAAGAAGATCAAAATTCATCCCTTGTTGTAATGCTTCTTTAGAGGCTTCTTGAATAATAGGACCATCTGCTAAAGGGTCAGAGTAAGGCAAACCTATCTCGATAATATCTGCACCCGAATGATCCAATAACTTTAAAGCCTTTTCAGTACTTTCAACATTCGGGCTACCAGCTGTAATAAATGGAATTAGACCACATGTTTCTTGCAACACACGCAAAGTAGATGAAATTATTGCCATATAAAGAAAAACTTAAACATTATAATAACCAATACTATATAACACTCTACTCAATTTTCACAAGATCCATGGGTTGCCCGGGACTCGAACCCGGAACTAATCGGTTAAAAGCCGAGTACTCTACCATTGAGTTAGCAACCCGCTTATAACAAATATACTATAAATAAATAAATAACATAGGTATTCAATAATATCAAGTACCCTGTATTCAATAAACCAAAAAATCTATAGCTATATGCATACCTTTTTACATCAAAAATTAATAGACAATCTTTATACAAAACTTGATTTAGAAACGAATACATCCATACTTTTGGCTATTTCTTCAGGACAAGATTCACTGTGCTTACTAAGACTAATATTAGATTTACAAAAGAATTCAGCATTTAGATTTGGTATTATACATATTGATCATCAATGTAGAAGTGACTCTACCTACAATGCAACACATTTAGTGAATATCATTAAACATCTAAATGTACAATCTTATATATATCAATTAAACCCTAAAAAATACTCTGAGCATGCATTAAGAGAACTTAGGTATGAAATTTTTATGACAACAGCTTTGAATAATTGTTATGATACTATAGCTACTGCACATACATTAAGTGATCAAACAGAAACATGCTTATTTAACATGATCAAAGGTGGAGGGTTAGATATTGTAAATAGTCTAACATGGAAACGAAATTTATATAATCGTCTTCAACTGATCAGACCTATATTAAATTTTGACCGGTCAGAAATCACATGGCTATGTAGGTATTATTCATTACCTGTATGGTTTGACTACACAAATATATATTACACTTATAACCGAAATAGAATACGTCACGAGATCATACCATATCTTAAAGAATACTACCAGATAGATATAGAAAGATCATTAGGAAAGTTTCTTGAAAATCTTTATAATGATTCTGAATATTTACGACAAAATACTTTAAAAGGCTATCTAAAAGTCAAACATCCTAAATATCTTGCTATTAATTATCATCAGATGATAAAACAGCATGTATCATTACAAGTAAGAATTTTACAGCTTTTCCTTGTACACCATACTCAAATCAGACCATCTTCTAAACTGTTATACGATCTCTTAAAGACTAGAAAATACAACAGACCAATATATATAAAAAATGTCTCCGTCATGATTTGTACAAAAAATCAATGGATATATATATGCTAAATAAGACAGGATTCAAACTTTTCTAAACATAGCTAACTTTGTAATAGACACTATCCTCGAGTATGCATTTTTTATATTATAAATAGAAAAATTGCAAAAGAATAAAAGCTTAGATCAATATTATCAATAAAATAGTATAATACATTTATATAAACATGTTATTAACAATAACATAAACTAAAAGAAGGATAAACATAATCATGATTAATTGGCAAGTTATTGGTCAGCTAACATCATTAGCAATTATAGTATTAGTTGGACCAGCAGTAATAATATTACTTTCTCTAAAAAGAGGTGATCTATAATTTATTATACAAAAGTACAATAAAATTATATCTTCAAAATATTATTAAATAATATAATAAACCTCATTTAACGATCTAAATATATCAACATTAAATTAAAATATTAATACAGTAGTACTAACTTATAGAAACTATTCTATCTTAGAAAGAATAGTTTCTGAAGAAATTGACTGCTGATCACCAGCAAATTCATTTGAAGGAAGTAAAAATAACATACAATGGCATTCTTTTCTCTCACGCATTGGAACACATGGACAATTCCAGTAAGTTGCCTGAACTTCAGCTTGCTTATCTTCATAATGTCTACAAGGGCAAAGAGGAGCTCCATATAACTCTTTATGCTTAGCAAGGCCTTCAATGACAACTGCAGTCACACTTGTATCTACACAAAAAAATGTACCCGTACGACTAGCATATGTTTCAGAGAACTTACGCATAGCCTCTAAACTACTTTTACTTGGTGAATTATTTATTTCTGTCATTTATTTATCATTACCCATAAATTACATTATTTTCAAACTTCAAATCTTACAGCTATTTAAAATAGTCTGAATAAAAATTACTACAAAAGTATTAAATTTTACAATATTTATGTTACATCAAGAATTAATATTCTATACAATAAGTAAGTGACTGGTATAATAATCTTATATCAAATCATACATATACAGTTACAGTTTTATTTCCAATCATTATGACAGCTTCATATTTACCATCAATACTTGTACCACTTGTAGGTATCGTATTTCCAGGGTTAGGCATGGCTCTTTTATTTATCTATATTGAACAGGAAAGTATTGCTTAAGGTTAATAGATCAGTTACCTTAGCAAATAATTACAAAACCGCTCTTTAATCGTTCAAAACAATTAAAAAGCGGTTTAAATATCAAAATTTAGCCAAAAATAAATCTTTACAATGTTTATTTCAAGTCAGTTAAAGCGAGGAGCCTATCCCAGAATAAGAACCATAAATAAATATACCTAATACTGTAATTGCTGCTATACCCCCAGCTGTTGCCACCAACCATAAAGGAACTCTTCCTGTACCTGCCATTAAAACACAACTCCTTTGTTACAATAGATCACTAACATATATGCATATTATAATAAATAGAAAATCATCTTATATCATATAATACCGAAATAACACTAGTTAAAGAAATAACTAGAAAATAATACAGCTAATACAAAAATCAACAACAAACCCCAGAATAATGAAGTTCGATTCAATTCAACAGGCTCTTTATTTGGATTTGGACCACTCATGAAAATCTCCTATCTTTGTATAAACTGCATAGATGTAATAGCTCCCAAGAAGAAAATCGTAGGTATTGCTAAACCATGAATCGCCAACCACCTAAATGTAAAAATAGGGTACGAAATAGGTTGATTTGTATTTCCTCTGCTCATATAATCTCTCCTGTTTAGATTCCTTTTGTTAAATCCTCGAGTTCTTGCTTAGCACTAAAACGATCATTCACTAGTGGTACTTGCTGGCGGTCCTGAGTGAAATACTCATTAGGACGTGGCGTACCAAAAACATCATAGGCCAATCCAGTACTTATAAATAACCAACCTGCAACAAACAATGATGGTATTGTGATACTATGAATTACCCAATAACGGACACTAGTAATAATATCAGAAAAGGGACGTTCCCCAGTAGATCCTCCTGACATAAAATTTGCCTCCTTTCTAAAGCATTAAATACTAACAAAATAATAACAAACTCAACATTATATAATAAGGTAAATATTTTTAAGTTTATATTTATAACTTTATTGAAAACAACAAAGTTCAAATAATACAGCTGATACTTATGTAACTAAACACAAGACTTTTTATCACACCAGTCAGTAAGAATAATGCATAGATTGCAAATAATAATATTATACAAACTCGCTATTAACACAACACATGGCCTATATATTAGTACTTGAGATAAGTCTATCAGCTTAATTATAAATAATTATTAAAAAAGCGATAATTTACACATAGATATATATCTATATTATACAGCTTTCAAAGACAAAGAGGTCCGATTACTTAACTCTTCTTTTCAAGTATAGAAAGATCAAACCAAAAACTACTTCCAACAGAAAGTTCACTATGTATATTAACATTACTACCGTGCTTCTCAACAATATTTTTCACAATAGATAAACCCAAACCCGTTCCCTCTAAAGTGTGTACATTATTTTCAAGACGTACGAAACGATCAAAAATGCGACTTTGGTCAAGTTCATCGATACCTGTGCCTTCATCTATAATTTCCACACGAACCTTACTAAAATTTAAATTTTCTTGTGAAGGTGATGATTGGATTACATAGACTTTCAAAAGAATTCTACCATCCACTCCAGTAAACTTTAAAGAATTTCCTATAAGATTAGACAAAACCTGAGTCATTAGATTAGGATAACCATTAATACTAGATACATGTGGGCATATTTGAAAAGATAATTTAATTTTTTTACTAATTGCTCGTAGTTGAGATGTTTGAATGATAGGTGGTACAATTTCATAAAATTCGACTGATTCTAATAAATCTAAAAAATCCGACTCTAATCGAGATAAATCTAACACATCATTGACTAAATAAGTTAACCGTTGAGTTTCCTGGTTTGCAATATCCAAAAATTCTTTTTGTTGTTTTTCAGTTAAAGAATCCCTGTACTCAGATAATGTCTCCAAAAAAGATCGAATATTAAATAAAGGTGTTCGTAATTCATGGGAAACATTACTAATAAACTGTGTTTTAGCTTCATTTAGGCCTATTTGATTAGTAATATCCTGAATAATAATACCTATACCAAATACTGTACATTTATCTTTATCCAAAACTACCCTCATTATAAGTTGAAATGTTTTAGAAGTATCATTAAGCAAGTGTAATTTCAAATATTTAGTATGATTGCATCGATTCAATAAATAATGAGGATCCATCATTTGGTAAATTATAGGCATTAATTGATGATTTATATGACTCGGTAAATAATCACAAATATGATGGCCAACTATACAAGATTTTAAAAATTTAAAATTCTTAGATGCGGCAGGATTAATAAATACTATTTTCAATGTTTTATCTAAAAGTATTACTCCATCAGAAATAACTGACACTAGAGTTTCTAATTTAGATTTTTCTAAGATTAGTTGATCTACGTTTTTTTGATCACATATTTGTAGTCTTGACAATGTATCATTGATATTAGTCACAGTACTGAACACATTCCTAATATTATGTAAATATAATGAGTCAAAGAAGTTACTTGATGAAATCTGTGAAATGCCAGCTCGTAAACGCATTGTAAAATAAGGGATAATGCATAAATCAAAGGTTACTATAGAAATAAATGTAAGAGATATCAATGGTACAATAATAAAACTAATACAATATAAATATCTTAAAATAAACATCAAAAAAGTTATTTTAGGACTACAAAAACCTATATCTATATATAGTAGAGCACCATTAAAAGTAATATGCAAAGGCAATAAAAGATCGAGAACATTACAATTATTAAATGCTTTAGAGATGTATGATAGCGCTAATTCCGTTCCATATGAATTACTGGGCATCATACTAATTGACCGATTAATTATTAAGTTATGATCTACATTCAGTAGTATATTTACATCTGGTATTGAGGAAATAATTTCACCTGATTGCTGCAATAATAACAAGTAACACACATCAGAGTGTGTTAGATATATTTGTTCTAAGGTGTCTAAAAAGTGACCAAATGATACATCATCAATACTTGATTCTACATAATATCTAAGCATTAGAGAAGTATTTTTCATAAAACTAACATAATCTAGCGCTACATATTTATGTACGCTATATAAAAACAAATAAGTTATACTAAAAAATATAGTAATACATGCTAAAAATCTCTTATATAAATCACAACCATTGAACCATTTGCTTAAACTTTTAAACATGAATACTTTATAAACCCAGAGATAAACTAATAACAATACTAATAGAATAAGCTATTGGCATCATGAAACATCAACAATGAGAGAAAAAAATCACTTATAAAAATCATAAGTAAAGTTGTTACTACAGAAGATGTAGTCGACTCACCGACATTAATGGCTCCTCCCTTAGTTGTCAAACCCCAAGTACAACTGATAATACCTATAATTAAACCAAATACACCTGTCTTTATCATAGAATAAAACATATCTGGAATAGACAATGAAGAATAAGAAGAAATCAGGAAAGTCATAGGTGCAATATGATATAGAACAGCAGAAATAAATATACTACTTGCAATACTAGTTACTAAGCTCATGATGTTTAAAAATGGGAGCATGATGATACATGCTAAAACTCGAGGCTTTACAAGATAGTCTATTGGATCTATATGCAATACATATAGAACATCTATTTGATCTGTTACTTGCATTGAAGCAATTTCTGCCGTATATGCAGAACCAATTCTTCCTGTTACAATAACAGCTGTTAAAACAGGAGATAATTCTCTTAGAAATGTAACTGTTAAAATAGAACCAACTAATTTTGTCGCATTTAAGTAAGTCAATTCACGAGCTACTTGAAATGTGAATATCATACCAATAAAACAAGAAGTAAGCAATACGATCCCCAAAGAACCAATGCCCATTAGTTGTAGTTGATTTATCAAATGATAACCTTTTCTTTTACTCATGTAAGAAGACGTAATCAAATTACTAATAATTAGACCAAAGATTCTAATTCTATACAAAAAGTCTGTAAAATTTATCCACAGTGACATTTTAAAATACACCAAAATACATAAATGATAAAATATAGGATTACAATTGATAAAGACAAGAGATATATGAATCCGCAGTAATTGCAATTTCAAAAGTAATAGTATATGATAAGGGTCATGTGAGTGGGCGGTTAGCTCAGTGGTAGAGCGCCTGCCTTACAAGCAGGTGGTCACTGGTTCAAATCCAGTACCGCCCAGTCTTTTGTACCAAACACTTAAATATTCACGGGCCCATCGTCTAAGGGATTAGGACAGGGACCTTCTAAGTCTCTAATGTAGGTTCGAATCCTACTGGGCCTGTAAATTAAGAAACATATTATATAGAATTAAAATATATACAACATCATCCAAAAACTTCGGAAACAATTTGCTTAACTCTTTCTCCTGAATCAATAGTTTCAAGAGGATCTTTTCTTAGACGATGGCGTAGACACAAAATAATTACTGACTTGATATCTTCAACCGTAACATGCATTCTGTCATTGTAAGCAGCAAATGCTTTAGCAGCTCTATTCGTGACAATATCACCACGCAAACCATCTACATCTAACTGACCACAAACCTGAGAGATTTTCATTCTTAAAGAAAAATCAATATTCACCTCATCCAACAATTCTCTTCCCTTAGAAATCTTTGACTTCAGAATCTTCTGCTTATCGTTGTACTCTTGAAGACAAGAATGCGGGTCTTCATCAAATTGGCTTCTCTGTTCTACAATTTGTACTCGCATTGCTGGATCTTTCACTGTGCGAATTTCAGCATGCATCCCAAATCTATCCAACAGTTGTGGCCTCAATTCTCCTTCTTCGGGATTTCCTGAACCAACTAATACAAAGCGTGCCGGATGCCTAACCGATATACCCTCACGCTCTACTGTATTCCATCCTGAAGCAGCTGAATCTAACAGGATATCGACTAAATGATCATCTAACAGATTTACTTCATCAACATACAAAATACCTCTATTAGCTTTAGCTAATAGGCCTGGTTCAAATGTTTTAACACCCTCATTCAATGCCTTTTCTATATCAATAGTTCCACACACACGATCCTCTGTAGCTCCAAGAGGTAAATCTATCATAGGAACATTAATAAAACTGACAGGCAATTTTTCTCCATTCCGTATAGAATTTTGTACTGAATCACTCATTAAATCAGTATCCGTAGGATGAGAATTAAATAGATCATCCTGAATAATCTGTATTTGTGGCAGTAAATCAGCAATAGCTCGAATAGTAGTGGACTTACCAGTACCCCTATCTCCCATGATCATTACACCACCAATTTTGGGATCAATCATGTTTAAAATCAAAGCCAATTTCATTTCTTCTTGGCCGACAATAGCTGTAAAAGGAAATACAGGACGCATATGTTCTTTAATAGTAGTCACAAGATATTAGTTGGTTGTTCAAATAGGATATATATCATTAACGATGGATAGTCATCTTATTTTATAGCTGATGACTATATAATTTGCCTGAAACAAATACATGTTTCAGGTTTAGACATAGGATACTACAAATTATCTGATATATACAGCAATGCTATCTTAAGAATATAATTCTGAGCCTAATTGAATTGCTAATACAGCTGACACTAATGCAAATAACATCGCGATAAAAATCTGGCTATCACTAATCATAGATACTCCTTGAAAATCATTAAATAATAAAAACAAACCCTATTTATAATATAGGGTTTTCTAAACTAGATAATAGTATTTTTTTATCAGTAATGTAAGTTTAATTACGCTGATTTTACAGAATTAACATATTAATGTTTATCGATATCTAAATAAATAAATAGATTAAAGATTACATTAGATAGAAATTCGTTAAAAGTATATATATACAAAACTTTTTATCAAGCTTGATATTTTGCACTAAAATATATATCAAAAGAAAGTAAAAATGTTTTTTACTATTAGAATCTAAATTTCACAAATCAACGTTACCATTCTTCATAATATATTGAATAGAATAAATTACATCAAGTCTTATTTCAAATCAAGGAGGAGCTAATGAAACTAGCAGTATACGGAAAAGGTGGAATTGGGAAATCAACAACAAGTTGCAATATATCAGTAGCCTTAGCAAAAAGAGGACAAAAAGTTTTACAAATTGGCTGCGATCCAAAACACGATAGTACCTTTACATTAACAGGATTTTTAATTCCAACCATTATTGATACATTACAATCTAAAGATTACCATTATGAGGATGTATGGCCTGAAGATGTCATATATAAAGGATATAGCGGAGTTGACTGTGTAGAGGCCGGAGGACCTCCAGCAGGTGCTGGGTGTGGCGGTTATGTTGTTGGAGAAACTGTGAAATTACTAAAAGAACTCAATGCATTTGATGAATATGACATTATTCTATTTGATGTTTTGGGAGATGTAGTATGTGGTGGGTTTGCAGCACCACTGAATTATGCTGACTACTGTTTAATAGTAACTGATAATGGATTTGATGCACTATTTGCAGCAAATAGGATAGCAGCATCTGTTAGAGAAAAAGCAAGGACACATTCTTTAAGATTAGCTGGTCTCATTGGTAATCGCACCTCAAAAAGAGATCTAATAGATAAATATATTAAATCAGTACCCATGCCTATATTAGAGGTTTTGCCACTTATAGAAGACATAAGAATATCTAGAGTAAAAGGAAAAACTTTATTCGAAATGGCTTCACAAGACACAACTTTATCTTATGTGTGTGATTATTATCTAAATATTGCTGATCAACTAATAGCAAAGCCAGAAGGTATTGTACCTAAAGAAGCTGCAGATAGAGAACTATTTAGTTTATTGTCTGATTTTTATTTAAATCCTGAGAAAGGTAGTTCTAAAAATGTTGTGGAAGAACAATTAAACTTTATGATTATATAAGGATCCAAGCGATATGACTTTTTCAACGGAAGAAAATATAACTTTTGAATGTGAAACAGGCAACTACCATACTTTTTGTCCAATCAGTTGTGTATCCTGGTTATACCAAAAGATTGAAGATAGCTTTTTTCTCGTCATTGGTACTAAGACATGTGGTTACTTTTTGCAAAATGCTATGGGAGTAATGATTTTTGCAGAACCACGATATGCAATGGCGGAACTCGAAGAAGGTGATATTTCAGCACAATTAAATGATTACGAAGAACTCAAACGGTTGTGCTTACAAATTAAAAAGGACAGGAAACCGGGAGTAATTTTTTGGATAGGTACTTGTACCACAGAAATCATAAAAATGGATCTTGAGGGAATAGCTCCAAAACTAGAAGCAGATATTGATGTACCAATTATTGTCGCGAGAGCAAATGGTCTTGATTACGCTTTTACACAGGGAGAAGATACTGTTTTGGCTGCAATGGCTCACAGATGTCCAGAAAATCCTTCTATTAATCAACAAAAAGCTGTATCTAAAAACAATCAACCCGGATTGATTATATTTGGATCTCTACCAGACCCGGTGGTACAACAACTAAGTCATGAATTACAAAAACATAATATTAAAATCAAAGGATGGTTACCATCAAACAGATATACGGAGCTACCCATAATACAAACTAATGACTATGTAATAGGTGTCAATCCATTTTTAAGTCGTACTGCTACAACTTTAATGAGACGAAGAAAGACAAAGTTAATAAGCGCACCATTTCCCATTGGTCCTGATGGCACCCGAGCATGGATTGAAAAAATATGCACAGTATTTAACACCAAAGCTAGTGGATTACAAGATCGAGAAAATCAGATCTGGGACAATTTGGAAGAATATCTTAAATTAATTAGAGGAAAATCAGTATTTTTCATGGGAGATAATCTTCTGGAAATTTCCTTAGCTCGTTTTCTTACAAGATGTGGCATGATTGTATATGAGATAGGAATCCCTTATATGGATAAACGCTATCAAAGTGCAGAGTTAAATTTACTTCGAGATACATGCACAAAAATGAATGTAAAAATGCCAAAGATAGTTGAAAAACCTGACAACTACAATCAACTTGACAGAATCCGCGATTTACAACCAGATCTAGTGATCACAGGAATGGCACATGCAAATCCATTAGAAGCAAGAGGCATAAATACCAAATGGTCTGTTGAATTTACTTTTGCACAAATTCATGGTTTTACTAACTCAAAAGATATATTGGAACTTGTAACACGCCCCTTAAGGAGAAATAACAAACTAAAAGATATTACAAGTGATACATATGTTAAAAGCGAGTCAAAACGCTAAGAAGTTTATGCTGGCCTAAATTTACCCAGACTTGCTAAATCCTGTAAGTGTTTTATATGAGTGCTATCCGCAAATGCTAATGGTATAATACTATCAATAGCATTTAATAAATCCAAAGATGTAAAATCTCTTTGTTGATTAAATCCTGTATACATAGCCTCTATAACAACCTGCTGTATTTCTGCGCCAGAAAATAATTTAGAATATTTTGCAAGGTAATCAATGTTGTACCTATGCCATGTAGCAGGACGCACTTTTTTCAAATGTACTTGAAAAATCTTTTTCCGTTCATCTGTAGAAGGTAAATCAAGAAAAAAAATTTCGTCAAATCGTCCTTTCCTTGTAATTTCAGAAGGTAATGCAGATATATTATTAGCTGTAGCAACAACAAAAACAGGACTATTTTTCTCAGCCAACCAAGTGAGCAAAGTAGCTAAGACCCTGTTGTTTGTACCACTATCTCCGTAGGTAAGGCTAGTACTAAAAGCTTTATCAATTTCATCTATCCATAAAACACAAGGGGCTGATGCTTCAACAATTTGTATAAGATATCTTGTATTTGCTTCAGACTGTCCAACAATTCCCGCAAACAATCTACCAATATCTAAACGTAATAACACTAAATTCCAAAAGTTTGCTATTGCTTTAGCACTGATTGATTTACCTGTTCCTTGTATGCCAAGCAAAAGCAAACCTTTTGGATAAGGAAGGCCATAGTTAGTACATATATCAGAGAATGAGTTATGGCGTTTATTCAACCATATTTTCAAGTTTTCTATACCACCTATGTCATCAAGCGATACTTCTGAATAACCAACCTCCAATAAACTTGTTTGACTAATCTGCTTTTGCTTTTCTTTTATAATTTTTTGCAAAAATAAATCATTAACATTGTTACTAAATACCAAAATCTTAGAAATGATTTTACGAATTTGGGATATAGACAACCCTTGACAAATATTTGCTATGATTTCAATAACCTCAATATCTATTGTATTATCCAAAACTTGGACTAATCTGTTCAACTCCAAATTAATTTCATACTTCGTAGGAAGAGGTAAAGACAAAAATTGCATTAGATGCTTAAGCTGATTAGGTACCTCCGGTTCTGTTCCAGAAATGACTATAACATGGTTACAAAGATCTAATTTACTGGACAGATTTCGAATTTTTCTGACCACAGAAATATCGCTGAAAAATAGATGAAAATCTTTTAGTATAAAAATCGAATCCGAAGTTGTGCTAAAGGATTCTATAAAATCTAAAGCTTGGACAGGATTTTTTTGAGTATCCTTATAAATATGATTGTCTACTTTGAATCCTTGGATAAAATCCCATGAGTATACAGCTTGCGACATATCATTTAAGGCTAAATCTTCAACGATACATTCCAGTCTTTCTTCTTCATAAGTAAAAACATAGATTAATGAGCAGCTGGATTTAACTAATAACTCTAATTCTGTTTGAAAATGCATATTTTATAAAAAAAACAACAAATTGATTATAGTAATGTTATACGTATTTTACGTTAAATAAATAACGGCAAATAATAAGATAACAAACAGAGTGATCGCTCTCAATAGATCAACATCTTAGCTATGGAATATAATAGTTCTTGAAGATATTGCAATATTACAACAGGAAAAAAACTAGCTGATATCATCAAATAACAATACATTACAGGGAAATTGTCTTACGATTCTTCCTTCTTCTGGCTTTAAGAATGCGTTGCCCACTAGAAGTTTTCATACGCACACGAAAGCCAGAAGTCTTAATTCTCTTTCTATTTGTACCACCTAAAGTTCCTTTAGTCATATAGATAAATTAGTTTATAATAGATTGGATTAATACAAAATTTAGTATATCATATAATACTATATATTATTCGATCTTTCACAATCATATCGATTATAAATATGCCTATCATATATCTCTTAAGTTTATCAATACTACTAAGTCCTATAACAATCATATTGTTTATACAAACTTTGAATTTTTACAGCAGACTCAAAACAATATCAACATTGCAAAATGATGAAGAGACAGTTATGAGTAGAGAAAGTGCTGAATACACAATTAGTAGCATATATATACATAATCATAAATGGAACAAAGCAATAATTATTCTAGACAATGCTATCAAGCTAAGTACACACTTGAAAACATATCATATTGCACAGCATTACAATGCAATCGGATTTATTTTACAAAAGAACAAATATAAAATATTGGCTCAAAAATACTACTATAAAGCTTATAACATTTGTCCTGAATATAACTACGCTCTTAACAACCTAAAAGACATAGAAACAAAAATATAAATCGGGATAGCAGGACTTGAACCTGCGACATCCTGCTCCCAAAGCAGGCGCGCTACCACACTGCGCTATATCCCGGTCTTAGAACACAAAAGTATTATAATATCATCATGTATAAATGTCTAGCATATTTTCGATAAATTAGCGTGGGTACCAAAACATTCCTTTAACACCATCAGGATCAGTAATAAATCCCAAATGTTTATAAAAAGAAATGACTTGTGGATCAGCAAATAACGTAATAGTAGTTATATCAGCTAACCTCAAGTGCTTGATCACTTGACTCATTAATGTTTTACCTAAACCTTTACCTTGAAAATCAGGATGGACAACTACATCCCAAATAGTTGCATTAAATGCATGATCTGAAGTAGCACGAGCAAAACCAATTAAATGCTGCTGATCTTCTACCTTATGGAAGAGAGAAACTGTTAAAAAACTATGCTCGATAGCGGTTCTAACTTTTCTAAAAGGTCTACGGACCCATCCAACAGAGTCACATAATTTTTCTAAATCATATAAATTCACATCTTTATTAGTGCTAAGATAAATATCAATATTATCCCCTTTATAATCAAGTCTATCAATCAGCAATGTACCGTTTGCTGCATTTTGAGTATCCATATGTTTATGCCAATGCAAAAATATTAAACCTGCATTCTTAAAAAAGACTTTCCATGAAATCATAGTGATTGTTATGACGTGAATTTATTCGTATCACAAACATTTGTAATAACTATTATTAATGTAAAATATTAAGTATTATCTTACTATGTTTATTATATCATAAATACAATATCTCAATAATTGTTACCAGTTATACATAAATTAAATATAAGATATTATTGTTTTATAATATATATACTTAGCCCGTAACTTTTTGTTATAGTATGCCAATGATCATATGGAGATCAAACAGTGAAAAAATTGCTAACCGCAATATTGATTTGCAGCCTGTGCTTCACAAGCTCTTGCTTCGAAGCTCATGCAGACGTAGCAGGTTTAATTCCTTGCAAAGATTCCGCTGCATTTAGTAAAAGACTTAAAAGCAGTGTTAGAAAATTAGAAACACGCCTAGCAAAATACGAAGCTTCAACGCCACCAGCATTAGCGCTTGAAGCACAAATTAATAAAACTAAAAATCGTTTTGAAAGATACGGTAAAGCAGGATTATTATGTGGATCAGATGGACTACCGCATTTAATTAGTGATGGAAGATGGAACCGAGCTGGAGATTTTGTATTTCCTGGTCTACTTTTTATATACATAGCAGGATGGATTGGTTGGGTAGGCAGAGGATATCTTCAAGCCGTTTCTAAAACCAGTAAACCAACTGAGAAAGAAATAATAATAGATGTACCTCTAGCTTTAAAATTCTCTGCTTCTGGTTTCACATGGCCTTTAGCAGCATGGCAAGAATTCACAAGTGGTAATTTAATTGAGGCTGAAGAAAATATAACCGTTTCTCCACGTTAATGCACTTAATTAATAATATACAAATCACAAAAATTTATAAATTATGGATAGCAATTTATTAAAATATTTATCTACAATACCTGTTGTAGGAGCTGTATGGATAACTTTTACAGCAGGATTAGTTATTGAGATTAACAGATTTTTTCCTGATGTTCTTTACTTTTATCTTTAATACATAATACAAAAAATACAATTAGATAAAAATAGGGCTTAAGCCCTATTGCAAAAAAAACAATATACCATAAGCTTGTTATTGTATAGGCCGAACAAGTTTTATGTACAATACGATATAGATTATCAAATTACAAGGACGAACCATGAGTTTAGTGAGTCAAATTATTACAACTGCAGATAATGAACTAAGATATCCAACTATTGGAGAATTACAAGCTATTGAAGAATATCTAAAAACAGGTGAAAGACGCATACAAACAATATCTATACTTAGAGACAAAGAAAAAGAAATTATACAAAAAGCTAGTAAAACACTTTTCCAAATTCATCCCGAATACATAGCACCTGGTGGAAATGCTCAAGGAGCAAGAAAAAGATCTTTATGCTTACGCGATTATGGGTGGTATCTTCGATTAGTAACATATGGGGTCTTAGCAGGTGATAAAGACGCTATTGAAAAAATAGGTATAATTGGCGTGAGAGAAATGTACAATTCTCTAGGAGTACCTATTATAGGTATGATTGACGCTATTCAGTGCTTAAAAAAGGCAACCTTAGAACTAATTCCTAATGAAGATGCTAAAATTATTGCATCCTACTTTGATTTCATAATTCGAGGTATGTCATAAATGTTATAAGCATTATTAAAATACCACTTGTTTTTCTTAATAGTTGCATAGAATCCAATGAAATGATATACTATAACCATGCTCGGAGATTTACACTTATAGTAGCCTAAAGTTGTCAGGACTGGAAAGTAGCAGCAATACGGAATTATTATAAAAGGTAAGTTCTTCGAGCTTTCTTCTATATATAATACAAGCAAAACAATCCAACAACAATTTAATCAATAAACGAATTAGATTTTTTAAGTTCAAAAGTACTGCAAGATACGAGTAATCACTTCATAATTATTGAACGATACTGACAATCAATATTAATCAATTTCCTCAGATGATATGGCAATATTCAACACTTATGGGTCACACCTTCTATCCACAGGTTCTTCTGTACCAGACCTACTTATCAACAATGATACCATTAGTAACTTTATTGATACATCTGATCAATGGATCTCAACAAGAACAGGCATTAGAGAAAGAAGATTAATAACTAGCAATCAATCAATTATTGATCTAGCAGCTAATGCATCTAATGAAGCTTTAGAAAAAGCTTCATTGCAACCTGAAGATCTAGACTTAATTCTCTTGGCTACCTCGACGCAAAATGACTTATTTGGCAGTGCTAGCCAATTGCAAGCATCACTTAAAGCTATAAATGCAGCTGCTTTTGATATCACAGCTGCATGCTCTGGATTTGTCATGGGATTAGTGACCGCACATCAATTTATACAAACAGGAGCTTATAAGAATGTGTTAATTGTAGGTGCTGATACTCTATCTCAATGGGTAGATTGGTCTGACAGGACAACTTGTATCTTATTTGGGGACGGTGCAGGGGCAGCGATATTACAAAGAAATAAAAATAATGACATATTGGGTTTTCAACTCAATACAAACGGGAACAATTCACATCATCTATCAATTGGTTACAGTTACAGTGAAACTATAAAAAACTCGCAAGCACTCGAAACACCAATACCTCGCTACGGAAAAATAGGCCACTATGCATACTTAACAATGAACGGTAAAGAAGTATATAAATTTGCTGTTTCTGCAGTGCCACGAAGCATTAATAAATGCTTAGAAGAAGCAAAACTATCTACAAAAGATATCACATGGCTTTTACTTCATCAAGCAAATCAAAGAATTATGGAGACAGTAGCTAATAAATTAAATCTCCCTATGGAAAAAGTTTTATCCAATATTCAACTTTATGGTAATACATCAGCAGCTTCAATACCATTGGCTTTAAACGAAGCTTTTAAAACAGGACACATTTGTAATGGTGACATCATTGTAATATCGGGCTTCGGAGCAGGATTAACATGGGGAACAAGTATTATCGAATGGAAGACTCTACAGTAGATGCTAGAATCGTATACATATATTATAATATCAATAAAAAGACCTAGGTATTATCATACAATGGTAATATAATTAGTGTCACTGAAATGATTCATTTCATACACTTTTTCACAATCTGTTTATTAGAAAAACTAATTTAATCACAGGGGATATTTTATCTATGACGGCATCATTATCAAGTTTTTTAAATAGTTTAGTACTTGGTGCTCTTATTGTTGTTGTGCCAATAACAGCAGCATTAATTTTTGTTAGCCAAAAAGACAAAACCATAAGAGACTAACCTATATGCATTAAAATGTATATCAACAATCTTCGTACTATAGTACCATAATACAAAGATGTTCACAGTCAATTAATATATTGAAGTAATTATGATTATATATTACAATAACAATTCATAGTAATCAACAAACATTCAAATTACATGTCTTTATCTGACTGGTTGTTAGAAAAAAGAAATCTAAAATCCAACCTTCCAACAAATGCAACTAGTATAAAAATACCTGATGGCTTATGGGTAAAGTGTGATAAGTGTGGACTTTTGATGTATTACAAGGCTTTAAATCGCAACTTTAAAGTATGTCCTCAATGCAATCATCACTTTCCTACATCAAGTCAAGAAAGAATAGAGCAACTTTTAGATGAAGGTTCATGGGAAGTAATAAATGCAAAACTTACTTCGACAGATCCTCTTGGTTTTAAAGACCAAAAGCTTTACGGCAAACGACTACAGGATATGAAAGAAAAAACTGGATTACAAGATGCTGTACAGACAGGCCTAGGTACAATTCAATCAATCCCTATTGCAATTGGTATTATGGACTTCCGTTTTATGGGAGGTAGCATGGGATCGGTAGTAGGTGAAAAATTAACACGCCTGATTGAAACAGCAACATCAAAAGGTTTACCTGCGATCATTATATGTGCATCAGGTGGTGCTAGAATGCAAGAAGGATTATTGAGCTTGATGCAAATGGCCAAGGTATCATCGGCTTTACAGAAACATCATAATGCAGGCTTGTTGTACATCCCAATTTTAACATCTCCAACTACTGGCGGTGTAACAGCTAGTTTTGCGATGTTAGGAGATCTAATTATTGCTGAACCAAAAGCACTCATAGCATTTGCAGGAAGAAGAGTTATAGAACAAACAATTAAAGAAGATTTACCTAATAATTTTCAAACATCAGAGTATTTATTTGAGCATGGATTCATTGATTTAATAATTCCTCGTACACATCTGAAAGAAAAGTTACGAGATATTTTATCTTTACACTGTAAACAATGTAATTAATCAATTGAAGACATAGGTTATTATTTATTAAGAAAATTTGCCGAGCAGGCCTCACAAGCAAAGTAATACTAAAATAGATACTATAGACAAAACTAACAAGATTAACGAAAATTAGCTTTATGAATGGTTAATTATAATGTTCAATATTATCTGTAGTACTATCTATATCATATAGCTGCGGTAGAATACTGCTGCTCATCTATATTTACATACTTTATTAATACACATCAAATATCATGTTTCAACGATTTTCCTGGTCGACCTGTATACTAAGCTTATTATTGTCCACAACACTATATACAAACAGCTATGCAATCGAATTAGATGAAGCAACATTGACAGTTCCTCTTGACACATCAGGTAAGACTACAATTCTTACACCTGAACAAGTTAAGAGAGGCAAAAGATTATTTAACAATACATGTTCTCAATGTCACAATGGTGGAATCACAAAAACTAATCCCAACATTGGCTTAGATCCTGAAGGACTAAGTTTAGCAACACCTCCAAGAGATAACATAGAAGGTCTGATTGATTATATGAAAAATCCGACAAGCTATGATGGAGCTGAGTCAATAGCTGAATTACACCCAAGTATCAAAAGTGCAGAAATTTTTCCAAAGATGAGAAATCTAACGGATGATGACCTATTCACTATTGCTGGTCACATTCTGATACAACCAAAAGTAGTTCTAGAAAAATGGGGTGGTGGTAAAATTTACTATTAATGAATTAACATTAATCTAAATTATTGGAAACAAACTAGGTTGACATACTGTATAATATTCTATTTAATCAATTATTAGTATTAGGAGTTACAAAATTGAATAAAATTTCATCCATACCAACGTTAATCATTGGCACTATAATTTTTAGTATATCTCAACAGGCTATAGCAGCGGATATTGCAGCAGGCGAACAAATTTTTAATGCAAATTGTGCTGCATGTCACGCAGGTGGAAACAATGCCATCATTACTGAAAAAACTTTAAAGAAAGATGTGCTTGAAACATATTCTATGAATAGTGTAGATGCCATCACCACTCAGGTAACAAATGGCAAAGGAGCAATGCCTGCTTTTGGAGGTAGATTAGAAGCAGAAGATATAGACAATGTTGCAAATTATGTTCTAAGTCAAGCTGAACAAGGCTGGTAATTCAAATCAGATCGTTAAGATTACAATTTCAATATATTATCCCAATTACAATAGATAGCCTACATCGTGGCTATCTATTTTCGTATTTTCACAATCCAAGTAAACTATGTTTGACGTAAAAGCACATAAGACAATACTTATCCTTGAAGATGGCACAAAATATTATGGTTGGTCATTTAATAAGAATACAGAGGCCATAGGTGAAATTGTATTCAATACAGGCATGACAGGATACCAAGAAGTTATAACAGACCCCAGCTATAGTGGACAAATCATTACTTTTACTTATCCTGAGATAGGGAATACAGGCATCAATGATGAAGATAATGAATCTAAAAAACCATTTGTAAGCGGTATAGTTGCCAAAAATTTATGTAGAGCAGGAAGTAATTGGAGAGAAAAAAAATCTTTTATACAATATTTACAAGACAATAATATACCCCATATATATGGCATAGATACTCGCTCATTAACAAAACATTTACGCAATTCTGGGGCTATGAATGCATCAATTTCAACGCAAGTGGAAGAGATAAACAATATACAAAATGCCTTAGAAAAGCATCAAAATATGTTAGGTACTAATATGGTGCAATTAGTATCTAGTAAAAAAACATATAGATTAACTAAACTACAACAATATCAACCTTGCTATAAGAAAAATAATATGCACAAACAGTGCAGAAGCAGAGAAATACATATAGTAATAGTAGATTTTGGGATAAAATATAATATATTACGTAACATACAGGACTTACCGGCCAATATTGAAATTTCTATAGTACCAGCAAATACGCAATCAAAAGATATCTTAGCTCTAAAACCAGATGGTATTCTTCTCTCCAATGGACCTGGAGATCCAAGCGCTGTCACATATGCAATATCTACAGTCAAAGACTTAATAACATGCAAAATCCCAATATTTGGTATTTGTATGGGACATCAAATATTAAGTTTAGCTCTTGGCTTAGAGACTTTTAAACTTCGATTTGGGCACAGAGGATTAAATCATCCTGTTGGTACCAAGCAAAACATTTATATCACAAGTCAGAACCATGGGTTTGCGGTAGATCGCACTATATCTAAAAATGCAACTTTTGTAATTAGTGAAACTAACTACAATGATGAAACACTTGCATCAATAGTACATAAAACATATCCATGTTTTGCTGTACAATACCATCCAGAAGCTAGCCCAGGACCACGTGATACAATATATTTATTCGAACACTTTATTTATGTTACAGATTTCATGAAAAACTATCCGAATTTTAAACATCTGACATAAAAAATGCACACAATTCATTGCCTAAGTGTAAAATGCAGGATGATCAAATAATGCTGCAAGGACCTGCACACCACGCAGTTGATTAAATAAAGGTAAATGACCTTCGGGAGCTGTCATATTCCAAATAAATTCTTGAGGATAACGACAGCTCACATTATTAACTTTCCAACCTATTTTAGTCCAAAATCTTTCCCAATTAGAATTTGTGGATAACCATATGCGTTTCTGAACCGACAAACCAAAAAGACCTTCTGAGTGTACCTGCCAAAGTTGATCAATAGTACGTAAATCAACGGTTGGTAAACTGCGCACATCAGTGAAATAAAGCCATGGTCTATTATGATGGCCAGCCTTTTGAGAAAGATTGCAAAGCAAAGATTGGGTTAACATATCTGCCTTTTGAAACTGTTTACACAATAGAAGCTTCTGAAGTGGTAAATAGTTAATATCATAATCAGATATTAGCTTAACAATGCCATTACTCAAATACTGATTCAATTTATCTTTAATTGCAGGGTTATTGGATTTTAATAACAATTCAAAAATTGTGCCATCTACACTATTCATAATTATTGTTTTAGCATTGTATCTATCTAATAAAATTGCTAACAACTGTATCTGTGCTGATTCACCAACCTGATAAATTTCGTGAACCAGGTCCATCTGCGTAGAGTAAGTCGTGACATCATCAGTATTTATTAAATAAATCAAATATTCACATTTACCTTCTAAATTATCGTTTTTTATCATATATACCAAAAAATCATATAAAATAAATGTCAAGTCTTACTTAGTACGTATAATTATAGCAATACTTTTTAACAAGACTTTCAGACTGTTCGTTATTACGTAACGAACTAAATAAATCCATACTCTACCAAAAAGTAGAAACACACTTCGGATTTTAGGTAATACAAAATCCTGTAACTCAAGTAAGACAATAATTAATACTTGGAAACCAGACAATAGTGCTAGCTCATTCTCTCTATAAGCATAAATATACTGGCAATGTAAACCTTTCGTACTGAAAATCCATACTTGATACCTGTTATTATAAATAATTCTTGGTTGATGAAAATAATACAATAAATAATTGTTCCAGACCAAATTATTTTTAAAAGTAGCTATAGATCTTGCAGAGACATATGTATTACGACAAATCTTATTTGATTTAAGAAATTTAAATAAGTCTATTATCGAACTATCAGTATTAATAAAACGATTAAAAATCAAATCTGCCAGCTGTATTACCAAATTATCCAATAAAATTTCCACATGTTGTACAGGAATCCTATCTGGTGGAAACATGTATGTCTTAGTCTTATCAGCAGAAGAACCAAAAATCAAGTAAATTAGCAGATTCTGCAAAAGCAATTTATGTTCCAAAGAAATACGCTTGTAAGCCATTAACTGAGTTAATTGACTTACATTTGTTCCTAAAGTTTCTAATTTAAATATTTGCTGGAAATTCAAGAGTGACTTATTAATAAGATCAACTAAAATTCTCTTATTCAATAAATAAATATCAGCAATATGGACATCTAATTCTGTAATATCTAAAATCAAAATTTCCAATTCTAATAAAATTATTTTAAATAATTCTTGTTTAACAGAAGCATTGACTATATCAATTGATAAAATATGTGATGTTTTATTATACAAATTGAAGTTTAATTTTATATAAATTTTCTTAAATAGATTAGAAACCTGATTATTCAACTGAGTACCTGGTGTTGTGGGCCAATATGTTATCATAACCATTTAGGGATTATTACAATTAATATAATCTATTGATACAATAGTCCTGAAAAATACTATATTATGAATAAAAAATAATTTATAAAACATAATAGATTATCCTTAAAACTTTTTCTAAAAAACTGATAATATTATATTAGAATTCAATATTCTCATCTATTAAATATATATTAACAAAACAAATCCATGACAGTTTATTACTTTGCGATAGCAAGTCAAGATTTTTTATTGCATGAAGAACCTTTAGAAGAAGTATTACGGGAACGTACTAATCATTACAAAAGCATACAGAAAATAATTGATTTTTGGATAGTAACTAATCCAACATTCATTCATGCACCTGAAATGGTTAATGTAAAAAAACAGTTAGCAAAACCTTCCGTTGCAATTCTTTCTTATAATCGTCAATTTATAGAATGGATTAAACTGAGATTTGGATTTGTCCTAATAGGACAATTTGAATCACCTTCAACAGCTATAAAAGATGCATTAAAAAGTGATTAAGTAATCAATGCATAAAGATTGCTTTTACTAGACATTAGCTTCCTGCTCCTGAGCAGGATTCACAAATAAAGTTAAGATTTCTTTGCTAAAAGTATCAGCTGCTTTAGACTTATAACGATTAGGATTTACAATAATAGACAACATACGCTTAATAGTTACATTTTCAATTTTTGCCCAATGTAAGATACCTAATTCCAATTCTTTAGCTATAGCAGATACTGAAACAAATGCGGCGCCAAGACCAGATTGAACAGCATTCTTAATTGCTTCTATTGAATTCAACTCCATCTCAATTTTAAAACGACTGCTATCAATATCATACTGATGCAAGACATTATCTATTACTTTTCTAATAGTAGATTGTGTATCTAAAGCAATAAATCTTAATCGATAAAGATCTTCTTTCTGTATTTTATTGGATTGTGAAAATACGTGGGATGTTGGTAAAATTAGTGCTAATTCATCTTCAGCATATGAAGTCACCTGTAAAACATCTTGTAACTCGCATGGTATTTCTCCTCCAATAACTGCAACATCAACTTGTCCATTGGCAACACTCCAAGAAATCAAACGAGTTGAATGAACTTGTAATTGAACTGTAACTTGAGGATAGCGTTGCCTAAAAAGACCAATTAATCGCGGCATTAGATAAGTACCAGTAGTCTGACTAGCACCTACTACTAAAGTGCCACCCTGTAAATTCTGCAAATCTTCCAATGCTCTACATGTCTCTTCACACAAAGCTAAAATTCTACCACCATAACGCAGCAATAAACTTCCAGCTTCTGTGAGAGTTGCTCTTTTGTTACTACGTTCAAATATAGGTATATTCAGCTGCTTTTCTAAATTTTGAATTTGTAAGCTTATAGCAGGCTGCGACACATATAAACTATCAGCTGCTCTTTTAAAACTGCCTTCTTTAATTATAGCTTTTAAAATCCTTAACTGATCCAGGGTAAAAGGTAAATCTCTCATTCAGTATTATTATACCTCAAATAACAATAGTAGATACAGACATAAATTAAGTACAATTGGATAAAAGTATTTTATAGCATATACAATAATTTATGGCGCAGAATAATGAATATCATAATATAATATAAATATATATAATATAGTAATATGAAATCAATCACTGATTATAAGGATACGAATCATATATGGACATGCGACTTTTAATTGTATTAATTCCTGTGCTAGCTGCTGGTTCTTGGGCATTATATAACATTGGGCGAGCTGCTTTACAACAACTAAGAAGTATGAACTCATAATATTTAAATATATTATGCATTCAATATAATTGGGAACTAGAGATAAAAACTTTACGTTCCCACTAATTATCTAGTAGAATAATATAATTTATACTATATATTGTAACTTCTCAGATAAATAACTATGGCTGTACCAAAAAAACGTACTTCAAAAGCAAAATCCAGATCCCGCAAAGCAAACTGGAAAAAGAAAGCTCAATATGCAAGTCAAAAAGCTGTATCACTTGGAAAATCTGTTTTAAGTGGTAAAAACACAAGCTTTGTATACATAAATGTTCTGGAACAAGAAACAAATACATAAACATACAATATTTATTTGTAAGAAGATACGAATTCATGAGGTAAGGAAAGTGGTTAAATTATCATCTCACCTCCTAATAAAATGTAGTCAGACAGGTCAAGTTTGGCTTTTCAACTGTCCTGAAGGTTGTCAGCACAGGTTAAGCGAACATAAGATAAAAATACATCAAATTGAGCACATTATTCTGACAAGCTTAAGAACACAAGATATTAGTGGGATAATTGGTCTATTATCAAGTTTAAGCTTAAATAATCGTGTTCGTAGTATCAATTTATACGGGCCAAAAGGATTATTAGAGTACATCAACCTTGCCAGGAAATATTCACATACCACTTTCAGATATAATCTAAAAATCAGAACTTATTACTACACTTGTATTCATAAATTTTTTCCTTTTCATTTATTAATTTATCCATTGGATCAATCCAGTTATCAGTCGACATGTAATTTCATAGAACAAGAAAAAATAGGAAGGTTTCGATCATCTAAAGCTCGCCTATATGGATTAGAACCTGGACCTCTGTATGGTAATCTTAAGCTACACAAGAAATATTTACTACCCGATGGTACAGTTTTATCTGGAAAACACTTCACTCAAAAGTACTGCATGGGCATTAAATTATTATGCTCAATTGATAATTATGGATTTCGTGTTATTCATGAAGTTAGCCGAAATAATATATCTACAATACTAGAAATAAACAGATAATTAGAGCTTAACATGTAATCTGTTTCTTATTACTTGTATTAATAAGGTATAGGATGTATATTATAAAATAGTACAGGCTTAAGCTATACTCAGTCTTAACGTATACTATTTGTTTGTACATTTACAACATTCCAGAAATTACACAGTTATGATATATGCAATTCTTGAAGCTAGTGGGAAGCAAATATGGGTAAAACCTGGTAAATTCTATGATATTGATAGAATTCCAGCGCAACCAGGAGAATATATTAAGCTAGAAAAAGTATTATTCATTAATAATAATGACATACTCACAATTGGATATCCATGTATAAACGATACATACGCTACAGGGAAAATATTAAAACACATTCGAGGTCGTAAAATCACTGTTTTTAAAATGAAACCAAAAAAGAATATGTATGCCAAAAACGGCCATAGACAAGAAATGAGCAGAATACTTATAGAAGCAATTAAAATAAATACAAAATAAAATAGATATAGCACATGGCACATAAAAAAGGTAGTGGAAGCACAAAAAATGGTCGAGATTCTAATGCTCAACGATTAGGTGTTAAAAAATACGGGGGAGAAATAGTCAAAGCAGGGAATATTTTAGTAAGACAAAGAGGGACAAAAATTAAACCAGGCCATAATGTCGGTAAAGGCAAAGATGATACACTATTTACTCTTATAGATGGAATAGTAAAATTCAAAAGCAGTAAAAATAAACAAAAAATCGTCAGTGTGTATCAAAATACTAAAGCAGTAAGTTAACTCTTTAATATAAATTGACAGCTGACTAATAATACAATTATTATGTTACAAGCTATTTTGTTATACCAATGATCAAGAAAATTATCATTTCAACCTCCAACAATATAGCTGCGATTATAAATAACAGTAAAATTCAAGAACTTATAATTATAAATGATACATATCAAATCAATGATATATATATAGGTATTGTTCAAAAAATATTTACAAGCATAAATGCAGCTTTCATCAAGCTTAATTACAGTAAAAAAAGCGGTTTCATTCACATTAGTGATACGAAATATTTGTACGATCTAAAAAATTCAAGCATAAGTACAATTTCAAATACATTATTTGTAAGACAAAAAATATTAGTACAGATCATTAAAGAACCAACGAATACTAAAGGACCAAGGTTAACAACAAACATTCATCTTTCTGGACAGTACTTAACATTAATGCCTCTTAATAATACAATATGTGTAGGACAAAAAATTTACGATGAAAATGAACGTTCATTCCTGCGTGCTTTAGGCATTTTAATTAAACCTTTTAAAATGGGGATACTATTTAAAGAATCATCTGTAGGAATAACAGAAAAGATACTTATCAAAGAAATTCAAAACTTAACGCGCCAATGGAACTTTATAGAAAAATCTGTCACTATGGCACATTGTCCAACACTACTTTACCAAGATAAAGATATCATACAAAAAATCCTTAGAGACTATTGTAAAAAAGATATAGAAATAATTATTACAGATTCAAAAAGTAGTCTACAGCAAATACATGAATATTTGATAACTAACAGTCAAACTATACCTAAAAATCATCAATTATCTTTACAATTGTATAAATCTAATACATGTATATTAGAAAAATTTCAAATTAATTCTGTGATTTTCAATATACTAAAATCAAAAGTAGAACTAGGATCTGGCATATATATTTTCATCGAATCATCTGAAGCCCTTACTACGATAGATGTCAATTCAGGATCATTCAATGATTCTGGAAGTTCTCAAGATTCTTTATTAAAAACCAATTGTTTAGCGGCTACCGAAATTGCATACCAATTAAAAATAAGAAATATTAATGGTATTATTATTATTGATTTCATAGACATGAAATCTCATAATGATCAATTAATATTGCTCGAACACTTAAACAAAAGTTTAAAATACGATGATGGAAAGCCTGAAATCATACAGTTATCTGAGCTAGGGCTTGTCGAGCTCACAAGGCGCAGGAGAGGAAAAAGTATAAAAGAAGTATTCGCAAGTAATACCAGAGAAAGTAACAAAAAGAATAATGAAGCAGAGATACAAAGATATGGAAAACAATATCATAAAGACCATAACTATACATTAAATATCAATACAGTATTTTTCAAAAAAAGATTTAATAGAAATCTAAAAATTTATCACTCATCTAAAAAACGTAATACATTTATACCATTGCATCAAAGATATATTATACCAGTAGATTTGTATTACTCTACCATAGATCCAATAGTATTATATAACTAATTTTCATATCATAACAATAAAAATGGTGCTGGTATTATACCAGCACCATTCAGAGATATACTAACTCAAGAAGCTATCTTACTAAATTAACCATTTACAGATGGAGCAACTAGAGCTACTGGGCAAGAAGCACCAGATGCTAAATCTAGAGGGAAGTTGTGAGCATTACGCTCATGCATAACTTCCATACCTAAGTTAGCTCTGTTTAAAATATCTGCCCAAGTATTGATTACTCTACCTTGGCTATCAACAACAGATTGGTTAAAGTTAAAACCGTTTAGGTTGAATGCCATAGTACTAACTGACATAGATGTGAACCAAATACCTACTACAGGCCACATACCTAAGAAGAAATGTAATGCACGAGAGTTATTGAAACTTGCATATTGGAAGATTAGACGACCAAAGTAACCATGAGCAGCTACGATATTGTAAGTTTCTTCTTCTTGACCGAATTTGTAACCGTAGTTAGCAGATTCGTTTTCAGTTGTTTCTCTAATTAAACTAGACGTAACTAAAGAACCGTGCATAGCACTGAATAGAGAACCTCCAAATACACCTGCAACACCAAGTTGGTGGAAAGGGTGCATTAGGATATTATGTTCAGCTTGGAATACAAGCATGAAGTTGAATGTACCAGAGATACCTAGAGGCATACCATCAGAGAAGCTTCCTTGACCAATTGGGTAAACAAGGAATACTGCTGCTGCTGCTGCTACAGGTGCTGTAAAAGCAACTGAGATCCATGGGCGCATACCTAAACGGTAGCTTAATTCCCACTCACGACCGATATAGCAACATACACCAAGTAAGAAATGAAGAACAACTAGTTGGTAAGGACCACCGTTATATAGCCACTCATCTAAAGATGCAGCTTCCCAAATAGGATAGAAGTGGATACCAATAGCTGCAGAACTAGGAATAACAGCACCAGAAATAATGTTGTTACCATAAAGTAGAGAACCAGCAACTGGTTCACGGATACCGTCAATATCTACTGGAGGAGCAGCAACGAATGCAATGATGAATACAGATGTAGCTGTTAATAGTGTAGGAATCATTACAACACCAAACCAACCAATGTAAAGGCGGTTTTCAGTGCTAGTGATCCAAGTACAGAAACGTTCCCACAGGCTTGCGCTTTCGCGTCTTTCTAAAGTAGCAGTCATAATTTTTTTAAGTGTTTAGGATTAATCTAGATACTTCCCAGGCATTAGTTACACCTGTTGCTATATCATGACATATCTCAGAACAAAAAAACAAAATATCTTCAAACAACCTCAGTAAGTACATAAACATTATAAAGAAATTAGGGATTGACCTTTTCAAAATCTTGCATCAAACTATACTTAACCTTTAATTACAGTACCTGTTTTCAGTGTGTTAAAATTAAAAAATATACAATCTATATAAATTCAAAGCTCAAGAAATATTATGTCACACTTAAGTAAGATAAAAACTAAAATCATTGACACAAATATACTATTAAAAACACTAAACGATCTAGAAATACCTCATACACAAAAGAATATCGCAAACCATCAGATGCCTTGCATTAAGATAGATAATAATCTTTTATCAAAAAAATCATCATATGCTGAATTTATATGGAATGAAGATACATATGAACTACATGCTGATTCAGCAGTTTGGCAAGATAAGAGACTTATTGAATTTTGGAATGAAAAAATTCATCAACAATATGCATATAATATGATATTGAATGAGGGCTTTAAACAAGGATTTACTGAAATAAGTAGTGAATCCAAACATACACATAAAAACGATGGATCTGTAAGACTAGTGCTTGAAAAATGGTCATAAGTTAAACAAATTGCGGACGGAGAGACTTGAACTCTCACGAGATAATCTCACTAGATCCTAAGTCTAGCGTGTCTACCAATTCCACCACGTCCGCATCAAACGAAGACATCTTAACATATAAACAAACAAAGTGCAACATATAAAGTATTTAACTGGACTTATTTAGCTCTACACGTTGTAAACTGTTGAATTTATAACTTTCATATATTACAATACTGATATACTACAATCCTCAGTAGCTCAGTGGTAGAGCAATCGGCTGTTAACCGATTGGTCGTAGGTTCAAATCCTTCCTGGGGAGATTAGCACAAAAACTAAACCAAAACAACTTCAATGTACATAGAAACATTTTCAATAAATCTATATTCTCTGCAGCAATATATCAATGAAGTATTCATCAGTCAAATCAATAATAAATCACTTACTAGTTTGTTAACTGCTTTTATAGGAGGTATATTCACAAGCATAAGTCCATGTGTTTTATCATCATTACCTGTAACTACATTATATGTCAATAATACAAATAATAAAATTACCAGCACTGTCACTATTGTAGCTGGTATATCTACCAGTCTACTATGTATAGGAATAGCAAGCACTGTTATTAAAAAACAATATTGGCATATTGCAGGAACTATTCCTTGGATATCACCTATTTTAATCATTATAGTAGGTATGAGTCTTCTTGATGTCATCCCGATAGGTTATCTAGGTCAAGGAGTAAATGCAGGCTATTTACAAAATAATAGAATAAATTCTTGGCAAAAAACATACTTCATTGGCTTAGTAATGGGGCTTGCAATGTCACCATGTAGCACACCAATTACAATTACCTTACTCGCTTGGATAAACACTACAAAACAATATTCCACAGGTATATACCTTCTACTTACATATATTATTGGATATATAACACCACTAATAATTTCAATAATATCTTTTGATAGTTTTGCAAAAATCAAGCTACTCAGCAAATACAGTTCCTCATCCATATATTTAATTGGTTGTATAATTATAGCCACTGGTAGCTTTTCACTTTTCAAAGAGATATTTAAACTCCTGTAGTATACTTTTAATAATTACATATAACATAAAAGGCTTGAAATTATGAGGCATAGAACTATAAGATGGAAATTTATTAAAATCTTTAGTAACTTAAGTTTTTCTATAATGCTATTGCTAACTATTTGTTTCATGAGTGTTCTTGGAACTATTATAGAACAGAATAAAACGATCGATTACTACCAACTCAAATATCCTATGCATAATAGCAACCTACTATCTATTGATTGGAAAATCATCACAAATTATAAATTAGATGAAGTATATACCAGTTGGATTTTTCTCAGCCTTTTATTTTTTTTTGGACTTAGCTTAATTACTTGTACATTTTCAACTCAGTTACCTAGCCTCAAAAATGCTAGACGATGGAAGATGAAACAACATATTAAGAATCCAGATATTGTACATGATCAAAGTAACTATAATAATATAACCCAAAGTCTCCCGTTATATGCTCTCAACAAAGCAGGCTACTATACTTTCTATCAACAATTTTCAATATATGGCTACAAAGGGTTAAGCGGTAGAGTAGGGCCTATATTTGTCCATATGAGTATCATTCTTCTTCTGATTGGTTCCTTAGCAAGTCTTTTTGGTTCTTTCTATATCCAAGAAATGGTACCTGTGGGGGAGGATTTCAGCATGCATAATATAACTAATGCTGGGATATTCAGTAAAATACCAAATAATATAACAGGACAAGTACAAAATTTCAAAATAGATTATTATGATAATCAATCTATTAAACAATTCTATTCGTCACTTTACTTAAAAAAGCAGAATACAGACAAAATAATTACACAAACAATTGAAGTGAATAAACCTTTACATTTTGAAGGTTTAACGATATATCAAACTGATTGGAAAATAAATGGATTAAGACTTAAAATATCAGACAATAGTATACAAATTCCCATCCAAGAACTCAACACTAATAGTACTAAGACGTGGTTTACATCTGTTGTATACAGCAATGATCAAAGAATATCCCTGCTTATTTCTTCAAACAATGACAATATCAATTGTTACAATGAAAAAGGCATACTCCTGCAAAGTCTTCAGATAGGTAAAGAATATACTATTAACCATATACCAATTGAAATTGTATCAGTATTAACAAGTACTGGACTACAAATCAAAGCTGATCCTGGAATCAATATAATTTATGGAAGCTTCGGTGCTCTAATGTTAAGTACTCTTACTAGTTATATATCATTTTCACAAATATGGATTGTTAAACACAACAGATACCTATATATGCAAGGAAAAACCAATAGAGCACAAATAAACTTCGAGAAAGACATATCTCGTATTCGCCAATACTTGATAGAATCATAAATATCATACTCCTGAACTTAAGCCAATAAAATTTTTCAAGATTTGTGTGCCAAACTGTGTCCATAAACTTTCTGGATGAAACTGTATGCCATGAAGTTTAAGATACTGTTTATGCTGACAGGCCATGATTGTGCCACTATCAGTCCATGCTGTTACGTGAAGAAGATCTGATATAGTATGTGGATCAATTACTAAACTATGATATCGTGTAGCAACTAGCGGATTAGGCAAAGCATCAAATAGACCTTTACCATCATGGTAAACCAATGATGTTTTACCATGAATAGGCTGGAAAGCATGAACTATATCACTACCATTAATGAGAGCTATCGCTTGATGACCTAGGCATACACCTAATATAGGAATTTGATTAGATAAGGTACGTATAATATCTAAAGATACACCTGAATCTTTAGGACAACCTGGACCGGGTGAAATAATAATTGATGAAGGTGATAAAGCTTGAATTTGTGGAATAGTTATTTCATCATTTCTAAATACTTGCACCGTAGCTCCTAAGTCACGAACACATTGGGCTAAATTATAAGTAAAACTATCATAATTATCAATTATCAAAATCACTTCAATACTCCTTGTAATTATTTCAAGATAATAAACCTGTCAATGGAGAACTAGAAATCGCTCTATCGGATTTTGACATACGCTTTGCAAAGGATGCACATCTACCAGATGATACACCTAATCGCATCGCATTTGCCATAGAAATAGGAGAATTAGCATGCGCAATTGCTGAATTCACTAATACCGCAGATGCACCAATTTCCATAGCTTTTACAGCATCACTTGCAGTACCAATACCAGCATCAACCACAACTGGAATAGAAGAACGATCAATTATTATTTGAATGTTTTCTAGATTTTGCAAGCCTTGGCCTGATCCAATAGGAGACCCTAAAGGCATAACAGTTGCACAACCTAACTCTTCTAACTGCTTAGCCAATATAGGATCTGGAAAAATATAAGGTAATACCACATAGCCTCTATTAACTAAGTATTCTGCTGCTTTTAAGGTACCGATGGGATCGGGCAATAAATGCTGGGGATCCGGTATAACTTCTAACTTCACAAATGTATTATCTTCTTGCCCTAACCTTTTACATATTTCACGACCAAAAGATGCTACCCTAATTGCTTCCTGGACTGTTGTACAACCTGCTGTATTCGGAAGCAACCATAAAGAATTCCAAGGTAATATTTGCAGCAAGCTATCTCCATGAATATTATTAGCATTTTGTAACCTTCTAATAGCAACTGTAATAATAGAAGCTTGACTTGCGTCAATACTTCTTCGTGCCAATTCAAGATCTTTATACTTACCAGTACCTAACATCAACCTAGACTTAAACACTTTATTGCTAATTGTCCAACTATTTTCTGAACATGCAGAAGGATCCACGGTTAAATTATTACTCAATAGATTCATTAATTATATAAGTGAAGAATATTTGGAAATTATTATAATATTATTGTAAAATTAATCTCAATGGTACATCAATATTTTTACATACATAAAACATTATGGATATATTATTTAATGTTTAAAAAAATAATATTAATAAACTATATCATCAACAAATATACTTACTATTATTAATCGGTTAAAACTAATCCAATGCTTAAAAGCTTACCTACCTTAATTCTAGCTATATTCATTACTTTTGTCATAAGCTTCACAATAATTACAATATATCAAATCTTCAACTCACACAAAAATGATAAGCAAAATGCAGACATAAACCAAAATTCAATTACCGTGATTGATCGCTGCGGTTCAATACTTCCATACTGGCTACCTTTACTAGAAGGTTTACAGAATTTTGGTCAACAAATTTTACCTGATTACCCTTTTAGTTTGATGAGTATTTATAAGAAAACACTAATGCCATTTGTGATAGTTTATGTTACTAATCCAACGTGGGCATTTTTAACATTCTTTATTTTATACTACCTATTCGTCAGACCAAAAAGCCCAATACCAAATCGTCCTTTTATACGCTTTAATGTTATACAGTCTATTTTGCTGTTTTTAATCAATTCTTTACTTGGAGCAACATTTCGAGCACTGCCTATAGAATTTCGCATGAGCTTGTATGGATTGATGGTATGCAATACATTATTTTGGTTTGTATTACTTACTATCACCTATTCTGTTATTAAATCTATTGAAGGAAAATATGCTAAGATCCCTGTAATTTCACAAGCTGTAAAAATACAAATTGACAATCGGAATTAAGATATTATACTGTTCTATTACAAATACAATAAGGTGGTTTACATGATTTTAAATACCTATGAGATAGTTTATATCTTAAAGCCAGATGTGACTGAAGAAAAAAATCTCCAAATTGTAGGTGAATATAAAAACTTAATATATAAAAATGGAGGACGCAATATATTCGTGCAACATCGAGGTAGAAGACATTTAAGTTACAATATCACTCACTACTATGATGCAATATACGTACAAATGACTTTTGAGGGTAATGGGGATTTAATCAAAACAATAGAAAAATCAATGAGATTCAATGAATACATAGTAAGATACCTAACCATTAGACAGAAATCTGCATTGCCTGACAATATTCCAGTTTAGTCATATTACTTTAAATAAATAGAAATAATTCAATTGAACCGCTCGTAACTTCCTCTTATTAAATATTTTAGAGAAGTTACGTATTTTTTTATTACATATAACCTTGGTACTGAGCTACTTTCCCAAAGAGCTTCCTCTTAAGTATCATTGCCGCTGCAGCGTTTAACAACCGAGTTCGGTATGGTTCGGAGTGGTACCACTGCGCTATAAGTATCAAGGTTGAAAACTATTTTATCAATTATTAGCATATCATAAATCAAGCCCTCGGTCTATTAGTACGTCTCAGCTGCATACATTACTGCACTTACACTTGACGCCTATCAAACGGTTAATCTTACCGTGACCTTACCCGCTTTTTAACGGTGAGAGTACTCATCTTAAGGTTGGCTTCCCACTTAGATGCTTTCAGCGGTTATCCGTTCCGCACTTGGCTACCCAGCGTTTACCGTTGGCACGATAACTGGTACACCAGCGGTGCGTCTCTCCCGGTCCTCTCGTACTAAGGAGAGATCCTTTCAATACTCTAGCGCCTGCACCGGATATGGACCGAACTGTCTCACGACGTTCTGAACCCAGCTCGCGTACCGCTTTCATGGGCGAACAGCCCAACCCTTGGGACGTACTACCGCCCCAGGATGCGATGAGCCGACATCGAGGTGCCAAACCTCCCCGTCGATGTGAACTCTTGGGGGAGATCAGCCTGTTATCCCTAGAGTAACTTTTATCCGTTGAGCGACAGCCCTTCCACTCGGCACTGTCGGATCACTAAGGCCGACTTTCGTCTCTGCTCGACTTGTAGGTCTTGCAGTCAAGCTCCCTTATGCCTTTACACTCTACGACTGATTTCCGACCAGCCTGAGGGAACCTTTGCACGCCTCCGTTACTTTTTAGGAGGCGACCGCCCCAGTCAAACTGCCCACCTGAAACTGTTTTTTGGCCGGTTAACGGCTCAAAGTTAGAATTTTAGCTTTCCCAGAGTGGTATCTCATTAGTGGCTCAAGTAGATCCGCAAACCTACTTTCATAGCCTCCCACCTATGCTGCGCAAGAAAAGCCCAAATTCAATTCCAAGCTACAGTAAAGCTTCATAGGGTCTTTCTGTCCAGGTGCAGGTAGTCCGCATCTTCACAGACAAGTCTATTTCGCCGAGTCTCTCTCCGAGACAGTACCCAAATCGTTACGCCTTTCGTGCGGGTCGGAACTTACCCGACAAGGAATTTCGCTACCTTAGGACCGTTATAGTTACGGCCGCCGTTCACCGGGGCTTCAGTCGTCAGCTTTGCAATACAGCTAACCGACTTCTTTAACCTTCCGGCACTGGGCAGGCGTCAGCCCCCATACATTGTCTTACGACTTAGCGGAGACCTGTGTTTTTGATAAACAGTCGCTTGGGTCTGGTTATTGCAACCCTACAAGGGTACCCCTTCTTCCGAAGTTACGGGGCCATTTTGCCGAGTTCCTTAGAGAGAGTTATCTCGCGCCCCTTAGTATACTCTACTTACCTACCTGTGTCGGTTTAGGGTACAGGTAATTATTATTTAAGATGTATCAAGCTTTTCTAGGAAGTATGACGTCAATCACTTTAGCACCTTAGTGCTTTGTACTCACTTCTTTGCTCAGACTGTTTTCGCCAATCTTCAACACATTGATAGCTTAAACCGGTAACCAACATCCGGCTGACCTAGCCTTCTCCGTCCCTCGTCATCAATAATAAATAGTACAGGAATATTAACCTGTTATCCATCGACTACGCTTTTCAGCCTCATCTTAGGTCCTGACTCACCCTCCGTGGACGAACCTTCCAGAGGAAACCTTAGGTTTTCGGGGCATTGGATTCTCACCAATGTTTTCGCTACTCAAGCCGACATTCTCACTTCTGCTTTGTCCACGTCCGCTAACGCTAACGCTTCAACCTAATACAGAACGCTCCCCTACCGATGTAAAACATCCCATAGCTTCGGCAAAATACTTAGTCCCGTTCATTTTCGGCGCAGGATCACTTGACCAGTGAGCTATTACGCACTCTTTAAAGGGTTGCTGCTTCTAAGCAAACCTCCTGGTTGTCTATGCATTCCCACCTCCTTTGCCACTTAGTATATATTTAGGGGCCTTAGCTGATGGTCTGGGCTGTTTCCCTTTTGACAATGGAGCTTATCCCCCACAGTCTCACTGGTTGACTACACACTTAGTATTCAGAGTTTGCATCGATTTGGTACCGTTCTCACAGCCCGCACCGAAACAGTGCTTTACCCCTAAGCTATAGCATCAACCGCTGCGCCTCAACGCATTTCGGGGAGAACCAGCTAGCTCCGGATTCGATTGGCATTTCACCCCTAATCACAACTCATCCGCTGATTTTTCAACATCAGTCGGTTCGGACCTCCACTTAGTGTTACCTAAGCTTCACCCTGGCCATGACTAGATCATCCGGGTTCGGGTCTGTATACAGTGACTAACGCTCTATTCAAGCTCGCTTTCACTATGGCTCCAGTATTCTCTACCTTAACCTGCCACTGCATACAAGTCGCCGGCTCATTCTTCAACATGCACGAGGTCAGACGTTGAGTCGTCCTTCCACTGCTTGTAAGCTTACGGTTTCATGTTCTATTTCACTCCCCTCCCGGGGTTCTTTTCACCTTTCCCTCGCGGTACTGTTTCGCTATCGGTCATTCAGTAATATTTAGCCTTACGAGGTGGTCCTCGCTGATTCACACGGGATTTCACGTGCCCCATGCTACTCGGGATACGACTAAGTAGAAATAGGTTTTCGGCTACAGGATTATCACCTTCTATGATACAGGATTCCATCTGTTTCGCCTAACATATTTCAATCTTTGATTGTCGTCCCACAACCCCAGAAAAACATGTTCTCCTGGTTTAGGCTGATCCCATTTCGCTCGCCGCTACTAAGGGAATCGCTTTTGCTTTATATTCCTCTGGTTACTAAGATGTTTCAGTTCACCAGGTTTGCTCTTTCCTGTCTATAGATTCAACAGGTAGTATATAGAGTTTCCTCATTCGGGTATCTCCGGGTTATAGCCTGCTTCCGGCTCGCCGAAGCATTTCGTCGGTAGCCACGCCCTTCATCGCTTCTGAATGCCAAGGTATCCACCGTAAGCTCTTATTATCTTGATTTACACTTGTCTGGCAAGTACGTAAAAAATGAAAAATAGTTATAGTTAGTATCTAAGTTAGTGCTGGAGATAAGCGGACTCGAACCGCTGACATCTGCCTTGCAAAGGCAGCGCTCTACCAACTGAGCTATACCCCCTTGGTTGGGCTATCCTGGACTTGAACCAGGGACCTCACCCTTATCAGGGGTGCGCTCTAACCAGCTGAGCTAATAGCCCTTCAACACTAGATAATTGTATATATATACGATCTGGGTTTTCAATAAATCCCTTAAAGGAGGTGATCCAGCCGCACCTTCCAGTACGGCTACCTTGTTACGACTTCACCCCAGTCACTAGCCCTGCCTTAGGCGCCCTCCTCCAAAACAGGTTAGAGTAACGACTTTGGGCGTGGCCAGCTCCCGTGGTGTGACGGGCGGTGTGTACAAGGCCCGGGAACGGATTCACCGCCGTGTAGCTGACCGGCGATTACTAGCGATTCCACCTTCATGTAGGCGAGTTTCAGCCTACAATCCGAACTGAGGCCGTGTTTATGAGATTGGCGTGTCTTCACAGACTAGCTACTCTTTGTCACGACCATTGTAGCACGTGTGTAGCCCAGAGCGTAAGGGGCATGCTGACTTGACGTCATCCTTACCTTCCTCCGGTTTGTCACCGGCAGTCTTTCTAGAGTGCCCAACTTAATGATGGCAACTAAAAACAAGGGTTGCGCTCGTTGCGGGACTTAACCCAACATCTCACGACACGAGCTGACGACAGCCATGCACCACCTGTGTTCGTGTTCCCGAAGGCACCAATTCTTTTCAAAAAAGTTCACGACATGTCAAGCCCTGGTAAGGTTCTTCGCGTTGCATCGAATTAAACCACATGCTCCACCGCTTGTGCGGGCCCCCGTCAATTCCTTTGAGTTTCACTCTTGCGAGCATACTCCCCAGGCGGGATACTTAACGCGTTAGCTACGATACTGCACGGATCGATACGCGCAACATCTAGTATCCATCGTTTACGGCTAGGACTACTGGGGTATCTAATCCCATTCGCTCCCCTAGCTTTCGTCTCTGAGTGTCAGTAATGGCCCAGTAGAGCGCTTTCGCCACTGGTGTTCTTCCCAATATCTACGCATTTCACCGCTACACTGGGAATTCCCTCTACCCCTACCATACTCTAGCCTGAGAGTTTCCACTGCTTGTTCAGGGTTGAGCCCTAAGATTTAACAGCAGACTTTCCAAGCCACCTACAGACGCTTTACGCCCAGTGATTCCGGACAACGCTTGCATCCTCCGTATTACCGCGGCTGCTGGCACGGAGTTAGCCGATGCTTATTCTTCAAGTACCGTCAGAGCTTCTTCCTTGAGAAAAGAGGTTTACAACCCACAGGCATTCTTCCCTCACGCGGTATTGCTCCGTCAGGCTTTCGCCCATTGCGGAAAATTCCCCACTGCTGCCTCCCGTAGAAGTCTGGGCCGTGTCTCAGTCCCAGTGTGGCTGATCATCCTCTCAAACCAGCTACTGATCGTTGCCTTGGTGAGCTTTTATCTCACCAACTAGCTAATCAGGCGCGAGCTCATCTCCAGGCGAAAAACATTTCACTTTACAGCGTATGGGGCATTAGCAATCGTTTCCAATTGTTATTCCCCTCCTGGAGGCAGATTCTCACGTATTACTCACCCGTCCGCCACTAAGGTAAACCTTCGTTCGACTTGCATGTGTTAGGCATACCGCCAGCGTTCATCCTGAGCCAGGATCAAACTCTCCATGGT